TTTTCTAAACTAAACTTAGTGCCAGGGCGACTCTTTTTTCTAAACTTTTTCTAATTTCTAAACTTTTTCTAATCTAAACTTAGTGCCAGGGCGACTCTTTTTTCCGTCGTTTCTCACACTCCTTTCTATCGTCATCACATTGCTTTCTATTCTTTCTATCGAATAAAATGTATGAAATAATCACATTTTATATCTACATTCATTCGTCTCCTATTCTTTTTTCCTTTTTTCTTTTTCACTTTACATTCATTTCAAATTTACTTTACATTCATTTCAAATTTACTTCACATTCATTTCAAATTTACTTCACATTCATTTCAGAGACGTATGAAACACTCCTATGTATCACTGAAAACCATAGATGCTCTTGCGCGTCATTTGTTTGGTTTTATATTATAAGGCACATGATTTTTTATTTTATGCGCATGCATATTTGTTTCTCTAACTATACATTTCACTCTGACTATACATTTCACTCTGAGCGCTCCTTCGGATTCGACCTTGAGGTCGAACCTTCTCGCTCATTGGGCGTTTAATACTACTCCAAAGGGATTCGAGTTTTCCCTTTTGTAGAGTCTATCACACGCCCAATCCTTTGGTACAGTCTATCACACGCTCAATCCTAATAAAAACAAATGGCATTGGGCGTGTAATACTATACATTTTCACTCTGACTATTCCGACATTTCACTCTGACTATTCCGAAGGAATAGTAAGGTCCGACCGTTGGCCTTTGGTCGAGTTGATTAAACGCCCAATCCTTTGGTCTGCGGAGCAGTCTGCGGAGCAGTCTGCGGAGCAGTCTGCGGAGCAGTTCATTTCATTCCGACCAAAGGCCAAAGGATTGGGCGTGTAATAGACTCGGATCCCTTTGGGATCTCTAACACAATCTAAAGATTGTGTAGGTTACTGCTCCGCAGACTGCACTACTTCGTAGACCGCAGACTGCGGTCTGCGAAGCAGTCTGCCCTCATACCTCGGGTATAAACGGAGCAGTTGCAGACAATCTTTGATTGATACCATCTTGCTAATAATGAAACCTTACTACTCATTGGGCGTGTAATACTACTCCGAAGGAGTAGTAAGGTCTCATCGAAGATGAGATCCCTTCGGAGTAGTATTACACGCCCAATGAGTAGTAAGGTTATAGTCTTCCCTTTGGCCTTTGGTCGGAATGAAATGAACTGCTCCGCAGACTGCTCCGCAGACTGCTCCGCAGACTGCTCCGCAGACTGCTCCGCAGACTGCTCCGCAGACTGCTCCGCAGACTGCTCCGCAGACTGCTCCGCAGACTGCTCCGCAGACTGCTCCGCAGACTGCTCCGCAGACTGCTCCGCAGACTGCTCCGCAGACTGCTCCGCAGACTGCTCCGCAGACTGCTCCGCAGACTGCTCCGCAGACTGCTCCGCAGACCAAAGGATTGGGCGTTTAATCAACTCGACCAAAAGCCATAGGTCGAATCCCTTCGGTAGAGTCTGACCTATGACCAGTGGTTTTACTTTTAGTTGTGGCTCATATGCTTTTATAGACACCATCGCTGCTTTTTTCAAACACATCACACAAAATACGAGACGAAATACGGCACTAAACACGAGACGAAATGCGAGGCTGAATATGAGACTGAATACGAGAATCAATACGAAAATTAATACGAGACTGAATAGCAGAATTAATACGAGAATTAATACGAGACAGTCACGATTCAGAGATGTGTCTCTTATACACTATCCAGACGAGTTTCTAAACGAGTTTCTAAACGAGTTTCTAAACGAGTTTCTAAACGAGTTTCTAAACGAGTTTCCAGGCTTCTTTCTAGGCTTCTTTCTAGGCTTCTTCAAACTCCTTTCACGCACACTTTTCGTGGTTTCGTCTGTATAATTAATAAAATTAGTTGTTATTAAAAATTTCAATTTTAGATTTACAAAAAAACTCGTCACAAATATAAAAAACTATAAACTGTAATACGTTTTTTTATCATAAACTTCATTATACATGAAATACATTAAATTCGTGTTACGAATATGTGTGAGATAATAAATAAAATCTTATTCACATTGTCGTTTGTAATTTATTTAATTAAACTCATACTATATTATGAAATACAAAAAATCCTCGAAAATAAACGATATTTGGTATTTATTAGCTTATAATTATGAAAATCAAACTCATATAAAATGAAAAACAAAACCTAAACATATGCCTTTAGTTTGAATATTCCAAATATTTATAAATCTCAAACTAATATAACAGCGAAATGCATCAATTAGGCATAGAATCAAAATAAAAACAAATGCGTTTAGTATATAAGCCCGATGAATTATGCTTCTGTGTTTTGCATGAAGGTATACGAAACAAACATGAACTCATTGGGCGTGTAATACCAAAACCATGCATATATATTATACGAGCCCACTGCATGAGGGATGGCTAGATAATTTTCTAACCATTTCTTTGAGATTCGGCCGTCAGGTCGAAGCTTACTATTTTAACTATTCCAAAGAAATAGTAAAGTATCATTTTTGATGATATCTCTTTGGAATAGTCAGAATAAAATATATAGCAAAGTCTCATTTTCGATGAGATATATCATTTCGACAATCTAAGATATACATAAATTTAAAAAATTCACACAGATACGTATATGCATGCTTTATACGAAACACGCGAATTTCTCTCATAAGGATTTAATTTTAATATCCGTCGCCATAAACGCAAAATAAAACTCACACCAAAAAATTTGATTTTTATAGACTCAGATCAAAAACTAAAGCAAAAGCTGAGACCAAAGGAAAAATTAAAACAATCATGTGTCTATGGCGACGGATATTAAAATTAACTTGTTTAACCTTTAATTTGATTTTTAAAAAGTAAGAATAAACCCATATATATTTATTGTTATGAAGATTTGGTGTTTATGCACACTTAATAATCACAATTAGCAACAACAAAAAAACAAAAAAAAAACACACGATGACTAATCTCAGTTATAAATTTTATTTGGCGCCCAGTGAATTGAATAGAATGAAATCTTAAACAATTTTAACTTTAGCACCAGCATCTAGAAGTTGTTGTTTTGCAGCTTCAGCTTCTTCTTTAGAAACAGATTCTTTAAGAGCTTTAGGTAATGTTGCTGTAAATTCTTTAACTTGGTTTACAGCAATATTTGCGATAGAACGCACTACTTTATATACAGCAACTTTTTTATCGCTTGGGATTTCTTCTAAAACTACGTCGAATAACGTTTTTTCTTCTTCTTTTGGAGCAGCTTCTGCAGAACCACCGCCGCCAGCCATAGGAGCCATCATAACAGCACCGCCTGCTGGAGCAGAAGCATCTACGCCAAAAGTTTCTTCAATTTTTGAAACTAATTCAACAGCTTCTAATAAAGTAAGAGTTTTTAATTTTTCTACGATTTCATTAACAGCAGACATGAAAATTCCTTCAGTAATTATAAATAGATAAATCTTATTTTAGATTTCGACCTTTGTTTTATTTAAAAATGGAAAAACATAACGCATCTTCTAAAGAATAAATTTTAGTAACAATTTTGTTGTTTTGATTTTTTAATATTATTTTTATATATAAAATTATATATTCAAGCCATATGCATTTGTTTTGTATAAAAAATATACATATCACAAACATACATGCATGGCTAGGATTATTTGTGACGTAAAACCGTATAAACTAAAATATAAATATGTATATATTTATATTTCGTAACGCGAAACAGATATGCATGCATATATTTTTTAGATGAAGCTTGTGTCTTTTTAATGAGCGCGAAATATTTTTAAACATAATATAAAAACCAGATTTCAAAAAACAAACTAACTGCATTTTATTCGTGCTAAATTATTAATCCTAGATAAAGTCGTATCGCTTAAAGACACATAAAAACTACATGATGTTTCCTATAGATCATACAAATAAAACTATTTAATTAGAAAAATATAAAATATACACGAAACATTTTAGTTTTATGAGTTTAATTTTATCAATACTAACACAGTGCATCCCAAAAACTTTCTATCTGATTATCAACACATTTTTTCGCTTTACGAAGATCTAAAGATACTACCAAAAACTCAATCTTTGGGATCTGTTTTTTGAATTTATGAAACCTATCTGTATGCCCTTTAACCGTCGATGCAAACAATTGTTTGATTTTTGGTCAGACATTAGCCATTATAGACTAAAAGCGACCAAATTTTTTTATGCATCTATAAAATTCATTATATCATTTTTTTTCTTATGGGCCATAAAAATAGGATGCGCCATATGCAATATATATTGTAAAAATATATTTCATAATATATATTTAAATAAAGTCATTGTGGCTGAAATAGACATGCTTTGTAAATAATAGTGTTAAAAAAACTTATAGAATTTATTAATATTATGTTGCATAAACACACAATAACATTCAAACATATAAATTGAAATTTTTTGGCAATAAAAAAATTAATGTCAACGACTCACACGCTCTTAAAATTACTAATTCATAATTCTGGCATGTCGAAAGGAAAACTCGACCAAAGGCCATAGGTCGAACCTCACTACTCATTGGGCGTGTAATACTACTCCGTTGGAGTAGTGAGATACATATATGTGCTGATGGTCGAATCCCAAAGGGATCTCATTTTGCTAATATCATAGATATTAGATCGATGATACCTTACTACTCCTTCGGTATTCGACCTACGGTCGAACTTTCTTATTCCGAAGGGATCCGATTATAGATCGGACCGTCACTAATTCTTCGAAGTAGTATTACACGCCCAATGAGTAGTTAGCCCAAGGCCTTGGGGTTAAAGCTTCTCGTATATTTTACTTTTATTTGGAAGAGCGTAAGGTGTCATCTCGCTAATGCGCATATGTCCATATTAGATCGATGAAATGCTTCATTTCGAAGATATAAGATATATATTTATATAAACGCAATAAAAACAACAATATTTTATATTATGCGCCTTATAGATTTCACAAAACTAGAGCATTTATGACATACAAAATAGATAAGACATATCTGTGTCTAATATTATACAAATTCTTCATGCCGAAGATATGAGAATTTAATTTTTCATATCAAATATATGAAACGGGCTCTATTACGTTCGTTAGTATGCATCTATGTTTTTCATTTCAATTTTTTAAATTTCGACTGGCTTTTTATAATTTATAAAAAGATAACCAGTAAAACCAGAAATCTCAGAGAAATACATTTTATTCGAACAAAGCTCATACATTTTATTCGATCATCGCATGATAAGTAGCCACAGTAGCTGGTGATGCTCTGTTAAGATGGCGAAAAATTAAATATTTGAATAAAACATCTAATAATACAGGAAGAGTCGCAACTAATAAAAAAATAGTAGTTTGGCTTTCAGGTAACCCATAGTGATCGAATAAAGATTGAAAAAATAATTCCCAGATATTAGGAGAGTGATAACCAACTAATAAATCTGTTACAAACAAAATCAATAAAGATTTTTTACTATCATCTAATCCAAAAAAAACTTCAAGTAAAAAAGATTTTGTGATATTAATTTGAATTTCTAAATTAAAAAGTAAAAAACATAATGTACCAAAACTAATTAAATCTGCAAAAAAATTAGTAATTGATTCGATACTTTCTTCGTTATAATGAATTGCTAACTCTAAAGTTTTTTGTTGCAAACGTTTTTGAATATATTCATTTAATTTATAATCTTTACGATTATAAGATAACGTGTTCATAAAATTGTTTTCATTTATTTCGACTACAGTTTGGTCGATGTCATGCATATTTTGATTAGAAGCATAATGCACAGTAACTGGAGAATCACTTGGATGAAAGATAAACCTTTCCGATGGATGAGTAATGAAATTCATTGGTTGACCATTTGATGTGAGATTTGGTATAAAGTTGTTTGTATTTTTGTTTTGAGTTTTTGAAAACAAACATGCTTCAGGATGGTCTTCGAGATTTAAAGAGCAAATTCTATCGAAGCTACTGTATGAATTAAACGACTCAGAAACATTTGATTTATTTGTGATTTTCTCATTCACGAATAAACGAGGCAATGGCCTCGTTTTTGGCTTTTGACATTGGGCGTGTAATACTATACATTTCACTCTGACTATTCCTTCGGAATAGTAAGGTTCGACCTCAGGTCGAATTTCTTCGGAGTAGTAAGGTCTCATCTTCGGTGAGATGCCTATGGACCCAATCGACGCGTCGAATGCGTAGATGTCGCCAAACTCATTAGGCGCGATTTTATTCGTAATAGAAAAATTTTGTGTTATACGAGGCCAATGAGTTTCCGTAAGAAATCGATTATACATTGAATCTAGATCAGGTGGAGCATTTCTATCATCAGAACGTGAATTATTAGAAAGTTTTAACTGTTCATTTTTATCGATTGAACGGAGAATTATTTTATTATTTTTTTTGTTTTGTGAAGTATTTATGTACGTCTGTTTTATGGGAGCATCTTTCGAAGAAAAAATTTCCCGCCCAAAAGCAGAAGTTGGATTATGTGCTTTATCAATCAATGACTCAAAATAAATTTTTTCTTCGAAATCTTTTAATTCTCGAAATGCTCGTTTTTGTTGATAAGAATTTAAAAAAATTTCCGGTTGTGCGGAATTCCAATAATATTCTGTAATAGGTTTTACTAAATAATTTTTACATACGAAATTCACTAAAAATGGTACAAATATCAAAATAAAAACACACTTCACAGTAGTTAAAAAAAGATATCGATAAAATCGATATTCTTGAATCACTAAATTTTCGACATCAAAAAATAATTGTTTGAAAAAACGATCAAAAACTCGATTGAATGATCTTGGAAATAAACCAATTTCTTCATAGGTAATCGAAACGGATGGTTGTTTAGGTGATGAAAGAACATCCATAAAACGAGAGTTTTGGCCAATCGGTCGATTTTCTATCAAATTTTTTTTATTATGCGCCGAATATGTAGTATTTTCGTTATACGTTTTATCGTAAAAAGCATTGCCCGCCAAAGGAGGCAATTTTTTAGAATTCGAAACAAATGACTTTTTTATAGTTTTTGTAGATTGGTCGCGCAAGCTATTTTTTAAATATATTGGCCTAATATTAGGGGGAATTTCTTCGCGTACCGCATTTATTGTCCATTCATCAGTTGGCTCAGGCGTTTCGTACATTTCAGATGAAAACTGTGGTGTTTTTGATTTGTTCTGACGAGCCCAATTTATTGATTTTATGATATTAGAATCTAAGAATGAACGTATAAAAGCAAAACGTTGCTCTTCATTTGTGCCTAATGCACCGAGAACATTGCTTCCAGTATTTTCAGTAATTAAAAATTTTTGTGGACTTGTGTCACATTCTCCTTCTCCACTCGTTCGACGTATAATTGAAGTTTGTGCCTCAATACTATCCAGAGGCATCTCTAATGAAGATGAAGTAGAATTAGAAGGCACATCTAATACATTTGGAAATTTCAAGCACATCAATTCAGAATCTAACGACGGAACAAATGACGGTTTATTTGAAGATAGACTGTTTTTTATCTCCGGTGCCGTAAATACAGAATTTTTTTTTGAACTAGCAGGCCTTATATTCGTTTTACTATTTGAATTATTTTCATTTTGTTGCGAATTTTGTTTTTCATTATATTCTTTTTCTCTTGTATATTCATTTGATTTATTATTTTGATGTATTTTGTCGTTATTTTCGACAGGCGACACATGCATATATGTTTCGCCTGATATTTTAAAAAATCGGTTGAGTTTAGACTGAAACCAAATTAAAAAATTTTTTTCTTCGTGCGGTGTCACTCTACTTATTTTTATCGGTTTAGGAGGTATAGTCATCTCTTTTAAATAAAATTTGTTAACAAAAAAATTCTTCATTATCAAAACATTTAGTTTTTTAAACTAGTTGAGTAGAACAGACTGAACTATATGTGTTATTTTAATATTTTTTTCAGTGATTATTTTCGTATTTATAAAAGCATATTAAAAAATCGATACATGCTCTTAACTTAATATGGATCACAGTGTTTAAAACTAAATATATATATATGCCGCATTCAGATAACTAAAATAAAAAATAAACATATAAATGTCATATATTTAGTTTGATAAAGCATGCATATATGCTTTTCTAACACAATCTAAAGATTGTGTAGATTACAATCGAAGATTGTAATCATTTATTACCAAATAGATAAATCTATATTTATTTTGCTATATTTTTCATCATTTAATTTTTTGTTTAAAAAATAGCTTGCGCGACCACCACATGAGTCATTTTTATATTTTTCATATAAACGCATAATACAACGATTATGTGTATTACTCAGAAACGCATAAAGCAAAATATGTTTATGTTTTTTATCTTTACGGCAAAAATAGAACATAACGTTATGAATGCTCGTCCATCAATATTCTTTAAAATTCTTCATTTTCATAAGGCGCACATAGAACCGGTTTAAAATTCTATTTCTGAAATATTTTCTTTTATGCGAGACATGTATGCATGCTAATTACTCTAACATCCGACCGTCGACGGTTAGATCTTCTCGCTCTAGTCGTTCCGAGGCATCTCTAACACAATCTTTAGATTGTATAGGTTACTGCTCCGTTTATACTCTTCATACCCTTCATACCCGAAGTATGAGGGGGAAGTATGAGGGGGAAGTATGAGGGCAGACTGCACTACTTCGTAGACCGCAGACCGCAGTCTGCCCTCTAACACAATCTTTAGATTGTGTAGATTACAATCAAAGATTGTAATCATACTTCGAGTATAAACGGAGCAGTTGCAGACAATCTTTGATTGATACCATCTCGCTAATGCATATATGTCCATATTACTTTACTATACATTTCATTCTGAATATCCAATGGGGTAGTGAAGTATATATGTGCGGACAGTTTAATCTCAAAAGAAGAATATGAACAAAAAAGTTCGACCGTAAAATCGAATCCCGAGAAGTAATTAAAGTAATGAGAGCATATACACGGTTGAGCATATACACGGTTGAGCATATACAAGCCTCTCATATGGAAGACAAAATCTAAAGACACATACATATATACGCGTATAATAAAGCGATAAAGTATCATCTAATATGAGATTTTTGGTTTTCATATGTTTTTCTCTGCGGAGCAGATTGATTCAAACTGCTCCGTTTTTACCCTTCACGTGCTTCATACCCGAAGAATGAGAGCAGACCAAAAACATGTGTATTTCACATCTTGACCATACATACACGAAAAATACATTGGATTGGTTATTTATTTTTCGTATTATTCAGGCTCATAATGAATTTTTTTTATAAAATATCAATTCTAAAAGTGAGTTTTTGATTTATTAAACTAATTGGACAGATTTCAAAAAATCATCACAATTAATTTAATAAATCAAACAAATCAAAAAAGATTTTGTTTATTAAACGAATAATGTTATAAAAAACAGAACATCTAACCAAATTAAAAACAACCTTGGATTTTATTTCGTAGATTAAAAATCGTTTGAAGAATAAATTCTCGTATATACTTTTTTCATATACGAAAAACATTCAAAAAATTGTTTGATTGATTAATCTAAATTTCCTTTTCCTGGGTTACGTGCAGGGTCATTTGATAAGAATCCAAATACAAAAAGAAATACAAAGAATGTCACAACAGTATAAACAAAAATTTTAAGTGTTAACATGTCTATTAACTAAAAACAAATTTTCTTTGATTTATAGATACAAAGTATATCAAAAACTAGATTTAGCGTCTCATTTTATTTTTCATTTGATTTTGATTTAAGGTTCGGTCTCTTATATAAAAAACAATCACACAAATATTATGCGCTTTATAAAAAATTCTTGTATTTTATTGAGAGACACTAATAGTTTGATTTCGCGATACACATAACCTTAATAAGACGCATCGTCAAAACGAAAAAATTGGCTTCTGACGAGATATGCATATCTAACAGATATGCATATCTCGTCATATAAGCACATAGTATGAAAAGACGATGCCTAAAAATCTATCATACGTCTTATATGCTTCGCCCATATGCCTCATGGATTGGCATTGGGCGTGTAATAACCAAACGCATATCAGAGACTTTATACGAAACAACTGTTTTTATATGCGAGACATCTATGCATGCTCTTATGAGAGAACACGATTCGTCTCGAGAATCATATATACACGCATACTTCAAATATGTATATATTTTACGCTTTAGAAGTATTTTGAGACTTAAATTCTTCTAAATATTCTGTAATTGATTTTTTAAGTAATGCTTCTGCTTCTGGAGTAAATGTTTTTGTATTACGAAGAATCTCACCATATTCTGAACAACTATTAGCTAAATAAGTTCTCAGACCTGTAAGGAAAGAACGTACTTGACCAACTTCTAAAGAATCTAAGAACCCGTTAGTACCTGAATAAATACTAGCAACCTGATCTTCTAAAGAAAGTGGAGATGATTGAGCTTGTTTTAATACTTCACGTAAACGAGATCCTCGTGCTAATTGGTTTTGAGTCGCTTGATCTAAATCTGAAGCAAATTGAGAGAAAGCTTCAAGTTCAGCAAATTGAGCTAGCTCAAGTTTTAATTTACCCGCAACCTGTTTCATCGCTTTCGGTTGTGCTGCAGAACCTACACGAGAAACAGAGATACCAACGTTAATCGCTGGACGAATACCTGAGTTGAAAAGATCACCAGATAAAAAAATTTGCCCATCTGTAATAGAAATAACGTTTGTTGGAATATAAGCAGAAACGTCACCTTCTTGAGTTTCTACGATAGGTAAAGCAGTCATACTTCCTTCCCCTAAAGCATCGCTTAATTTAGCCGCTCTTTCTAAAAGACGAGAGTGTAAGTAGAATACGTCGCCGGGATAAGCTTCACGTCCAGGTGGACGACGTAATAAAAGAGACATTTCACGATATGCTTGTGCTTGTTTAGATAAATCGTCATAAATTGTCAGTGTAGGGCGACCTGTATACATGAAATATTCTGCTAGTGTAGCACCAGTATAAGGAGCTAAATATTGTAATGTAGAAGGTTCATTAGCGTTAGCCATAACAATAATAGTGTAATCTAAAGCACCACGCTCTTTTAATGTGTTAAGAACTTGAGCAACAGAAGATGCTTTTTGGCCAATAGCGACATAAACACAAATAACGTCTTTTCCTTTTTGGTTTAAAATTGTGTCTACAGCAATTGAAGTTTTTCCTGTTTGACGGTCACCAATGATAAGTTCTCGTTGACCTCGTCCAATAGGAATCATCGCATCAACTGCAACTAATCCAGTAGAAAGTGGTTCATAAACAGAACGACGAGCAATAATACCAGGTGCAGGCGATTCAATCGCACGATTTTCTGTGCTCGCGATAGGGCCTTTTCCATCGATTGGACGTGCTAACGCATCTACAACTCGACCTAAATAAGCCTCTCCTACAGGAATTTCAGCAATTTTACCTGTACAGCGAACTCGACTTCCTTCAGTGATTTTTAAACCATCTCCTAATAAAACAGCACCAACGTTGTTTGCTTCTAAGTTTAAAGCAATACCTAAAGTTCCATCTTCGAACTCTAATAGTTCACCAGCCATTGCACGGTCTAATCCATAAACACGAGCAATACCATCTCCGACTTGGAATACAATTCCAAAATCAACCATTTTCACTTCAGGTGTGTAATCTTCAATTAATCCTTTAATTAGATTACTAAGTTCTTCTGGCGTTCTCATTGTCATAATAAAAAACTGAAAATAATATAAAAAGCATCAAAAGATACTTTGTTAGAACCGTCAAAATATTTACGATACAAATCTATATAAAACTACATCTAGCTGTTTTGAGAGCCCAATCTATAAGTTCATATATTTGATATTCAAATGCATCTATCTGTAAAAATTCATGTCAATAAAATATACGTAAAACAAATGTTTTTTTACATTTTTATAACTCATAGAAACTTTTTAATATTTATTTGAGCATTTAAAGCAGAAAGTTCTAAAATATTTAGCTAAAAGTAAAAACAAATTAAGCGTTAATATAGGAGTTTATATTAACGCTTAATGGTGGAAAATCAAATGATGATCAACTATTCTATTCTGTTATAACTACTAAATTAGCACAACATTTAGATGATTTTAAGAGAAAAACACTAAATTAAGGTATTTTTGAATAAATCTAGCTTTTTATTTAAATACAAAAATGCATTATGCATTTTTTGTTATAAGGGCATACAAACCCAACGGTTTTATAGACTCAAACATGTTTATATGTGTCTCATAAGGCAAACTTTCATTTGATTTTATTATACCTTTAAAAACTTTCATTAGTCAAGTAGAAAATTTTTCATTAAGTACATAATATTTTTAAACCAATTTAGAAAGCGGATGACGCGATTCGAACGCGCGACATTGGACTTGGAAGGACCACGCTCTACCAACTGAGCTACATCCGCATTTTAAAAGTCTTTAAAATAGTTTATCATAATTAAAAAAAATAATCAATTTTTGCTTTTAAATAAACTATATTTGGCTGAATATCTGTCCGAGTTATCAGATATCTTGAACATAATAATATCAAGAATGAATTTCGAAATTTATTTCATTGTGCGTCAGAATAGTAAATTAACTGAGAAACAATATATGATAAAATAAATGAGAGATATTTATGCATTGCCTTTGGCTTTTAATCTGAGTTTTGGTGTATAAAAAACAACATCAAAATATCTGAGTTTGGTTTTAATAAAACGCATAAACAAAAACCAATATGAAAATAATATATTTATGTGCATAATATACAAATTCAACGACTCAAACCAAGCACCAAAAAGTTTTGTTTTATGGGGCGCATCATAAATTCACCCAAAATGTCAAAATCGAAACTGTTATTATTGGGAAATATAGATGCGTCTAATCTATATATAACAAATACAAAACAAGAAAACCTATCATGAAATTTATTTTAGGCCAGTTTTGTTATTGATATTCTATTATTTGCATAAAAATAAAAATAGATAAGCCATATTTTTATACGCTAGATATTTTTCACAGATATATTTGGTTTTTTTAGTTTAAAATACATAGTGTTGTATGTCATACAAAAAAATTCGTTCTAAATGAGAGACAATACGAATCCAATATCTTCAATAAAAAATGAATTCTAATCTATTTTGTTTTTAATAGACAAAAACAGTCGTAGATAAAAAAAGAATATGCGTTTGAGATTTTTGTTTTTTCACTTTGAGGCTAAATATACTCGAAGTTTATTTCTATAATCAGTAATTATAACAACAATTAATTAAATGTCGAATATTAAGTTCACATATTTGTTACACGAACCCAATATCTAGGATATTACGTAGATCTAGTAATAAATGAGCCGCATACAAAACAAATGTCTGAGTTTTATGTGTAACTTTTGGCTTTTGGTTTAGAGTCAGATCAATGAAAAAACACTTTGAATCACGTTCATTAGGCAATATTTACGAAAAAATGGATATTTCATAGCTTCGATAGCAAGAGAGCATAGGCCACTGTCGTCCTCTTTGATCTGAGTTTAATTATGTGCCTCAGAAAACCAAATCAAAGCCATATCAGAAATAAATGTCTCGTATACGGACATATACATATAAAATATATCTCTCATATATTTAATCTGAGACTATAAGTCTTGTCGACATAGATGCTCTTCAATGACACATATATATATGCATGATGCGTAATAATTTATTACTCGCCTCAAATGAGCCACCCATGTACGTATTGGTTTTGAAGCTCGAATTACAAGTAGCAAAAGCCAAAAACCACAGAAAAAACACACGATAATAGCTCACTATTAATATCACAAAATACGAACTCGTAAAAATTAAGCTATTCTATCCAATGGGTAGACAATATTTATGCGTGTAGTGAAACATTTTATCAGAATAAAAACAAAGTACACATGAGTGCATATCTGATTTTCCTCATATCGAAGCTATGAAATATCTATTTTTGCATAAGGTTATTTTTCATAACCATTTTACATGTTTTATGTGGTATTTTATTTTACCAACTAGATTTTTGTACTCCAGGTAAAAGGCCTTCGTGAGCCATTTCACGTAAAACGTGTCTTGATAAACCAAAATCTCTATAATAACCTTTAGGTCGTCCAGTTACTGTACAACGATTATGTAATCGAACTGCGGAACTATTTCTAGGTAACTGTTGCAACTTTCTATGTAAAGCTAATTTTTCTTTTAAAGATGATGTTTGTTTAATTTGCTCTTTTAAAGAAGCACGTTTTTTTGCATATTTCATTACTAAACGTTGACGCTTTATTTCACGCTGAATCATTGCTTTGTTTGCCATAAATTATAAAAAAATTTTTTTTATCATTCTAAAAAGTATAAAAATTCTTGTGATTTTAATACGACACGAGCAGCTTTATCTCAAATAAGATAAAAAATAAATGTGTATGACTCTCAACAAAATGATGGTTATAATGTTACTAATCTCAGTATAAATAACGATTTTTAATATAAAACCATATAGACATGGCGTTATATAAAACCAATATGTATAATAAATATACTATACTGAACTTTTAATGAATAAAAACCAATGGATATAAATTAAATTTATACTATCAACCAATTTCATTTTCCTAATATTTTCGTCGCTAAAATAAAGAATTTTTATCAAACAAATATTTTTTTATTCTAAAAAATAAATCAAACACAAATGACAAATATAAACAACAATAAATAAATGGAATTAAATTATGTGCTTCTCCCTTTTGGCATTGGGCGTGTAATACTATACATTTCACTTTGATCGCTTTTTAGAGCAATAAGAGATTCGACTTACGGCTTTTGGTCTGAGTTGATTACACGTCCAATCCTTCGGCCTTTGGTCGGAATGAAATGAACTGCTCCGCAGACTGCTCCGCAGACTGCTCCGCAGACTGCTCCGCAGACTGCTCCGCAGACTGCTCCGCAGACTGCTCCGCAGACTGCTCCGCAGACTGCTCCGCAGACTGCTCCGCAGACTGCTCCGCAGACTGCTCCGCAGACTGCTCCGCAGACTGCTCCGCAGACTGCTCCGCAGACCAAAGGGATTGGGCATTTAATCAACTTCGAACCAAAGACCGGAGGTCAGACTCGGGCCGTCAGTACTCCGAAGGAGTAGTATTACACGCCCAATGTCAAGGGTCAGACCAAAAGTTAAAGGGAATACTTGGATCCCAAAGGTTAAAGGGAAAACAAAGCCTCAAAAATAAAATTGCCGTCGTAATAGGCGAATAATTAGCTCAAATAACTTGAAAAACCTTAGTATGATTCAGACGAGAGACATAGCGTCAAATAAATCATATATAAGATTAAATTTAAATAAATGTTCTCATATAAAATTGAGACGTTGTATATATTATGATTCTATATATTGAATTTTTTGTATTAAGTGAAGAGTTTTTCTTTTTTAATTAGTATGGTCTATTTTATACGATCAAACAATTGCAACTTTACGAAACTAATATAAAGATATAATTAATGATTCAAAATCTCAATAAATTATAAACTGAATATTTTTGATAGAACATATAAAAACAAAAATGGGGTGATTATTTAAAATCCGGATAGAAAAACGTTTGTTCATATTGTGCCCATAATTAATAATTAATGCGTCTGAATAAGGCACAAGAATGACATATATGTTTAATATTTTCGATATAAAGCATCTTATTTTGCTAATATTTATGATATTAGACCGATGACACCTTACTACTCTAATCGCTCTTTATATCATTCTTCTCTCTCATACTTCCCATTGGGCGTTTAATATTACTCTTGTTGATTTCACGCCCAATCCTTTGGCTAATTATTCCTTTGAAGTAGTGACGGTTCGACCATAGGTCGAATCCCTTTGGTTCGAGTTGATTACACGCCCAATGCTTTGGTCTGCGGAGCAGTCTGCGGAGCAGTTCATTTCATTCCGACCAAAGGCCAAAGAATTGCGCGTGTAATCAACTCCAATCAAAGGAACTGCGGAGCAGACTGCTCCGCAGACCAAAGGATTGGGCGTGTAATCAACTCCAATCAAAGGTCAGAGTAGTGACGGTCCCTAACACAATCTTTAGATTGTGTAGGTATCAATCAAAGATTGATACCATCTTTGATGGGATCCCTCATACTTCGGGTTAGAAGAGTATGAAGAGTGAAATGTACGAAAAGCGATTCGACTTACGTCCTTTGGTCTGACCTGAGGTCAGACTCGAATCTTACTATTTTAACTACTCCGAAAGAGTAGTAAGGTTTCATCAAAGATGATATCTCTTCAAAGTAATTAGAGTAGTTAGAGAGACAAATATGCACGAATATAGACCATACCCGAGTTTATAAAAACCAAACCGCAATAAAAAGCATATGCTTTTAATATTTATTGAGTACGAAGCGTAGAATCGTTCATGAAAATCAGATATGCATCTTTTGAGTAATTACTTATCGCATAAAAACCTCATGTTTAAAATAAACATGAAACTTTAACAGAATATGTTTAATTTTTTGCTATAAATTAAGCACTTAATCTATAACAAAACAAGTTTTATACAAAGTACATAATCGCACATAACAACGAAATTTGTCACTAATAACTACTAATTCGACGTTTTTTTAAAATATCGGTATGTGAATTTTTTCACATACCGATATTCGATTCTGCTCGATTGATTTATTTCACACTATTGTGCGCTTTGTATTCAACTTTAAGCTGACTGATCTGATGCAGTTTTAACATATAAAATTAATAAAAAAGAAGTAGGAATAATAATAAATAAAGCAGTAGCTGTTAATCCAAAGATATTTACTTCCATAATAAATTATTTTTAATCTAGTGTAAATATTAACTGAATTTTAATTCATGCATATGTTGGTTTTTCGATTATTTTGTCGATAAGAGCAGAATGGCTCTTATTTATTAAAATCCCAATATGTTGTTTTTCGTTTTTCTTTTATAAAAAATATTTTTCAAATATTACGTATAATATCATTTTAAATATTTTTATACAAACACATTTTATTAAGATACTGATTTTTTATTACCCAAAAAAAATTTTTATCTTAGTTTTTTTTAACTTTTGATTTATAAAGTGCATAATGTGTTTTATAAAAAAATAATAAAATTTACATAAATTTATTTGACTTTGGTGTGAGTTTATACAAATTCAATCTTTTGGCATTGGGCGTGTAATACTACTTCAAAGAACTACTTCGAAAGAGTAATTAGTATCTCTAAAACAATCTAAAGATTGTGTAGGTATCGATTTTTGATGAGACCATCGATCTAATACGGACATATATGCATTAGCGAGATGAGACTATCACTATTTGTTCGAAATAGTTAAGGTTCGACTCAAAAATATGCGAATTTTATGGCTCACATCGAAGATGTTATATGAATTTTAGGGCCGAATTTTAAGAAATAATAAAGGGTAATCTTGCTAATATCTATGATATTAGCAAGATTACACTTCACTACTCTAACTACTTCTAAGAAATGGTCAGAGTGAAATATATAGCATTACATGCCCAATGTCAAAAATTAAAAAACACAGCACACAAAAATACAAGTATTACAGAAAAATATCTATTATAAAAGTTTTATACGTTAGGGTAATAAATTAAAATTTTAAACTTTAAAAGTATTCATAACCTTTTTTATAAGTTTTTTGGTTATTGAATCAATAAAAAATATATTATCCTCAATCTAAAAGGGGAGTGTTTCGAACCTTTGATGAGGAATCCATGAATTTTCAGAAGTTACTGAACCATTAAGGTTTTAAAATCACTCAATCTCGTAAAAATATGGTTACTGTAACCTACACAATCTAAAGATTGTGTTAGAAAAGCATATATACATAAAAGCAAATGATATTTTTATTATGCGCATATAGTAAAGTTATATATGAACGTATACTGTATATTATAATTCAGATAATGGCCATTCATATTTATGAATGGCCATTATCTGAACTACACAAAAATAAAGAAATTTTCATTATGCACAAAGATAGAATTAAATAACGAAAGAGTTACAAATTCCTACAGTAAATACAAGTAAAAGCCATAGACTTAAACCAGAAAAAACAACACCTTTATTGTCTGACCATCCGTTAGGAGTAGCAAATACAACTGGTACGCCTACAATTAAAGCAAAAGAAACAGCGATTAATGCTAATAAAGCAATTTGAAGAATTGATGTCATAAAAATCTTTTATTTTCTTGCATAGCAAGATATAGATTATTTATAGAAGGTTTATGAAAAATCATTATACGCTTTATTCATTTATTAAATATACATCTAAGTTTTTATTTTGAATTTCGTCGAATATCTATCCAATATAAATGATATAGATATTTGTTTAAATTCTGCGCCTAATGAATTTTCGATGCTTAAAATCAACTTATTGTTCTAAATAGTCGTTGGTTTAAGTTGTTTTAGTAAGACGCCTAAATAAAAAACATATATCCAATAAATGCATGAAATACGTATATGCAAGCATGTATGACATATATGCCATACCCACTGTATTTTACTCGTGAATTTTTTTATAAAAAAATTAATTACACAATAACACCTCCTTAGTTTATTAACACTCAATTTTATTGCAATAGACATGAAATTTTTCATTATGTCATAAATAATATAAAAAATAAAAAAACAAATCTCACTATAAAAATTAAATGAAAAATAAAAGCAACACGCTCACATTTTTAATTTATTAGGATTATGTGACAAATCCATTGTTAGGTTTATATTTTTCTTATTTTCTCATTTGGATTTTATTAATTAATAGCTAGCTAGATATCTAGAAAATGTAATTAGTTTTATTTCTAAATTGTGAGAAATAGCACACCCATACGCCTTAATTAGAAGCATTAGCTTAACAAAATGAATGAAATTCTCACATCGAAGATGGTATCAATCAAAGATTGATACTTACACAATCTAAAGATTCTGTTAGTGAGGAATGAAATAAAACACATAAACTTTTTAATGTAAGTTTGTCGGAGATAAAAATGACATTTTTTATTTTTTTAAAAAAGAGCGTATCCATTTATTTGGAACCTTATTGGCAAATGAAATCAAAAAATACACAACAAATTAATGACTCTAAACAAAAAGTAATAAATAAAAGATTAAATTAAAGACATATCTAAATATATTGGGATGCATATATATATATATGTCTATCTCACGTGTTCGATATGAGCACTTTTTAACATCGAAAATGTGAGGAAGCTCATCGAAGATGAGATCTCTGACGGTCGAATTTCACTACTCTAACTACTCTAATGAAAGTCGAATTTTTTCGAAGTGGTGAAGTCTCATCAAAAAGGAGATACTAACTACTCCGAAGGAGTCGTAAAGTCCAACTCACAGCCTTTGGTATAGTATTACACGCCCAATGCCAAAGGCAAGACTCGGATTCTAGCTATACATTTCATTCTGACTATACATTTTATTCTGACTACTTCTTCGAAGTAATAAAATCTGATCATAAATCGGATCTTTCTGGAATAGAAAAGTCCGACCAACAACTTTTAGTCAACCAAAGGATTGAGCGTGTGATAGACTCAGATCCCTTCGGAATAGTAAGATCTCATTTTTGATGAGATCTCTTTGGAGTAATCAGAGCGATTAGGTTCAACCTTAAAATCGAATGCTAACTATTTGTTCGAAATATTAAAGTTTCATCGAATGAAAATCTTTCATATCGAAAATTCGATATATACATAAACATAATCCAACAAAAACATTTGCTTTCATATAACGTATTTGTTTTATGCATGCATGTGTTTCATACATGTATATCTGTTTTTCAGAAAGATTTTGCGTTTTCTAAACACGCATATATATCTACATAACATATGATATATGTATGCATGATATAAAAATAAATTTATTTGTTTTCATAAATAACAGACCGTGGATAATTCGACACATGGGTGTGTTACATTAAAAATTTATGAGGAGTGAATCCAACCATAACTATGAAGACCTTCTCCAATTAAATTCACTCCTAAAAAACAAATCCAAACAGTCATGAAACCTAAAGAAGCTATAATTGCTGGTCTTTTTCCTTGCCAACCTTTGGTCAATCTAGTATGTAAATAAATTGCAAACACTAACCAAGTTAAAAAAGCCCATGTTTCTTTAGGATCCCAACTCCAATAAGAGCCCCACGCTTCATTAGCCCAAACAGCTCCAGATAAAATACCGATCGTTAAAAGAGGAAACCCGAGTCCTAAAATTCTATAACTTAAATTATCTAGACTGTTAGCTAATTTGATTTTACGAGACTGTTGTTGTATCGTAGAAACTTCAGAAAACGCATGATTATTTGGAGAAGAATATTTGTTCGCAAAATTTTCAAAAACAAAAGAAAAAGTGTTTCCTTCCATAACGCGCATATTTGCATTTGCAACAGATGAAATACTATCAGAAACCAAACCATTTTGTTCTAAATAAATTTTGTCGCGCAAGCTATTTTCCAAACTAGCGTATGCGCCGATATTTGATTCTTCATATGTATTCAGCAAATTATTTTCCGGTGAGTTAGAAGTATTTTTTTTAATAAAATATGCTGCATCCGAAATAGAATCTGTGAATTGTTTGTCATCGACATCTTTGGTAATTATTAAAAAAGCTATCGATAAAAGAGATCCACAAATTAAAGCCGCATAACTTAAAATCATGACAGTCACATGCATCATTAACCAGTTCGATTGAAGTGCAGGAACTAAAGATGAAGATTTTTGCATTTCTATCGGTAAACTAAAAGTCGCGAAAGCATTCGTAAATAAAGCACTGGGAGAAGTGATACACCCAATATAAGGCGGCTGAGATTTTTGTTTAGTTATATTTTCTAAAATTAACTGAATAGTTGTGAAACTCCAAGATAAAAACATCAAAGATTCATACAAATTACTCAAAGGAAAATGACCAGATTCTTTCCAACGTAAAACTAGCAAGCTAAACAATGAAAAATTTGCTAATAGGATTGTAACAGAAGCGCCGCTCCATGCATTTGGATTTTCATGTTTTTGGTCTACGGAGTAGTCTGCCCTCATACTTCCCCTCATACTTCGGGTATGAAGGGTAATAACGGAGCAGTCAGATGTTTTATTATGTGCTTCATACATAAAACCCGTTTGTACCCAATAAAAAAGCATTGAAATAAATAAAAGAATAAAAGAAAAATTAGAGAAAAAATTTTCTAGTGTGACATATGGAACCAACATTATTTAAAACACAAATTAGAATACAAAATACTTTTTAAAAATAGAAAAAAATTACTTCTTTTAATGAAATTTTCATGAGACGCATGGGTGACAAATGAAAATCAGATATGCACGCTTTTGATATTATATCAGTACATATATGCTTTTCTAACACAATCTTTAGATTGTGTAGGTTACTGCTTCGCAGACAATCGAAGATTGTAACCATATTTAATACCTTTTTCGACATGGGCTCAATTAAAGTATTTTAATTAAAACAAATAGGTGACTTAAACTAATAACAAAATGTTTTTAGTAAAATACCAAAATCTTTTAATTTGTTTATATCTACATGACACCATTGGGCGGGTATTAAATTTTTATAAACACGAACATATTTTTATTTTATATATCTTTTTTAGATAATTCACTCATATAAAAATAAACATCAATTATCACTATTTTATAATAATCAAATAAACTCTTAAATAGAGATATAATACAAAAATAGAAAGAGATAAATTAAATTATTTCCCCAAGTAACTAAATTAAATATTCTTTAAAACTAAAGCTGATAGACAAAAATAAAGATATAATTGGAGAAACTTCAATTATGTGCCCCTCTAAAAGACATTTGTTTATGATAAAAATTATGTGTTTCATTAAACCAGCTCAAAACCAAATTCGAAATTAATATATCTGAATAATACGTATAATTGTTTTTATCAAAAATATACACAAAAAATAAAACTCGAGTGGTTATTTCGCGATCGACGCGCTGTTGCCGAACAATATTTGCGAGTCGCCCACCATATGCCTCTCCCTGTAATATCACCAATATTTCGTGCACTAAGGCCATTCATATTCCATCGATGATGTTCATCATGTTTAGACCATCACGAGCACCATAATCAGTCCATCACACCTCTTTCTGTCGAAGACTCTGCTGACAGAGTTTCTTTTAGAGACAAACTTAATCAACGACAATCTTTTCGTGCGTCATTGTTTTCGATAGAGATTCCCACTATTTCCTCTTTTCCCCCAAGAATAAAGTATTGTTCAGACTTAAATGTGCTTTTTCGAGTGTTTTCTTTGATTGAGTTCATTACACGCCCAATCCTAATAAAAACAAATGGCATTGGGCGTGTAATATTATTCTAATTATTCTAAAGGCATCTCATCTAGCTAATGCATAAATATCCATATTAGATCGATGGTCTCAATCTTTGATTTATACCTACACAATCTTTAGATTGTGTTTGAGATGCTAACTACTCCTTCGGAGTAGTTAGCATCTCATCTATAATCAGACCGTCACTACTTCGAAGAAGTAGTCAGAATGAAATGTATAGTAAGATCTCGCCGATCTCATAGCCTATATGTATGAGCGAGATGGTATCAATTTTTGATTGATACCTACACAATCTTTAGATTGTGTTAGAGAGCTATTCGGTGTGAGTTTATTCGAGACACATTCATATTTTCGATATGAAAGACTCAGACTTTAGACTAAAGAGAAGACTCAAACCAAACGTAAGTGAAAAAAATTATTTAAGAGAAGCAGCCTTAGATAAAGCTTCGTTTAAACCTCCTACAAGATAGAAAGCTTGTTCAGGTAAATCATCTAATTCACCTGAAAGAATTTTATTAAATCCTTCGATTGTTTCGCCAAGACTAACATATTTTCCTGGAGACCCAGTAAATACTTCAGCTACGAAGAAAGGTTGAGATAAGAAACGTTCGATTTTACGAGCTCGCGCTACGATTAATCTATCTTCTTCTGATAATTCATCTAAACCTAAAATAGCGATAATATCTTGTAGTTCTTTATAACGTTGTAAAGTTTTTTTAACATTTTGAGCACAATCATAGTGTTTTTCACCAACAATCCATGGCTGTAACATTGTAGAAGTAGAATCAAGAGGATCTACAGCAGGATAAATTCCTTTCGAAGCTAGACCACGAGATAGTACTGTCGTAGCATCTAAGTGAGCAAAAGTAGTTGCTGGTGCAGGGTCAGTAAGGTCATCTGCAGGTACATATACGGCTTGAATAGATGTGATAGAACCGTCTTTTGTCGATGTAATACGTTCTTGTAAAACACCCATTTCTGTCGCTAAAGTAGGTTGGTAACCTACAGCTGAAGGCATACGACCTAATAAAGCAGAAACTTCAGCACCAGCCTGAACGAATCGGAAAATGTTATCGATGAAGAAAAGAACGTCTTGTTTATTAGCGTCTCTGAAATATTCTGCCATAGTTAAAGCAGTTAATGCAACACGCATACGTGCTCCTGGCGGTTCGTTCATCTGACCATATACTAAAGCTACTTTAGAATCTCCTAAGTTTTTTTCCACAATTACACCAGACTCTTTCATTTCTGTATAAAGGTCGTTTCCTTCACGAGTACGTTCACCAACGCCGGCAAATACTGAAACACCACCATGAGCTTTAGCAATATTGTTGATTAATTCCATAATTAATACAGTTTTACCTACCCCAGCACCACCAAATAAACCAATTTTACCACCACGACGATAAGGTGCTAATAAATCTACAACTTTAATACCCGTTTCAAAAATTGAAAGACGTGTATCTAAATCCACAAACGCAGGAGCTTGGCGATGAATTGGTAATGTTTCTTGATTGTTTACAGGACCCATATTATCTACTGGCTCTCCAAGTACATTAAAAATACGGCCTAAAGTAGCTTTTCCTACAGGTACGCTTAATGGTTTACCTGTATCTAATACTTCCATACCACGCATTAATCCATCAGTAGGAGTCATAGCAACTGCACGAACACAACTATCACCTAAAAGCTGTTGAACTTCACAAGTTACGCTCATTTCTTGACCAGCTGCGTTTTTCGCAGTGATTGTTAATGCGTTGTAAATGTTTGGAACTTGACCTTTTGGAAAAACTACGTCTAAAACAGGACCAATAATTTGTAAAATGCGTCCTACATTTTTTGTGTCTAGAGAATCGCTCATGTTGATTAAAATTATATATAAACAAGATTTTTAACTTATTTAAGTAACAAAGGAATTGGAGTATATTCGGCGTCTTATATGCACATCAAATAAATTTCTCGATTATACATAATATATAAATATATATGTCATTAAATCGATGTGAAAAATATCTACATGCATGAATCAAATTATCAAGTCAAACATGTTAGCAATGAAATACATTTTATTCTGACCCGTTAGGGTTTTCCATGAAATATGTATGTCATACAAGCACGTTTGACATAAATAATAAACTTTTCTATTATTCTATTCATATGTTTGAAATGAACTGAATAAAACCTTTAATATTCCTAGTTTATAAAATTTGTACTTGACAAATTTGTTTCTAATTAATTAGAAAACCCGTATACGAGCAAAATGAATAGGCTCATATTTTGTTGTTGATTGATTTTTTATAAAGAATTTGTATAAAAACATAATCAATTCATAATTTGCTAACGCTTACTTAAAAATCCTGTGCCATTTGACTTTGATATTAAATTAATTATTATTCTGTGTCTTGCCTTTAATCTTTGTTTTGTTGTTTTGAGTCTTCCTTCCGACATTGGGCGTGTAATACTATTCTCAAAGCATCTCTAACACAATCTAAAGATTGTGTAGGTTACTGCTTCGTTTATACCCGAAGTATGAGGGCAGACTGCACTACTTCGGATATAAACGGAGCAGTTGCAGACAATCTTTGATTGATACCATCGATCTGATATATGTATTAGCGAGATGAGACTTTATTACTCCGAAAGAGTAGTCAGAATTAAATGTATCGTATTACACGCCCAATGCCATTTGTTTTTATTAGCATTGGGCGTGTAATGAACATCACAATAACTAACATTAAAAGCCATACGCATGCCTATATTTTTTCGTATAATTATGCGCATAATTATACGAAAAAATATAGGCATTGCAACATATTGATTTGTATTAATGTCAAGCCAATGTATCGAATAAAATTTACGAGTTCATTTCATATCGAAATATTAAGAATAAATTCGTATATTTCTTATTCGCCTCACCCAGAGACTAATATTTATGGTAGGAGTCAAATTCTCACATCTTCGATGTGAGGAATGAAATTCTCATCTCGAAAATCTAAAAAGTGTCTCGCATATAATGTGATATCGTATTATATATCAAAAACAAATAAATATCTAGCGTTTAGATTTTTTATCGCTTTTTACGTGGCCTTTAAAAGTACGTGTAGGTGCAAATTCTCCTAATTTGTGTCCTACCATTTGATCTGTTATAAATACAGGAAGAAATTCTTTACCATTATAAGTAGAAATCGTGTGACCGATCATCATAGGTAAAATTGTCGATGATCGAGACCAAGTAGTAATAACTTTTTTTTGTCCTTGAGCATTTAATTTTTCTATTTTTTTTAATAAATGATCGGCTACAAAAGGCCCTTTTTTTAGAGAACGTGGCATATGTTTTTATTTTTTTAAATTTGTTTTTAAAATTTCATGAAGATTCACTTAGCTTTTTTTGCTCATCTTCTTGTTTTTTATTTGGTGAATACTATATAAGGTCACTTTGCCTTTCTCGCTTGGTTTGAGTCTATGAAAATTTTCTATGCATTTATTGGCATTGGGCGTGTAATACTACTTCGAAGGGACTCGGCCTGCGACTTTTAGTTTGAGTTGCCCCTTTAACCTTTGGTTGGAGTTCTGAACCAAAGACCGAAGGGATTCGACCATAGGTCGAACCTTACTATTCTGAAGGAATAGTTAGCCGTAAATCGAATTTTAATTATTTGTTTGAAATAGAAAGGTGTCATCGATGTAATATAGACATATATGCATTATATAGAAGAGATTCTTTTAGTGTCGTTTAAGGACGTATATATACTTTTCAACGAGAAACGTATATGCATGACTCATGAAGTTTAATATACGACGCAATTTTAATACCCGTAACCAATAAAAGCAAAAGAACTCATAATATAAAAGTCATCTGATTTAAACCAAAGACCAAATACATTTGTTTTTATTATGCGCCTTATTGAAGCATTTTGCTGTTATACGAATTTATTTATTATAAGCTCATTCTGCTCTTATTCATTGAGCTCGTATAAACCAGATACATTTTGCTTTTATTTTGACTTTAAAGGCAAATACAGAAACACCTCGGGTTCATATATCCAATTCATTATCCCCTACGATGAAAATTTCACCAAATAAAAATTATCTAATTTTTTTATCTCAAAGATAGAAAGCGAAATAATAATCCAGTCAATACATGCGTATATGTTTCGAATATAGCATTTTATTCGCGTAATATATATGCATCCGTTGGATTAGAGTTAGGCGCCTATGGCGGCGGTTTCGTTTTAATTATTAAAACGAATTTATACACGTACGGTTACTCAACCCTTTGTACGTGCATTATCTATCTACAAACTTAAGCTACTATAAAATTTCTTGAATACCAAACTATTCGTATAATCAGCACCACAGATTCAGAGGAATAAGGTGATATTAAAATACCATTTTTATTAATTAAATTGATTCTGCGCCTTATGAGGAGTCACATGATTCGCAGAGCAATGAATTTTATACATTTCATTCTGAATGACCACTGCACAATGCTCGTTTCTACTATTTATATCTTTGTGACACGTAGTTTTGAATTTATTTTAATCTTTGATTTGTAAGTTGCACAAATTTGTTGAAACATATATGAAAAGCATATATGTATGTTTTTATAAAGATTAAATTTTATCAGGCGCCTAATTAAACGTATATGTCTATTATGAGAATATGCGTCTTATCAAGGCATACATTATGTCTCTCAGTTGCTGTGGTTTAGTTTTAATTAGGTAGATAGTAGGCGCATAATTAAATTCAGACATACACATATGTTTTATGGTTCTCATAAGAATATACGATTTCATTAGGTGTGTCGATATAGATACTTTTCAATGATAGAAATGTATACGGCTCTAACACAATCTTCAGATTGTTTTGGTATCAATCAAAGATTGATACCATTGCGAAGATAAGAAAAACACGCATAATAAGCGAATGACTCATTCATTTTACTTTTATACAAATAAACGTAATTCATGCATATACGTTTTGCAGAATAAAACGCAAAAATTAAACGTTAAAGAACAAACGAAAAAAGTTTTAAAAAAAACACGCGCTTTAAATTGTGTGTTTAATTTTAAAAAAAATAATATCATAAAATGTTTTTTAATGGTTTTAACAAAAAAGGATAATTTAATATCACTCGTTTCCGATAAATTTATTAAGCATTTTATTACGAAATAGATGAATTTTAAAAATGGATTCTAGTGTGTATGATTTAATAAACTTGGATGTATTTTATTTGTGTGCAGGTTATTTTTATAGAAATTATATTTTACGCATTATTATTTTCATTATGTGCAAAATCTCTGACTTTCATTTTTGCTTTTATTGACGAAGGTTTTATTCTTATAATTCAAACTTATTATATTCTCATGAAATTTGGAAAAGTAAATACGATGTATTCTATATTTTATTTTAATAAATATAAGTCGTAAACTAATAAGAGCGAAAATGACAAATATGTTCTGTCAGATATGCATGGGCATAATTAAATAAAAACAAATGTGCATAATTAAACTCGAACTAAAAGCTAATAGACGCATGGGTGTGTTATATTAAACAATTGTGCGCCTAATGTCGAATAACCATCAAAGGCAATACATAAAAATATGTATTGCCTATAAATTTGTTATAAAATGTCATAAAAAAACACGACTGAAGTTTTAATAAAAAATAATAAAAAACAATTTATTAGTCAACTGTGGTTTATTTATTTTTATTTTCTTTTACGAAGAATAAGAGAAGAACTGTATTTTTTCGGTTTACGAGTCAATTGTCCTAAAGCTGGTCGACCCCACGGTGTTACTGGTCGACTACGACCGATAGGAGCACGACCTTCTCCCCCACCATGTGGGTGATCTACTGGATTCATAACCGATCCACGAACTGTAGGACGTTTTCCTAACCAACGATTACGGCCAGCTTTTCCGATAGTTAAATTATAAGCTTCTAAATTTCCGACTTGACCAATGGTTGCCCAACAATTTTTAGAAACTAAACGAATTTCTTTTGATGGCAAACGTACTGTTACGAAATCACCTTCTTTAGCTAATACTTCCACGATCGATCCAGCTGAACGTGCTAATTGACCCCCAGAACCTGGTTGAAATTCCACATTGTGCACTTCTGAACCTAAAGGAATATTACGCAGAGGTAAAGCGTTTCCAACTAAAATAGGTGCTTGAAGATCTGAAATAATCACATCTCCAACATTTAATCCGCGAGGATGTAAGATATATCTTTTTTCTCCGTCAGTATAACGTAATAAAGCGATACGCGCATTACGATTTGGATCATATTCAATCGTTAGTACGCGAGCAGGAATTCCTATTTTATCGCGACGGAAATCGATTTGACGGTATAATTTAGAGTGACCTCCACCTTTATGACGACACGTGATCACACCACGATTGTTACGGCCTTTCGAATTATGAAGTTTATAAGAAAGAGATTTTTCTGGTTTTGTTGCTGTAATTTCACTGAAATCGGATACAGATCGATTTCTCGTACCAGGTGTAAAAGCTTGAAGAAAACGAATTCCCATATAAGGCGTTATTATTAAAAAATGATTTATAACTCTTAAAATTAAAAAACTAAATGTCTTTCGAATCGTCATGCATTCAATCATATGATTTTTTCTGTATGAATAAAAAACATGACGTATATGAACCTAATGTATATTTCGCGTATAATAGATAAGGCATAAAATTAATAACAAAATGACTTGTATATAGAGATCTAATATATATGACGTCCCAAAATGAGCCTTCTACGATATCAATGTGTTAGTTTTTGATAATCATATATGTATCTTTTTGCCTTCGACTTTCAGTTGGATTTTTATATTTGTCGCCATAAACGCATAATTAAAATCAGATCAAAAGCCAAAAAAAACTAAAACTAAACATAGATCAAACACATTTTGTTTTTATTGGTTCTCATAAGAATTTTAATAAAAACAAAATGAATATTCGTCGCCACGAATAGAAATTTTTCATTAACAGTAATCTATCTCAGTTTTTCAATATAAAACATTTATGTGAGAAGACATATTTATGCATGAGTGCGTAGAAATAAAAAACAAAGGCGCATAATGTAAAAATATCATGCGTCTTATTTATACGCCCATAAGCATTTGTTTTTATTTTTGCTCTTATTGGCTACGAATGGGTTTATATTTTTTAAACCAAATAAATGACGCGCATAATTATTTTATTTTAATTTTGATACCGTCCAGTAGAAACATTATAGCTTTAAAAAAATTATAGCTTTTGTTTTCTCTTTGACTTTTGGCGTTTGGTATTACACGCCCAATGAGTCTATGTATATATGTTATGTCTCACATGCGGTCAAGATATTTGCATTAATTAGAATCAAAATTAATAGATTGACCTTCTTTTAATGTGATAATCACTCGTTTATAACGAGCTTTATATCCTTGTGCTAAACCAACACGAACTTTTTTACGTGGAGGGCGGTGAGTATTAATGCCAATAATCTCGACATTAAATAATTGTTTAAAAAGCGCTTTGATTTGAGGTTTTGTAAGTCTTAAATCGACATCAAATGTATATTGTTTATTTTTAAAAAGTGCAATGTATGATTTTTCTGTAATAACTGGATATTTGATCAAATCAGCCATTATATTTTCTGTCGAAAAATTGGATTTCATTACAGAACGCCAACTAGCTAATTCAGTTTTGGTTTTTACTTTTTCGTTATTTGTTAGTTGCTTAGATTCAGCGACTAGTGATTTTTCAGTCATATATTTTTTATTATTTTTAAATAATAGTTTGTCTATCAACTTATTTTTCATAGAAACACGTTTTATAGAGACAAATATTTATACTGATTTTTTGAATAAAAAATCAATTTCATTATTCGCCGAATATATACTTATATTATTAGTAAAAAAACCTATGACTTAAATCAATAGATTTTGATCAATAAAATAGTAGACAATCATTAAAATGTGAATAAATGAACAAAATGCTGTTATTGATTTAAAAAATAAACCAGTTTAAATATAAAAATAAACTTTAAATTAAATAAAATATAGTACTAAATTTGTTCAAACATTTTAGTTTATAATAAGCGAATTTCAAGCAAAATAAATATTAATTAAACAAATGCAATCTGGGGCGTTTTTATTTTGCAGTTTGCTAATTCTATTTCTAATTCCAATTCTAATTCGATCTTCTGAGGCCAATAGACGCATGAGTAGCTCATATGAGACGCATAATAGATTTTTGCACGTCATGCATTTATGTATATCATTTATGTATATCTCTGTATCATTGAAAAGCATTTATGTCGACGTACTTGAAAATCTCATATTTTCGATATGGTATCAATCGAAGATTGTAACCTACACAATCTAAAGATTGTGTTAGAGGGCAGTAACCTACACAATCTTTAGATTGTGTTAGAGCTATATATATTTATGCTCTTATAACAACGAAATGTTTTTGCTTTGGCCAAAGCAAAAACATTTCGAAAATTTAGATATATTTATTTTTCATGTCGAAGATATGAGAGATATCATGTTGCTAATATCATAGATATTAGCAAAATTTGATGCTTTCGAAACAGTTAGATATGCATGTCTCGTGTAAGGATCATAGATGCATAATTTAAGTCGCACATTTGTTTAAATTATGTGTTTTATTAAGGCGATGCCCAATCAACTTTAATTAATGTGATTCATCGTGAATGTAATTCAGTAACCTTAATTATTTTAAACATTAGTAAAAGCCAAAAGCAATTTATCTGTGTCTCTTTTTTTTGTTTTTATTTATCATGAGTTTTTTTCGAAGACAAACAAATAATATTAGAAAAACATATTTTGTTTTTTGGTTATTTTTGTTTCATACAATTATGAATTATTTTATTCAGTAAAACTCGGCCTGCTGTAGTTCGAATCAATTGATTCGATTTAAAACCTGTGCGATCAAAGCGGCAAAAAGATTTGAATCGAATTTCTTGCCAATAGCCTCCTAAAGTCAATCTAATTTCTAATGGTTGAGAAATTTCATTTGCGACTTCTAAAAAGTCATTCCAAACCACCCAAATAGACGTATGAACATCTATTTGTTTTTGTTGATAGGCTATCAACACTTGATCAAAATTACTAAAACAAAAAGCAAGCATTGATCGAGAAAAAACAAACATATCATTAGCGTTGCTTTCGGCAAGAACATGTTTATTTTCCGATGCATTAGGCGCCTTATGTTCACTGTCGAAAAGCACTTTTTTTTCGTGTGACGAATTTGTACCAGGTGCATAATGGCGTGTCATATCGTCGACATTTAGTTTTAGAGAGTTTTGAGTATGCTTGTTTAACGACGGCAGAGCTTGTGGAATTCCCGTATAAATGTCCCTAAATCTATTTGGAATTTCTGTCGTCAAATAATAACAACCTAAAACCATATCTTGACTAGGTAACATGATCGGATCTCCAGTAGCTGGTGAAATTAAATTGTTTCTTGAAAACATGAGCTTCCAAGCTTCTGATCTAGCTTCGACAGTAATTGGTACATGAACGGCCATTTGATCGCCGTCGAAATCTGCGTTGAACGCTGGACAAACTAACGGGTGTAATAAAATAGCACGTCCTTCTATTAGAACGGGTTGAAAAGCTTGAATTCCTAAACGGTGTAATGTAGGTGCACGATTTAATAAAATAGGAATACTTTGTAAAATTTCTCGGAGAAGTTGTTCAGTAAGAATCTCGTTCGTTTTAATGATCGTTTTAGCGCCAATAACTGTGCGAGCAAGTTTGTAATGTAAAATTCTTTTGATTAAAAAAGGTAAGAATAATTCTTTAGCCATTTCTTTTGGTAATCCACACTCGTGAAGTTTTAATTTGGGTCCAACCACAATAACTGAACGACCTGAATAATCTACACGTTTTCCTAAAAGATATTGACGAAAGCGGCCTTGTTTTCCCTTCAAACTTTCAGATAATGATTTTAATGCACGTCCACGAGAATCTCGTTCAGGAGCGACTCCACCTTTTCCATTTTGAATTAAATTATCAACGGCTTCTTGTAATAATCTTTGTGCATATTTCATTTCAAAGGAATTACTTATAGCTGGGTCTTTTAAAAATTTACGCAGCCTATCATTTCTGTAAATGACTCTTTGGTATAATCTATTTAAATCGGACGCTGCAATTTGATCTTGCATTTTTAAAATCGGTCTGAGATCTGGCGGTAAAACAGGCAATGTCGTTAAAATCATAGATTCTGGATTTGAATTTTTACGAAAAAGCTTTCTCACTAATTTCGTTCGACGAATTAAAAAGTCTCTTTTTTCACAAAATTGTTTGAGCTGTTTTTTTTCGATTTTTTCGGCGAATCCTTTTTTCGCTAAATTTTTCAATTTAGAAATTTTTTTATTCAATTCATATAGCAAAATCCTATTTTGTTTGTCCATTTTTCTAAGTTCTTTTGGATTTAATTCTGAAAGACACTTTTGAATGATCGCAGCACCTGCGATCGTATTATCGACATTTACGTCAGGCGAGGCTATTTCAGAAATTATTCGATGTTGATAACGTGGAATGATCAAATCGTCGAATTCACCTTGAGCCCAATTATAATAAGAAAAATATTGCCAATTTCTCTCTAAATTCCAACAATATCTGTGAGATAAACAATAAACGTTGTTGAAAATTCGATTTTTACGTGAAAGGTCGACTATATTATGTCCATCTGTGATTTTTGATTTTCGGCGATTGAGTGAGTAATTGTTTTTTTTCGTTAATGACGCTGATCCAGTCACATTATCTAAAGAATTCAATGCCCGCCCAATAGAAAGATTATAGATTCTTATTTTTTTATATACTTTTAGTTTATTTTTAGACACATAATTGTTGGTGAATGCTTTTTTTAGATATATAGGTGATAAAAGCACGCTGGCAGTCCTTTTCGTTTGAGCATTGTCGGCGTCTTCCCTTAACAAAAACGAATGGCATTGGGCGTGTAATACTATAGATTTCATTTTCGTCGACGAAAGGCCAATAGCCAAAGGCGATTCAAATGAATTTTTTTTATTATTGTATAGTGCTTGATCACTATAATCGAAAATAGAAACTAAATGTTTATGTTGTTTTTGATTCCAAATATTTGACGAAATGGCCGTGTCACTATAAAAAATTTCACGTTTACTTTTTTTCTGGCTTATAGGTTTTTTTGATTTACTTTGATTTGTTTCGTCATATGTGACACCAATACGGCGAATGGGTGGCATATTCATCGATTTTTTTGAAAATAAATCATAACCACAATACTGTAATAAAAACCTATTGTAAACAGATGTATTGAATAACTGCTTGGGTGAGACACACGAGTCGCGCCATATTTTATTTTGTTGATTTGGTATATGTAATTGCATCAAGAAAATATATATATATCTCGCATAAACATTCCGGTCTAGTTTATGATACGCCCCATCCTTTGGGCGATCGAAGGCCGAAAGAAAGACGCGAGCGATGGCTTCGTCGCGCAAGCTATTTTTTTTCGATATATATGGCTGTGAGCTCACCTCTTTTTTTTGCATTTTATAATGTGTATATAAATTCGGTAAGATAGATCCATCGGCGCGTTTTTTTTGTTTGTTTCTAAATGAGAGTTTATTTAAAATGCTTTTTTTTAATAAAGTTAATAATTTTGGAAAAATAATCTCTGTATTTGTCTCTGAATGAGGCGAATAAAATAAAAAATCAAACGCCCGCCCATCTGTTCGATTCGTTTTTATATCAGATAAAGCACTCTCGATTTCTCCGGTATTTATTCGTGAGAATGTCATCCTAGCCCGATGAGACTGATTTGACTGAGGCGCATAGTCTCTCATATCTTCGATATGAGCTGCATCTAATGAATTTTCATAATGACTTAATTTATTTCCAAAATCAATTTTTCGCATCATGACATGATGCACACTCTCCCATATGGGCGGGTATTCTTGTACACAAGGCGCATAATATACGCGTCCAAAACGCGGCGTTGTTTTTTTCATAGCGAGTTGAGAAAGCTGTTCTGCACTCAAATATTTGGTTAATTTCGAATATGGGGCAGGATGTTTTATATAGTCATTTTTCACTATACGTGTTTGATTAGACCCAGAATAAATAGATACTTTATACTCATTATGAATACTCTCGTTCATCACATCTTTTTTGTTATATAATACAAATCTCATTGAATGGACAAGAGATGATTTTTTTTGAAGTATGTTTTTTACTAAAAATCCAGTGAGTTTTTCGATTAAAAGATTTATTAAAAGTTTCGTATTTTTATTACGCGCATAAATCCACTCGTCATATATATAATTCATAAACGAAAATTTCTCCACACCTAAATTTGCTATAGATGGATGGGCACGATTTTTTAGATATTCAGAACATAAACTTTTTGTTTGATTTTGAAGACAGTTAATTAAATGTAGTCTAAAAGAATATTTAATAATTTGAATTAAAGTTTTTAAACTCGTGCTTTGATTCTGTACACCCTTTTTCTTTTTGTATCTTTCTTTAAAAAGGGGTGAATTCTCTACCATCTTCGTGTCATCGAAATTAAGAATTTCACTTCCCCCATAAGCAAAAGTATTATTTAATTTTTGCTCTGTATTTATTTGTTTGTCAATGCTATTTAAATGATTATTTCGCGTGGCATATTTGTGTGGCATAGAATAGTATATAGCGTTTGTTAAATTCATGAGCGAAACGTGTTTTTTATTGAATCTCCATAAAGAAGTATATAGTTCGATTTTATTAAAAAAAGAAAGTAATCGCCATAACCAGATTTTCGAAAAATCTATATTGTCGCTGTGAATATAACATTTCAATAAATCTAGTTCGTCGACAGGGGCGTTCGATTTATTGACTAATGAACTGGGCTTTGCGGAAATAAAACGCATATTAGGCTCATATTGTTTCGAATAACATTTCGAATTCCATCTTTTTATTTTTCGTAAAGCAATAAATAGCCCAGTATTTTCATCGACTTTTTCGTATTTCGAACCCAAATCCGAACCCAATGACACCGGGTCATTCAATAAATAGACAAATCTAGCTAGATTTGAATTTTGTTTTTTATTTTTGATTCTAGAAAGGTGTTCTATTTTTGCTCTTTGTGAAATTTTACGCTGCGCATAAATACTTTTTAATTGTGCATGTATGTAAAAATCTTTATAAAACTGTTTCCAGAATTTCTGCAAAATAAAACTAAACTTTTTTTTATTGACATTCTGTTCGCATATTTTATTATTTTCGTCATGTTCGCGATGAAATAAATAAAACACAGAAGAATTTTCTTCGACTAGTTTTTGGCATTGGGTGTGTGATACTATTCCTTCCGATCTTATTTCGAATGGGCGGGCAATGCGCTGTGTTTTTGAATCAGATGACTTTTTATCTTTTATTTTCTGCACTTCAATGTTTTTATTAAAAAAACGTTTTTGCAAATTCATAAGGCGCATATATGACATATATGATATTGGGCTATTTTGAAAAAATGACGCATCATGTTTTTTATTGTTTTGGAATGGGCGAGCGTTTGATTTTTTATTTTCTGCGCTCCATTCAGAAACTAATGTCTGAGACGCATTGTTTTTTTCGTTGTTTTTTTGTGAGCGGTTAAATTCTAATATATTCACATTCTCCAAAACAGAGTTGTTTTGTGGATGTTTTTCATCTTTAGCAGTTATTTTATTTTGCTCATCAATTTCATTCTGCGCCCTATATGGTTTTAATGTTTGCTCTTCTGTCATTAACTGTTTCCAAGCTGAGAACAATACTTTAGGAGAGCATTCTCCACCTAAAGACATTCCAAAATTTTGTGTGGACTTCCAGGTGTTTTCCAATGTCATTGTTTCAGAGCAATAAATCACATTTTCTAAATTTTTGCGTTTCATGTCTAACAATAAAGATAAATAGCTTGGATTTGCTTTTAAATACCATAAATGACTGACTGGAGACACTAATTGAATATAACCCATTTGATAACGTCTGATAATAGACCAGGTATATTCTACGTCGCAATTTGGACAAAATTTTCTTTCTGTCTGTCCGTGCATATTAATATCTCGCCCAGCATTACGCCCATTCGAAGTAACTAGTTGGTCTGCGGTCTGCTTTCTGCGCTGCGGAGCAGACTGCACTACACTACTTCGTAGATCGTAGACTGCAGTGCAGTTAGATTCATCTCCATATAAAACGGCCGATGGTTTTTGAGTTTGTCCGCAAGCACATTCAAAATCTTTTAAAGGTCCGAAAATTCGTTCGCAAAATAAACCACCTTTTTGTGGTTTGAAAGTTTTATGATGCAGCGTATTCGCATTATTTATTTGACCTAATATTTTGCCATTCGGTAAAGTTTTTTCGGCCCATTGACGTATTTTTTCTGCAGAAGCTAATCCTACAGAAACTAATTTCATTTCATGAAATTTCGAATATGAAGTGTATAAGCTTTGGTCTTCATAAGGCGCGGAATACTCTTTTTCGTGTTTTTCACTATATTCTTTTATTTCATTTTCATTGAAATCTTTAGGTTTTTCTAATTCTACACCAACGTGTCTATTTCTAGATTGGGCGTCTAAAGAAGGCCTGTAACCAGACTCGTGTTTATTTCGTAAAATCTTTATTCTCTCTATAAATGAAGATGAATTTGTCTCGGAATCATTTCCATGAGTTATATTTTTTTGAATTTCATTCATTTAGGGGTTTTGGTTTTGTATATTTTTCTCTATGAATTCATTAGAGTTTTATCACATTAAAGCAGAAATGCTTTATATCGCACACATTTCGCCTCATAAAAGCAATAATAAACGCAAAACAAAAGGGCGCATCATATAAAAAACATATATGTATGACTCATCTTGCTCTTCTATAGTCGAAGATATTAAATGTGTTTCATATATTAAACCTGAGACATAACATATATACCTATGTGTCATTCCTCACTGCGCTCTACGATCTGCGGTCTACGGTCTGCTTTCTGCACTACACTACTTCGTAGATCGTAGACCGCAGTCTGCCCTCATACTTCCCCCTCATACTTCCCCCTCATACTTCGGGTATGAAGGGTATGAAGGGTATAAACGGAGCAGTGCAGACAATCGAAAATTGCTACCATCGATGATGTGAAAATTTCATTCATACAGGCTTATTTTGCTCTATTATGCGTTTTCTTCCCAATAAAAATCAAAAGCTAAAATATTTGAGAATAAACATAAAGATATGTGCAAATAAATCATTTTTTTAATATGCTTAATGTGTAACAAAAAACATCATCATCGTTTTTAATAAAAGCGCCATATAAAAATACACATTATGCGCGTTCCTTCTTTTATCAAAAATATCGAAGAAACCTCATATCAAAAATATGAGATATGCTATTCTTCACAATGAGTTCCATACATGTATAGATGTCTATCATTGAAAACCATTTATATCGCCATGCTTTATGTTCTCATATCGAAGATATATACCATTTCGAAAATATTACACACATACGAGGTATCTTATGTGTTTTATGAACTTCAGATAAACTGGGGCGGAAGGATTCGAACCTGCGAATGGCGGTATCAAAAACCGCTGCCTTACCACTTGGCGACGCCCCAAAAAATAGATAAAAACAAAAATCTTCAGCATAATATTAAAATACTGAATCTGCCTAAATTGTTTAGTTATTATTATATACAAAAAACTTAAATGAAACAAACAATGTTATGTATTGCATATGATTGGAAAAAACTCAGTTTAATTAAATATATTGCTTTATTAAAGCTCATGAAAAACTAAAAACAGTGCTATATAGCTTTTTAGGCCCGCTAACTGAAACTAAATAAACTCTTTTCAATGCTGCTACTCAAAGTCCTGACATACTCCACAGAATTTATTTAATTAAGTTATGGACCGTATAATAAATATAACATTGTGTTTAAAAAAATTCAACTTTTTTTATAAGCTTCATACGCATTTTTAGATTTAATAAACCACAGCCAAAATTAATAACAAACAAATGATGAAATAAAACGCATATATATCTAAAAAAACAAACTATAGCAATATATAAGCTATGTGCGTTTGTCGTATATTGGACGTCGCTGCTTTCTGCTCTCTACGGTTTGCGGTCTGCGATCTACGAAGTAGTGCAGTCTGCACTACACTGCTTCGTTTATACCCTTCATACCCTTCATACCCGAAGTATGAGGGGGAAGTATGAGGGGGAAGTATGAGGGCAGACCGTAGACCGCAGTGCAGTGCAGAAAGCAGATCGTAGACCGCAGTCTGCACTACACTGCTTCGTTTATACCCGAAGTATGAGGGCAGACCGTAGATCGCAGTCTGCTTTCTGCTCCGCAGTGCAGTGCAGTGCGTTGATTACACGCCCAATCCTAATAAAAACAAATGGCATTGGACGTGTAATACTATACATTTTATTCTGACTACTTTGAAAAAGTAGTGACGGTCCGATCTATGATCGGATCCTTCCGAAATAGGGACGGTCCGATCATAGCTATGATCCTTCCGAAATAGATATAATCCGATCTATGATCGGATCCCTGGCTCAAAAACATGTTTTTTATTAATGCTCAGTCACTTTAATAAAAATAAATTTGTATTGTTTTTTAAATCTGTTATAATAAATCATATAATTTAATTTTATATCTATTTTTTACATATTTATTTTCATTCATGTATCAGATGCACGTCACACATTTTATGTGTCAATAATAACTGTCTATAAAAATCAAATCTTTAAAAAAGTAAAATAAAAATATCTACATACCAGAAAAATCTATATAAAAAAAAACCCTAGATGGCTATATATACAGAAAAATGTTTCTATAAGGCGCATGATTTTGACTCAATAAAAGCATATGCAACAACATAGGTGAATCTCTACTCATAAAGGAGATCTGAGAGAAGCCTCCGCTCTCCTCTATAATCTAGATGTCTATCATTAAAAAGCATCTATGCTATAATAAATAAAAACTATAACACGCCCAATGAAACTCATTTAATAGTCAATTTCATAGAAACAAATATAATACAAACCCATACTTGGTTTAAAAGCGTGACTAAACAAAAACTAATAGCAGTTTAATTTTGTTTATGTATACAGAAACTCAATTTAATGAAAATCCTCGTTAACGTCAACTTGGGGAGAACTCTAAAAGCGGTTTGAAATAATATGGGTACAATCGAAGATTGTCTGCCCTCTAACACAATCTAAAGATTGTGTAGATTACTAACACGATCTAAAGATCGTGTAAGTTACAATCGAAGATTGTAATCATACTTCGGGTATAAACGAAGCAGTAACTTACACAATCTAAAGATTGTGTTAGAAAAACACGAAATTCCGTGTATAATAGCAAAAAACCGTGTAAAGCAGAGGACAAATTTTTCTAACTATATTTTATTAAAAAAATAAAATCTGCTTTATTTGAAAAATTCAATAAGGCGCATAAATAAAAACAACCCTAAACAAGATGTCTAGAAAAACTCTCCCAACTTTTCTAAAACTAGAAATAGAGTTCAATGCATATATAATTTTCAAGAAGTGTAGAACAAATCGGTCAAAAGCTCATAGTCTGATCTGTTCACTTGCCATATAAAGTGAATAAAATTCATAAGAATGAACAAAAATCTGTTTTAATTATATTCAAATAATGAACGAAAATCATAGTTTATATAAGGGGGTTATTTGACAAATGAACAAAAACTTTAACAAAAAGCATTATTTTTAAAATCAAACCAAAAGATTGCGTTTATATAGACCATATGTCTTTTATGATTACAATCAAAGATTGGTTACAATCTTCGATTGTAACTTACACGATCTTTAGATCGTGTTAGTCTGCGGAGCAGTAATCTACACAATCTTTAGATTGTGTTAGAGAGCATGTTTAAAATATATGTGTCCATTTGAATTTTCTAAAAATATTCTGCGCTTTCTAGCCTTTGGTTGAATGTCTAATCAGCTGCACTGCACTGCACTGCGGAGCAGAGAGCAGACTGCACTACACTGCTTCGCAGATCGTAGACCGCAGTGCAGACTGCCCTCTAACACAATCTAAAGATTGTGTTAGAAGGCAGACACTAAAAACTAATGTTTATTCATAAAGAAACCTGTATTATTTATGAGAATAATATAAAATTATTTTGGTTCTTATAAAAATTAGCTGTTTATGGGACTATTTTAAACATATTTATTGAGCGATTTTTTATAAGAAAACAAAAAATTTCTTTTTAAAGTGGAGTTTAAGCCCCTCCTTTATATCAAAACAATCTTCTTAGAACAGACCTTATATTATAATAGCGGATTTTAACTAAATACAAAATCATTTGTTTTATAGCCTCATATATAAAAATAAAGCAATCTGCGAAGCAGTAAGCACTAATAGACATTTGCTATTATTGGAGGACTTTTATTCATCAAACCAAAATGAATATAGAATTTTACATTTTGTTTTTTAGTTAAACTTAGAATTTATAAACAAAAAATAATAATTTTATGTAATGTGAATTTGTCATACATGCAGATATAGAATATAGAATTTTTATTATTGTTTTATAACCATATAAATAAAAAACAATTGCATATATGTGTCTTTAACTACTCCGAGGGATCTCACCTTTGATGGTTATTACACTGCACTGCGGTCTACGAAGTAGTGCAGACTGCACTGCACTACTTCGTAGACCGCAGACCGCAGACCGTAGACTGCAGACTAACACAATCTTTAGATCGTGTAAGTTACTGCACTACTTCGTAGACCGCAGACAATCGAAGATTGTAACCAATCTTTGATCCATACCATTTATCTAATGCATATATGTATATATTAGATAGATGTGAAAATTTGATTTTTATAGTTACATTGTTTTAAATACTTATTTTATCTAAAATGCAGTATCAGTGAATAGTTCATTCCACGCCCATATAATATTAAATGGCAAGTACGCAGTGCTTTCATCCATTTTAATGAACGAAAAACACATATGCTTTTATGCATATGCGCCTATATGAATAGACAATACATAAATTTATATGCTCATCCTATATGAAACGCCCTAGCTATGATATAGAATATTCTATGAATTAAGTATATGTGTATATTACACGCTCAATCTTTTGGTTTTCGGCCGAGTCTGACCTACGACCTTTGGTCGAAATGAAATGAACTGCACTACACTGCGGTCTACGAAGTAGTGCAGTTTGCGGTCTACGAAGTAGTGCAGTCTGCACTGCACTACACTGCACTGCTTCGTTTATACCCTTCATACCCGAAGTATGAGGGGGAAGTATGAGGGCAGACCGTAGACCGTAGACCGCAGACCAAAGGGACAACTCAGACTGCACTGCGGAGCAGACTACACTGCACTACTTCGTAGACCGCAGTGTAGTCTGCTCCGCAGTAAGGAAGATTATAACCAAAAGCCAGTAAATAATGAGTATAGAACGCAAAGTTTGCTTTGCAAATTTATAAGCAAATTAGGAGTAAGAAAAAACTATGGCAACAAAGTTGTTTCCTAAATTTAGCCAAGGTCTAGCACAAGACCCAACGACACGTCGAATTTGGTTCGGACTTGCAGTAGCGCATGATTTTGAAAGTCACGATGGCATGACAGAAGAAAATCTTTACCAAAAGATTTTCGCCTCTCACTTCGGACAATTAGCTATTATTTTTCTTTGGACTTCTGGCAATCTTTTTCATGTAGCTTGGCAAGGAAATTTCGAAACATGGGTAGCAGATCCTATTCATGTACGTCCTATCGCTCATGCTATTTGGGACCCTCATTTCGGTCAACCAGCGGTAGAAGCTTTCACTAGAGGAGGCGCGTCGGGTCCAGTAAACATCTCGACATCGGGCGTTTATCAGTGGTGGTATACTATCGGCATGAGAACAAATTCTGATCTTTATGTCGGTTCTGTTTTTTTAGCTTTAGTTTCAGCGATCTTCTTATTCGCTGGATGGCTACATTTACAACCGAGTTTTCAACCAGCATTATCTTGGTTTAAAGATGCAGAATCTCGTTTAAATCACCATCTTTCTGGTTTATTCGGCGTGAGCTCATTAGCTTGGACTGGTCACTTAATTCACGTAGCCATTCCAGAATCTCGCGGAAAACACGTCGGTTGGGATAATTTTTTAACTGTGCTGCCTCATCCACAAGGATTAACTCCTTTCTGGACAGGAAATTGGGCTGCTTATGCTCAAAATCCTGATTCTTCGAGCCATATCTTTGGAACGAGCGAAGGTGCTGGAGACGCTATTCTGACTTTTTTAGGTGGTTTCCACCCTCAGACCCAAAGTCTGTGGTTGACTGATATGGCTCATCACCACTTAGCTATCGCCGTGATCTTCATCATCGCCGGTCATATGTATCGTACGAATTTTGGAATCGGACACCGCATGCAAGCTATTTTAGACGCTCACGTACCACCTGCAGGCGGTCTAGGGGCTGGACACAAAGGTTTATTCGATACAGTGAATAACTCTTTACATTTCCAATTAGGATTAGCTTTAGCTTCTGTAGGAACGATTTGTTCTTTAGTAGCGCAACACATGTATGCGTTACCACCATACGCATTCTTAGCTAATGATTTCACGACTCAAGCATCTTTATATACTCATCACCAATATATCGCAGGATTCATCATGTGTGGTGCTTTTGCACACGGAGCTATTTTCTGGATCAGAGATTATGATCCAGAACAAAATAAAGGAAACGTGTTAGCAAGAATGTTAGATCATAAAGAAGCGATTATTTCGCACTTAAGCTGGGTTTCGCTTTTCTTAGGTTTCCACACTCTGGGTCTTTACGTTCATAACGACGTAATGCAAGCATTCGGTACTCCAGAAAAACAGATTTTAATCGAACCTGTTTTCGCACAATGGATTCAAGCCGCTCAAGGTAAAGCTTTATATGGTTTCGATTTTTTATTATCTTCTTCGAATAGTTCTGCGAGTTCTGCGAGTCAGAGCTTATGGCTCCCTGGTTGGTTAGAAGCTATCAATAATAATCAAAATTCATTATTTTTAACTATCGGGCCTGGTGACTTTTTAGTACACCATGCTATCGCTTTAGGTCTTCACACGACTACTCTTATTTTAGTTAAAGGTGCGTTAGATGCTCGTGGATCTAAATTGATGCCGGATAAAAAAGATTTCGGTTATAGTTTCCCTTGTGATGGTCCAGGTCGCGGCGGTACTTGTGATATTTCAGCATGGGATGCTTTTTATCTAGCTGTTTTTTGGATGCTCAACACGATCGGTTGGGTGACTTTCTATTGGCACTGGAAACACTTGACTTTATGGCAAGGAAACGTTTCTCAATTCGACGAATCGTCTACATATTTAATGGGTTGGCTTCGTGATTATTTATGGTTGAATTCTTCTCAACTTATCAATGGTTATAACCCATTTGGTATGAACAGTTTATCTGTTTGGGCTTGGATGTTCCTGTTCGGTCATTTGATCTATGCTACAGGTTTCATGTTCCTGATCTCGTGGAGAGGTTACTGGCAAGAGCTTATCGAGACTCTCGTTTGGGCTCACGAAAAAACTCCATTAGCGAATTTAGTTATGTGGCGTGACAAACCAGTGGCTCTTTCGATCGTTCAAGCTCGTTTAGTCGGACTCGCTCACTTCTCTGTGGGTTACATTTTCACTTATGCAGCCTTTTTAATTGCTTCGACTTCTGGTAAGTTCGGTTAATTTTATAATTCCGAACCATCGAAAGGGATTCGACCTATGGCCTTTGGTCGAGTTGTCCCTTTGGTCCAACCAAAGGCCAAAGGGAAGACTATAACCTTACTATTCATTGGGTGTGTAATACTACTCCGAAGGGATCTCATCTTCGATGAGACCTTACTACTCCTTCGGAGTAGTTAGAGTAGTAAGGTCGCTGCGATCTGCGAAGCAGTGCAGACTAACACAATTTAAAGATTGTGTAGGTTACTGCTCCGCAGACTGCACTACTTCGTAGACCGCAGACTGCACTACACTGCACTGCGGAGCAGAAAGCAGATCGTAGACCGCAGACAATCAAAGATTGATACCATCGATCTAATATCTATGATATTAGCAAGATGAGATCCCTTTGGGATCCGATCTATGATCGGACCTTACTATTCATTGGGCGTGTAATACTACTCCGAAGGAGTAGTAAGGTCTCATCGAAGATGAGATCCCGAAGGAATAGTATTACACGCCTAATGAATAGTATTACACGCCCAATGAAGGTATATATATTCATATATATATATGAGATTTTTAAAATTAAAATCTTTATTAAAAAAATATAGTTTATATTTACATAACAGTGTTTTATTTTTAAAATAAAACACTGTTATGTTTTATGACATAGAGACTGCTATAAAAAATAAGTCTATGTTTTGATTTGCTGATGAATAAATAAGGCTTTTTATGAAAATCAAATGATACATTTTTGCGAAAAAGTTTTTTATACTCAGAATATATTTATACGAAATTTTTTTAAATATTTTATGAAAAGGACCAATATTCGTGCAAATGACTTTTTGTTTATTACTGTTCAAAAAATGCATTGTTTCTATAAAAAATGACTTTTATATAAAATGATTATGTGCATATAAGAAAAGTTTTTTATTTTATATGCTTTATATTTATTTTTCTTACACAATCTAAAGATTGTGTAGATTACTGCTCCGCAGACTGCACTACTTCGTAGACCGCAGACTGCACTACTTCGTAGACTGCAGACTGCACTACTTCGTAGACCGCAGACTGCACTAAACTGCACTGCTTCGTTTATACCCTTCATACCCTTCATACCCGAAGTATGAGGGGGAAGTATGAGGGGGAAGTATGATTACAATCTTTGATTGGTTACAATCTTCGATTGTAACTTACACGATCTTTAGATCGTGTTAGTAATCTACACAATCTAAAGATTGTGTTAGAGGGCAGACCGCAGATCGTAGACCGCAGACAATCGAAGATTGTAATTATTTTTGTATTTGTTTATTTGATTTTTAATATATCATTAATATATAATATATTAAGGTCTAAAAATAAAAACAAAAATCAAATAATATACATAATTTAATGCTATTGTTTTGGAAATAAAATATACTTGTGGTTATATAATATAGAGATATTTGACACTTTTTTTGATGTTTTTAATTTCTCATATAATATTATATATAATAATAATATATAATTTTAAAATTGGGGCGAGGCGGAGGCGTATTTTAAATTTTGTAATTTAAAATTTTTATAATGGAATTTTATTATAATAAATACATTGAATTTTTAGATATATTTTCTAAAATGTATTCATGAAACATATAGACATAGATGCTTTAAGGATTACTTCTGTTGTCCCTTTGCCCGTAGGTCAGTCTGCGATCTACGTAGTAGTCTACGGAGTAGTCTACGGAGTAGTCTGCCCTCTAACACAATCTTTAGATTGTGTTAGAGAGGCAGACTCTACCGAAAGCCATTTGTTTTTATTAGGATTAGGCGTGTGATAGACTATGATCCCGAAAGAGCAGTTAGAGTAATTAGAATAAGTAAAAAAGCATATATGCATTTATTTAATAGATGTTTAATATATATTTGATACGAAGAAAATTTTTTAGTTAAATTCTAACGAAAAAGGTCCATCGCTCATTATAAAAGATGTGTTTGTTTTTTTTATGTGGTAAAATAAAAAAACAAACCACTTTTTAGAGATTTTGCTTTTATTTTTATATCATGTCCATTTGTTTTTATTCATACGTGCTCGTCGTGCTTTGTTATGTATTTCATTAGTTTTTATTTAATGAAGTTTTGTTATTATAATTAAAATTCTATTTACCTTTGTTAAATAGATAAATTTATTTTCTCTCATTGATGTGCATATATATTTTTGTTTTTATTATTGTCCCCGAAAATCACCGAGAAAAAGACAAAAGCAAAACCTGTGTGATAAATATGACTGAAATTTTTATATATGGGATTTGAGGAAAAAAGATTCTGCTAGCGGAGAAAAAGATGAAATATTTGATTTTTATTTAGGATTCTCTGTTTGTCGGTTTTTGGTTTATCTACTTGTCGCATATGGCGGTCTACGGTCTGCGGTCTACGATCTGCGGTCTGCGAAGCAGTGCAGTGTAGTGCAGTGCATTGCAGTGCAGTGCAGTCTGCTCCGTTATTACCCTTCATACTCGAAGTATGATTACAATCTTTGATTGTCTGCGGTCTACGATCTGCGGTCTGCCCTCTAACACAATCTTTAGATTGTGTAGATTACTAACACGATCTAAAGATCGTGTAAGTTACAATCGAAGATTGTAACCAATCAAAGATTGTAATCATACTTCCCCCTCATACTTCCCCCTCATACTTCGGGTATGAAGGGTATGAAGGGTATAAACGAAGCAGTGCAGTGTAGTGCAGTAATCTACACAATCTAAAGATTGTGTTAGAGAGCAGTGTAGTGCGATTCGCTTTTATGAATATGATATATTTCTATTTCTTATAGTGGAATACTGAAATTTTCGTGAAAAAGGCGAGCAAATTTTCTGATATTAATAAATTTATTGGGTGTTTTATTAAATGGTTACAATCTTTAGATTGTGTTAGATACTTACACGATCTAAAGACCGTGTAAACATAAAAAATCATCCAAATATATAGAATATAAATACCCCAATATATATTTTTAAAAAAGATCACCTTCTAATAATTTGTCCATGATAGTGTTATGGGCAATGAAATTTTCAATAGGCTTTTAATAATTATGGCTGCTCAAAAACTCTCAAAAAATAATAATAAAAAACAAGCGCGATCTTCTAAATTTGGCGGAGTTTCATCTATGTCGGACAATTTAAAAAAATCAAAACGCAAAGTTTATTCTGTTTCTCAAATTTTAGCGCGCGTTCGTAAACAAAAACAACGTAAACTAGATCAAAAAAAACGAAAAAAACCGATCAAACCGATCATTCCTCCAAAATCTTTAATCATTATTTTAAAAGAAAAACCTGAAAAAGCTGTTTATAACCGTCGAATCATCGATTATAAACATTGTGGTTTATTACAAAGATACATTGGTTTGGGAGGTAAAATTTTACCTCGCAGACAAACTAAATTATCTGCAAAACAACAACGTTATGTAGCAAAAACGATTAAAAGCGCTCGAATTATGGGATTATTACCTTTCGTGAGTAAAGAACGAGGTTTTTTTAGATAATTGCTAAAATAAATAAACATCTTTTGGCACATACATAGATGAAGATGATAGAATGAAATGTATAAAAATAAAAACATTTATTTTTAGTTTGTTTTTATATGCATATAAAAGAAGAATATTTTAGTTTAATGGTTTTTATAATACAAAGGAGAGATTTGCTTTATGAGTAAAATTTATGACTGGTTTGAAGAACGTTTAGAAATTCAATCTATTGCAGATGATATTACTAGTAAATACGTACCACCGCATGTAAACATCTTTTACTGTCTGGGTGGTATTACTTTTACTTGTTTTTTAGTACAAGTAGCGACTGGTTTTGCTATGACTTTCTATTATCGCCCGACTGTCGCTGAAGCTTTTGCTTCTGTTCAATATATCATGACAGAAGTGAATTTTGGATGGTTAATTCGTTCTATTCACCGTTGGTCAGCTAGTATGATGGTATTGATGATGATTTTACACGTTTTCCGTGTATATTTAACGGGAGGTTTTAAAAAACCACGAGAAAGCACTTGGGTTACTGGTGTTATTATGGCCGTTTGTACTGTTTCTTTCGGTGTTACAGGGTATTCATTACCTTGGGACCAGATCGGTTACTGGGCCGTTAAAATCGTAACAGGTGTACCTGAAGCTATTCCAGTGGTTGGTTCGCCTTTAGTAGAATTATTACGTGGTGGTGTAGGTGTAGGACAATCTACTTTGACGCGTTTCTATAGTTTACACACTTTCGTATTACCTTTATTAACTGCAGTATTTATGTTGATGCATTTCTTAATGATCAGAAAACAAGGGATTTCTGGACCTCTATAAATTCAAAAAATATAAATGATCGATTCAGAGAGATACATGAATTGAATTTATTCGATTTTCGCGTTAATGGAGAGCATGATTAAAACTATGCATATCTGTCTTTCATACCCTCATGGTATCAATCTCGATTGTTTGCACTGCTCCGTTTATACCCTTCATACCCTTCATACCCGAAGTATGAGGGGGAAGTATGAGGGGGAAGTATGATTACAATTTTTGATTGGTTACAATCTTCGATTGTAACTTACACGATCTTTAGATCGTGTTAGTAATCTACACAATCTTTAGATTGTGTTAGAGGGATCCCATCTTCGATGGTATCAATCTTTGATTGTCTGCGGTCTACGATCTGCTTTCTGCTCTCTGCTCCGCAGTGCAGTGCAGTCTGCGGTCTACGAAGTAGTGCAGTCTGCGGAGCAGTAACCTACACAATCTTTAGATTGTGTAAGTCTGCACTGCTTCGTTTATACCCGAAGTATGAGGGCAGACTGCACTACTTCGTAGACCGCAGATCGCAGCGACCGTCACTACTCTGACATTGGGCGTGTAATACTATTCCTTTGGAATAGTAAGGTTCGACCTATGGTCGAATCCCTTTGGTTGGAGTTTATTAAACGCCCAATCCTTTGGTCTGCGGAGCAGTTCATTTCATTCCGACCAAAGGAACTGCTCCGCAGACCAAAGGATTGGGCGTGAAATCAACAAGAGTAGTATTACACGCCCAATGGGAAGTATGATTACAATCTTTGATTGGTTACAATCTTCGATTGTAACTTACTTACACGATCTAAAGATCGTGTTAGTAATCTACACAATCTTTAGATTGTGTTAGAGGGCAGACTGCACTACTTTGTTTATACCCTTCATACTATTCCGCAGACTCGAAGTATGATTACAATCTTTGATTGGTTACAATCTTTGATTGGTTACAATCTTCGATTGTAACTTACACGATCTTTAGATCGTGTTAGTAATCTACACAATTTAAAGATTGTGTTAAAAAGGGAAGTATGATTACAATCTTTGATTGGTTACAATCTTCGATTGTAACTTACACGATCTTTAGATCGTGTTAGTAATCTACACAATCTTTAGATTGTGTTAGAGGGTAGATCGCAGACCGTTCATACTCGAAGTATGATTACAATCTTTGATTGGTTACAATCTTCGATTGTAACTTACACGATCTTTAGATCGTGTTAGTAATCTACACAATCTTTAGATTGTGTTAGAGAGCAGACCAAAGGTCAGTACGACTATTTTTTGCTATAAAAACATGATTATCCTTGTACTCAATAAATATATGCGTCTTATTAAAGCTCATTTGTTTTGTCTCATAGATCAAATAGACAACAATTTTAAAGTATGATACAATTTAATAAAAAGCCTTCGTGATGGAACTGGTAGACATCCTGGTTTTAGGAACCAGTGCACTCGTGCGTGTCGGTTCGAATCCGACCGAAGGCATATCAGAGACATTAATAAGTCTCCTTTCGGTGTCATTCTATTTTCTGATGCGCGTTGTGCTTAATATATTTCCCTAATTTGTCAGCATAAAAAAAATTATTACATTTTTATTTTTGGATATTCTATGTCATGAAACAAAAATAAAAGCATACGCAAAAAAAACAATATATGTTTCGGTTTTAATGTCCATCGCATTGGTCATACTCTTTATACCCTTCATACTCTTTTTACTCGAAATATGATTACAATCTTTGATTGGTTACAATCTTCGATTGTAACTTACACGATCTTTAGATCGTGTTAGTAATCTACACAATCTAAAGATTGTGTAAGAGGACAATAACCTACACAATCTTTAGATTGTGTGGGACAACAAGAGTAGTAAGGGAAGTATGATTACAATCAAAGATTGTAATCTACACAATCTTTAGATTGTGTTAGAGAGACGCTTATTTTTTTATAAAATGTAAAAATTTTTTATCAATCATATACAACATGCCGATCGGTGTACCAAGAATCATTTATTGTTGGGGAGAAGAACTTCCTGCTCAATGGACAGATATTTATAACTTTATTTTTCGAAGAAGAATGGTATTTCTAATGCAATATTTAGACGATGAACTATGTAATCAAATTTGTGGTTTATTGATTAATATTCATATGGAAGATAGATCGAAAGAATTAGAAAAAAAAGAAATGGAAAACAGTGGATTATTTAAAACTCCGTCGTCTCAAAAACAAACAGAAAGATCTTCTGGAAATATAGAACCAAATGCTTTTTCTAAACCCTTCATTGGTAAAAAAGAAAAATCTATTGAAGATTTGATGATTTCTGAAGAAGACTTAGCGATCGATGAAAATCATATGTTAGAAAGACACACACTTCAAAAAATTTCTTTAGAGTGGTTGAATTGGAATGCTCAATTTTTCGATTATTCTGAGGAACCTTATCTTTTTTATTTAGCAGAATTATTAGCTCGCGACTTCACTTCAGACGATGCTAGTTTATTATATAACAACAAAGCGATGTCTTCACCTGTCGATGAAACGGAATTGTCGAGATTAATGATGATGTTTAAAAATATGACGAATTCTGGAGACAAATTCGATTCTAAGTTTTTTGACACAGAAGCTTCTTCAAAATCTATGTTCGATGTTTATTCAGCGTTTCGTTTGTTAGCGAATTTCACTTCACAAGATTACAAAGATTTTCAATTGGATGCTCGCACGAAAAATCATTTGATACAAAAATTCAACATGCGCAAAATGCAATCTAAAAAAAATGGGCGTGATATAAATAACACATCTATGAGTGATTCTTTCGTCAATGATATGATTTCTGAAAAGGCACAAACAGATTTATTTGCTTTTATGGATACTGATCAAATTCAAAATACTGTATCTGAAAAAGCTTTAGCTCAAAGACAATTACGTCGTGGTTATTCACGAGAAAAAAATAGACAGTATCATGATTCTCATAGAGAGTCTGACTCGCTAGGGGATCTGAAAACTCAAGAATATACGAAAACAAATCTTGCATCGAGCGGATCATATAATATGAAAGCAGCGAGTTATCTTAATTTAGACGCATCTGATGAAGCCTATAGCCAATATCGTGATTATTACAGAAAACAGACAGAACGTGTGCTTCAAGAAGAAGAATCTAAAAAAGTTTTTATGATTATTAATTCGTTTGGAGGTTCAGTAGGAAATGGCATCACGGTTCACGATGCTTTACAATTCATTAAAGCTGGATCAATGACGCTCGCTTTAGGTGTAGCTGCTTCTGCAGCTTCTTTAGCATTAGCTGGAGGAACTATTGGAGAACGTTATGTGACGGAAGGTTGTCATGTGATGATTCACCAACCTGAAGGAGGATTGACTGGGCAAGCTTCAGATATTTGGATCGACAGTCAAGAAATCATGAAAATTCGTTTAGATGTGGCAGAAATTTATTCTTTATCGACTTATAGACCACGCCATAAAATTTTACGCGATTTAGATAGAGATTTTTATTTAACAGCAACAGAAACAATTTATTATGGACTAGCTGATGAAATTGCGACTAATGAAGTTATGCATGAAATTATTGAAATGACTAGTAAAGTGTGGGATTATCACGATAGTCAACAACAAAAATTATTAGAAAGTCGAGAAAGTGCTACTGCAGGATTAGACACACAAACACAAAATTAATATATTTTTGTATCTAGGCTTTTCATTGATGTGATTTATATTATGCGTTGAGTTGATTACACGCCCAATTCTTTGGCTTTTGATCTGCGGTCTACGGTCTGCGGTCTACGAAGTAGTGCAGTCTGCGGTCTACGGTCTACGGTCTGCGGTCTACGGTCTGCGGTCTACGGTCTGCGGTCTGCGGTCTGTTCCGTCATTACCTTTCATACTGCACTACACTGCACTGCTTCGTTTATACCCTTCATACCCTTCATACCCGAAGTATGAGGGGGAAGTATGAGGGGGAAGTATGATTACAATCTTTGATTGGTTACAATCTTCGATTGTAACTTACACGATCTTTAGATCGTGTTAGTAATCTACACAATCTAAAGATTGTGTTAGAGGGCAGACCGCAGACCGTAGACCGCAGACCCGAAGTATGATTACAATCTTCGATTGGTTACAATCTTCGATTGGTTACAATCTTCGATTGGTTACAATCTTCGATTGGTTACAATCTTCGATTGGTTACAATCTTCGATTGGTTACAATCTTCGATTGGTTACAATCTTCGATTGGTTACAATCTTCGATTGGTTACAATCTTCGATTGGTTACAATCTTCGATTGGTTACAATCTTCGATTGGTTACAATCTTCGATTGGTTACAATCTTCGATTGGTTACAATCTTCGATTGTAACTAACACGATCTAAAGATCGTGTTAGTAATCTACACAATCTAAAGATTGTGTTAGAGGGATCTCATCTTTGATGGTATCAATCTTTGATTGTCTGCGGTCTACGAAGTAGTGCAGTCTGCGGAGCAGTAACCTACACAATCTAAAAATGGTATTAGAGACCTTACTACTCTTTCAGAATAGTATTAAACGCCCAATGGGAAGAATGATTACAATCTTTGATTGGTTACAATCTTCGATTGTAACTTACACGATCTTTAGATCGTGTTAGTAATCTACACAATCTAAAGATTGTGTTAGAGAGGGAAGTAAGAGGACAGACTCATTGGGCGTGTAATACCAAAACACCTATGTCTATCATTGAATGTATACACGCCTAACGAGTATTTTTATCACAGTGTGTACATTTATGCATACCTCATTTTTTCGATATGAGATATACATAAATAAAAACAACGAGAAACATATTATGTGTGCCGTTGGTTTGAATCATGTATATATAGTTTTCATATTATGCGTTTGATAGACGTAATCGAAGTAGTCGGAATGAAATGTATAGTTAGAATAATTAAAGAGATATATCTGCATGATTTTTATGTACTTTAATTTAAATATAATTATGTGTATATTTCTCTTATTTATTATTTTTTAAAAAAGCACCGTTGGCCGAGCGGATCAGGCAATCGACTCATAATCGTTTTTAGATAGGTTCAATTCCTATACGGTGCATTTGTTTATGAATAAAACATTAATTGGGTACATTAACGAATAAAAACGTTCGATTCAGTTCGTTTTTATTCATACGCTTTATTAATTCGTCTGATATGTATATTCGTCTCTTATTTCGTCGTTTGTTTTTTGTTTAATTATACGCGTCTCTCATATCGAAAAAAAATACACAAACTTCAGCCACATATTCATCTATATCTTTCATACGGTTTTTAGACACGTTTCAAAATTCAAATATATAAAAACCAAATGTGTTCTATAAAATATAAAGTCCATAATACCTTCTATTATACGCCTTAGATCTCTCACCCATATCCACGCATAATTAAACTCAGACTAGACGTCTGTCACTCGTAAAACAGAACATGTATTTGTTTACTTTTTATTTATTTTTTAAAAAGCGGGTAACGCGACTCGAACGCGCGACATCCTCCTTGGCAAGGAGGTGTTCTACCAACTGAACTATACCCGCAGTAATTAATGGATAGTTTTATTTTAGTATAAAATAAAAAAAAAGTCAATTATAAAAAAATAGTTTGATATATATTGAATTTGTCGTACTATTCTCTATTGTGACACATTTTTATTATTTGGTAAAGTTAAAAACATGTTTTTTAAATAGCATTTTATTAATAATAATTAAATGTCTAGTATTACACGCCCAATGCCGTAGGTCAAAGTTTTTCGCTTAGCAATCTAATTCGAGAATATTTTTTTGGATTAGTCGACGCGATTAGGGTAGTGACGGTTACTGCTCTACTCCGTAGACCGCAGACTGCACTACACTGCACTGCGGAGCAGACTGCACTACTTCGTAGACCGCAGACCGCAGACCGTAGACCGCAGACTGCAGTCTGCAGTCTGCCCTCATATTTCCCTCTCTAATACAATCTAAAGATTGTGTAGATTACTAACACGATCTAAAGATCGTGTAAGTTACAATCGAAGATTGTAACCAATCAAAGATTGTAATCATACTTCCCATTGGGCGTTTAATACTACTCTTGTTGTCCCTTTGGCCTTTGGTTCGACCAAAGGATTGGGCGTTTAATAAACTCCAACCAAAGGTCAGAGTAGTGACGGTCGCTGCGGTCTGCCCTCATACTTCCTCCTCATACTTCGGGTATGAAGGGTAATGACGGAGCAGACTGCACTACTTCGTAGACCGCAGACCGCAGACCGTAGACCGCAGTGCAGTGCAGACTGCTTTGCAGACTAACACAATCTAAAGATCGTGTAGGTTACTGCTCCGCAGACTGCACTACTTCGTAGACCGCAGACAATCAAAGATTGATACCATCTTTGATGGGATCCCTCTAACACAATCTTTAGATTGTGTAGATTACTAACACGATCTTTAGATCGTGTTAGTAACAATCGAAGATTGTAACCAATCGAAGATTGTAATCATTCTTCGGGTCTGCGGTCTACGGTCTGCGGTCTGCCCTCTAACACAATCTTTAGATTGTGTAGATTACTAACACGATCTAAAGATCGTGTAAGTTACAATCGAAGATTGTAACCAATCAAAGATTGTAATCATACTTCCCCCTCATACTTCCCCCTCATACTTCGGGTATGAAGGGTATGAAGGGTATAAACGAAGCAGTGCAGTGTAGTGCAGTCTGCGGTCTACGAAGTAGTGCAGCGCAGTATGAAGAGTTTGAAGGGTAATAAGGGAGCAATGCAGACTGCTTTGTAAATTAACACAATCTAAAGATTGTGTAGGTGATTGAAACCATCGATTTTAAGCACATACGTGTCTATATGTATGATCGAAGATGAGATATCTCATATTTTTGATATGAGAAATACATGTGGTTTTTTCGAATATTTGTTTATATTATGCGCCTTATTAAGGCATGAATATTTATCTGTCATGAGGGTGCATACATGTTTTCAGAAACTCACATATTCATCTATATTATACATTTTGCTCTTTAGAGAGAAAACAGTTCATAAAACGTTTAATTAAATGCATGAAATTTAGCTAATGTTCAAAATATGAAACATTTTGTATATACTAACATATGATTAACAAAACATTTTTTCATTAAAGTTTATAAACTTTAATGAATCATTGTTATGATAAATGAAATAACAGTATTAGGTACAGTTTACTACTATCTTAGTTTTCATCTGATTTTACTTGTTATGTTCCGAATACTGCGTAAAAATAGGGATGACAGGATTCGAACCTGCGACATCATGCTCCCAAAGCATACGCGCTACCAACTGCGCTACATCCCTAGTCTAATAATAACTATTATAAGTTTTTTTTACAAAAAAAGCAACTTTATTCGATGTGTTTGTTATCAATTAATAACTCATAATAACTGATGCATTTCAAAGAAAACAAGTCTATGCATACATATTTTTTCTTGAGCTATTACTTATTTTTTTGTCGGTTCTGTGTTTTCACCGAAAATTCGAGTCATAATTCCGCGGTTTTGTTTTTATCAATTTCGTCGTTTTTCTTTGGGCTTTTAACCTTTCAGTCGAGTTTCTAAAAACTATAATTCCTTTGATATTCGACCGTAAGCAATACATAAAATACATGAATATATGAGCGAAATAATATCAATTTTTGATTGGTCTCAATCTTCGATGGGAACTTACACAATCTTTAGATTGTGTTAGTATGCAAAGCAGTCTGCACTGCGGAGCAGACTGCACTACACTGCTTCGCAGATCGTAGACCGCAGATCGCAACGACCGTCACTACTCTGACATTGGGCGTGTAATACTATTCCTTTGGAATAGTAAGGTTCGACCTATGGTCGAATCCCTTTGGTTGGAGTTCATTACACGCCCAATCCTTTGGTCTGCGAAGCAGTCTGCGGTCTACGATCTGCGAAGCAGTGTAGTGCAGTTCGAACCAAAGGAACTGCGGAGCAGACCAAAGGATTGGGCGTGAAATCAACAAGAGTAGTATTAAACGCTCAATGAGAAGTATGATTACAATCTTTGATTGGTTACAATCTTCGATTGGTTACAATCTTCGATTGGTTACAATCTTCGATTGGTTACAATCTTCGATTGGTTACAATCTTCGATTGGTTACAATCTTCGATTGGTTACAATCTTCGATTGGTTACAATCTTCGATTGGTTACAATCTTCGATTGTAACTTACACGATCTAAAGATCGTGTTAGTAATCTACACAATCTTTAGATTGTGTTAGAGAGGGAAGTATGAGCACAGACCGCAGTCTGCGATCTACGGTCTGCCCTCATACTTCGGGTATAAACGAAGCAGTGTAGTGCAGTCTGCGGTCTACGAAGTAGTGCAGTCTGCGGAGCAGTAACCTACACGATCTTTAGATTGTGTTAGAGATACATTTGGTCTGAGTTTTGCCTTTAATTTTTTGGTGTGATCGAAAGCAAAACTCAGACCAATGGCCATCTGAGACACATCGAAAATATGGAAGGTATATGCATATATGGCGCCTAATAATGCTCATGTGCTTATGAGTGTTAGTCTCAGAAGCTGCAATTAAAATTAGAATTTACAAAAGTTATTTTGTTATTCTATAAGCAGGAGGCGTGTGATCTCAAAAAGAACGTATAAACTATAACAATAAAAAACATTTTAAAAATAAAAAAATTGTTTCTCAAAAAATCGAAACAAAGTCATTACGCTAGATGATTGTCATTTTTATTTGTTATTCACAGTTAAAGATTGTTTATATTTACTAGAAATTATTCTACGATCGCTGTCACTACACCAGCACCAACTGTACGACCACCTTCACGAATAGCAAAACGCATTCCTTTTTCAATCGCAATAGGATTAATTAACTGTACGACCATACTGATACGGTCACCAGGCATTGCCATTTTATTAGAATGTTCTTCAGCTACCGAAGAAGGATTACGCATTTGAATATGAGAGAAATCAGTTACACGACCAGTAGAATCTGTCGTACGCATGAAAAATTGAGGTTGATATCCAATTAAGAAAGGAGAGTGACGACCACCTTCTTCTTTAGTTAAAACATAAACTTGAGCTTCAAATTTAGTGTGTGGTGTGATAGTACCAGGTTTAGCTAAAACCATACCACGCTCAATATCTTTTTTTTGGACACCACGAAGTAAAACACCGACATTATCACCGGCCATTGTTTCGTCTAAAGTTTTTTTAAACATCTCAAGTCCAGTTACAACTGTCGATTTAGTATCTTTTAGACCAACAAGTTCTACGTTTTCACCTACTTTAAGCGTTCCTCTTTCTACACGACCAGTAGCAACTGTACCACGACCTGTAATAGATAAAACATCTTCTACTGCTAATAAGAAAGGTTTATCTGTCTGTCTTTCTGGAGTTGGAATATATTGATCTACTTGATCCATTAGATTGAAAATTTTATCGACCCATTTATTTTCCCCGCGTTTAATTTGAGGGTTTTCTACTAGTGCTTCTAAAGCTAATAAAGCAGAGCCACTGATAATAGGAATCTCATCTCCAGGAAACTCATATTTATCTAAAGTTTCACGAACTTCAAGTTCAACTAATTCTAAAAGTTCTGCGTCATCGACTTGGTCTTCTTTATTTAAGAAAACTACGATATTCGGTACGCCTACTTGTTTTGCAAGTAGAATATGTTCTTTTGTTTGAGGCATAGGACCATCAGCGCCAGAAACTACTAAAATAGCACCGTCCATTTGAGCAGCCCCAGTAATCATATTTTTTACGTAGTCAGCGTGGCCGGGACAATCAACGTGAGCATAGTGACGATTTTCAGTTTCGTATTCTACGTGTGCTGTATTGATCGTAATACCGCGAGCTTTTTCTTCGGGTGCTGAATCAATCTCATCGTATTTTTTTCCTGTAGCTCCACCTTGAGCTGCTAATGCCATTGTGATAGCTGCTGTTAACGTTGTTTTTCCGTGGTCAACGTGTCCAATTGTACCGATATTCACGTGAGGTTTTGTACGTTCAAATTTAGCGCGAGCCATGTTTAAAGAAATCCTTCATTAAGTTTTGTTATTTTTAAAAAAATTCGTATAAGCCAATTTTCCGAGTAAAGTGATTGAGCGAATGTTGTTATTGTATTTCCAAGACAAATAAATAGATTTTATCTATTTATTGTAAAAATAGCTCATGCCGACGACATTAAATAAATCCTAAAAGCCCAAACTATTTCAATAAAAAACATATGTGTCTGCCTAATTCATGTACATGTAAATGAATTTGCTTTTATTCATGAATGTTTTTGAGCAAGGAGGGATTCGAACCCCCGACTCTGTGGTTCGTAGCCACATGCTCTAGTCCACTGAGCTACAAGCCCATAATTTTCAGATATATTTACATATATTGTATCGCTCTTTCTTTTTTTATGCAAGACGCAATTTTATTATACGCCAAAATTAGAGTTATTTGGTTTTTATTTATTAAAAATCCAATATATTTTCCTTTAGCTATTAGTTTTAGTCATTGAGTTGATATATTATGCGTGTGCCTATATGTTAATCTAAATGCTCTAACTACTTCAAAAGAATCTCATCTTTGATAGTATCAATCTTTGATTGTCTGCACTGCGGAGCAGACTGCACTACACTGCACTGCTTCGTTTATACCCTTCATACCCTTCATACCCTTCATACCCGAAGTATGAGGGGGAAGTATGAGGGGGAAGTATGATTACAATCTTTGATTGGTTACAATCTTCGATTGTAACTTACACGATCTTTAGATCGTGTTAGTAATCTACACAATCTAAAGATTGTGTTAGAGGGCAGACCGCAGACCGTAGACTGCAGACTCGAAGAATGATTACAACCAAAGATTGTAATCTACACAATCTTTAGATTGTGTTAGAGGGATCTCATCAAAGAACATATATGTACCTCACTACTCTTTCAGAGTAGTTAGGGAAGTATGAGGGCAGACTGCAGTCTACGGTCTGCGGTCTGCCCTCTAACACAATCTTTAGATTGTGTAGATTACTAACACGATCTAAAGATCGTGTAAGTTACAATCGAAGATTGTAACCAATCAAAGATTGTAATCATACTTCCCCCTCATACTTCCCCCTCATACTTCGGGTATGAAGGGTATGAAGGGTATAAACGAAGCAGTGCAGTGTAGTGCAGTCTGCGGTCTACGAAGTAGTGCAGTCTGCGGAGCAGTAACCTACACAATCTTTAGATTGTGTTAGAGATGCCTTTGGAGTAATTAGAAAAGCAATAATAGGCATTTAATTTATATCTATGTATGCTCTTATAAAGATTTGGTTTTTACGAAGATTTAAAAATTAACGCCAAACGCTAATTCACTAGATTTTAGAAATTCAGTAGGCGGGTTATTTTTTCAGCAGTTATATTTTTGTATGAATCTGTTTTAATTCAACGCATAATGAATTTAAAAGTGCAGTTCAGCTAACATCTCTAGAGCAAAAAAAATCATCGAATGATATTTTTTTATTTAATCGCGAAAATATTCACTTAATTTAATTTTACGTAATCCTTGGTCAGTTGTAATCGAAAGCACATCTTTCGCATTACAGATATAATTGGGTGCATTGGTTTTTCGGTTATTAACTAAAACTTTACCTTGGTTAATTAATTCTAGTGCAATTGTCATAGTAGATACTATTTTTAATTGAAATAAAATATAAGCTAGAGTTTTTTCTAAGCGTTTTTTATAAAAACGCATTTTTTTATAATAAGATTGAAGATTTCGATTTACTAGTTTTAAAGAACTCTGTTTCATAGCAACTGAAATCACATCTTTAGGTTTACACATATAACTCGCTACGTTGACTTTTTTTTGATTGACGCGAATATGACCGTGGCTAATCAGTTGACGGGCTGCTATGATTGTAGGAGCCATATTTAATCTAAAAACGATATTATCTAGTCTCATTTCTAATAATTGTAATAAAACTTGACCTGTCGATTCTTTCATTTTTTTTGCTTTACGCACATAGTTAATCAGTTGTTTTTCGCCAATACCATAATTATAGCGTAATCTTTGTTTAACTTTAAGACGAATTAAATAATCCGATTCACATGAATCGAAAGGTCTACTTTTGAATAATTTTGTTAGACCGTGTTGTCCAGGCGGAAGCACTTTTCCGCGAAACATACCTTTACCACGAAATGATCGACGAAAAGGTTTTTTTCGTGTGAAACCTCTTAACTTTCCAAGTCTACGAATGATTCTTAAGCGTGGGCCTACATATCTTGACATATAAAATTTCATATTAAATTTATAAACTTTGATAAATTGATCTTTGATTTTCATTCAATATCGAAAATGCATTCGTACTATTATAAAATATTAAAAATGTTTATAACCTATATTTTACTCTTATATTATTTAATAATTATTCATACCCCCAGGGGAATTCGAATCCCCGTTTTCTCCGTGAAAGGGAGGTGTCCTGGGCCTCTAGACGATGGGGGCTACTTTAAGCTGCCTTATAAATCAACCACATATCACATTTATTTTGATCTTCTAAAAGTTCAATTTTGATAGACTCGATTGATTTATGTGTTTATTTTAATTTTGTACATAATGCTTTTTGATATGATAATATTGTATTCAATTTTTGAATTATTGTCAACTGTTTTAAATTTATTAATTAAATTTTCATGAAATTAATCGGCGTATAATATATTTCGATCGACAGCAGATTCTATTTTGATTCCAACTGTTTTTGGTTATTTAATTAAATGAATATTTGCGCTAGAGTTTTTCATTCTGTTATTTTTTTATTTTTTCTACAAGTTGTCGCAGCCATTGTATTTTTTTATTATTACTTTTTTACCTTTTATTTGTTTGTTCTAGCTGATTATTTCTCGTCGCTTCTGGTTTTTAATGTTTTTCTTTGCAGTGCACTGCACTGCTTCGCAGACCGCAGACCGCAGACCGCAGACCGCAGAGAAAAACATATAAGCACCGTATGAGAGAAATACATACTATAAAATATATACTATATCTGCGTGAGTTTAATCATACCCATAGAAAAGCGTATAAAAAAAGCAGATATGGCCCTCATATGCTTTTACTTTTATATATATGTCTGTTATTTATTTTAGTTTTTATGTAATGAAAAGCATTTATGTATAAAAGCGAATGCGTTTTATAAAAACCAAACTTGTATAACAGCAAAAATTAAAGCAAAATGCCTTATACGAAACAGTATAGATGTTTTTTTATATGTCTGAGTTTAATTATGCGCTTTATAAAAACAACTGTCCTAAATTAACGACCAAAAAAGAACATTCAAAACAAATCAAAATAAAATACAAAATACGACACCAATAGATGTTGCTTTTAATAATTTGCATGATTAAATCAACGATAACATAAAATTTATAAAAAGCTACCAAAAATTAATTTATTACACTTTTAATATGATTGAAAAGTTTGCAGACTTTTGTTATCAAATGGATAAAACATTTAATAAGTTTTAGTAGCTTTGATTTAGTATTTAGATATTGTTATGAAATAACTATTAAAAAACATTTCAGAACGTTTTTATACCAACAAAATATTTAAATTTTGAATCTCAATATCGGCATGCTCGATCACATGGTTTGATGAATTTAAATAACTCATAAAAAATTAGGCCCAACCGGACTCGAACCGATGACCTATTGCTTGTAAGGCAATCACTCTACCAACTGAGTTATGGGCCTGTCATGAAAATATTATACAGTATCCTTGAATAAATAGCAAGCGTTAGATAAAAACAAAATAATAGATTTTATGTTTTATTTTATTATGCGCCCATTAATTAATAACCGTTTTTTGTTTAGCGTTTGGTCTATAAACCGCAAAATATTCATGAAAACCAAATTTTTTGACTTTTGGTGTTTATTGAATTAAGTTTAATCATGCGCATATAAAAACGTATAAAAATATGCACATATATCTCTCATATGCTTTATATACCTATGTTTTATTTAGCCTTTGGTTTAGAACGCGGATAAGCAAAATATGTATAAAAACCATATGAAATGTTCATAAAAACTAAACCCATAATAACAGAGAAAGGCTTTTGGTAATGCTATTTGCGAAAGGCTTTTGAGAATTCTATTTTCGAGACGTCTATGCATCTCACATCAAAGATGTGAGGTGCATTGAATTTATGTCTGTTTTGATTTTTGGTTTGAGTTTACGCAATCTCGATTTTTTTAGCGTTTGGCATTGGGCGTGTAATACTATACATTTCATTATAACTACTCTGAAGCAATTCGACTTACTACTTCTTCGAAGAAGTAGTGACGGTTCGAGTCTGACCTGCGGCTTTTGGTAGAATTGTGCGTTTGGCATTGGGCGTGTAATACTATACATTTCATTCTCACTACTTTTTCGAAGAAGTAGTCAGAATAGTGACGGTTCGAGTCTGACCTACGGCCTTTGGTTGGAGTTGATTAAACGCCCAATCCTTTGGCCTTTGGTCGGAATGAAATGAACTGCTCCGCAGACCAAAGGATTGGGCGTTTAATCAACTCAAACCAAAGGGATTCGACCTATGGTCGAACCGTCACTACTTCAAAGGAGTAGTATTACACGCCCAATGCCAAAGGGACAACTCAGACCAAAGAAAAGATTCAGACTCCTTCAGAATAGTAAGGTGTCATATATCTAATATAAACATATATGCATTAGCGAGATGGTATCACTCTTTGATTGTCTGCAACTGCTCCGTTCATACCCTTCATACTCTTCATACTGCGCTGCACTACTTCGTAGACCGCAGACTGCACTACTTCGTAGACCGCAGACCGCAGACTCGAAGAATGATTACAATCTTTGATTGTAATCTACACAATCTTTAGATTGTGTTAGAGAGGGAAGTATAAGGGCAGACCGCAGTCTGCGGTCTACGAAGTAGTGCAGTCTACGGTCTACGGTCTGCGGTCTGCCCTCATACTTCCCCTCATACTTCGGGTATGAAGGGTATAAACGAAGCAGTGCAGTGTAGTGCAGTCTGCGGTCTACGAAGTAGTGCAGTCTGCGGAGCAGTAACCTACACAATCTAAAGATTGTGTTAGAGATGCCTTTGGAGTAGTTAGAAACGCGTATATGTCTGGCTTATAAACTCTCATGTAAAATGCCGTTGGTTTGATCAAAACCAAAAATTCAAATGATCAAACAACTTAACAGAGCTCAAATTGCTTCATGTATAAAAAACTATAATGAAATAACAATCTTAATTTAAGTGCAAATAAACGAATTTGATTTACTAATTTTTAAAAAATATATCGATTATGCCATTGAAGTTCGTGATTTACTGATGGATTAATTTCATCAAATGTTGCCAAATATAAACAATTAATCTTTTAGTTTAAACATAAATATCCACATAAGACATTGACATAATTTTCATATTGAGTTCACGTCGACATGAGGTTTCGCGCACAACTACTGTCTAAAAAGTCGTTTGATGTGATTTTGAAGAGCCATCTGATGGACAACCATCACGTGCGATTCGAGAGCGAGTGTGAAATTATAAAGTTGCTTGTTTAGTTTCATACGTGTATTTTATGCGGATTATAAAACAACACATGTGATGTTTGCTGTACGGAACGAATCTACTAGATCGTCAAAAATCACACGTGTTGTTTTATTTAAATTAGTCGAACATTTTTGTTCCAGACTACAAAATAAAATAATCGAATGAATTCATTAATTGCATTTTTCACTAATAAAATCTAAACCAATTTTTTCTAAAGCTTGTTTAACTTCTTGTAAACATTTTTTTCCAAAGCCTTTTATACTCGTCAATTTTCTATCAGGATGTTTGATTAAATCGGCTAAAGTATAGATTCGAGACTCTTCTAAAAGTTTACACGAACGATTAGAAATGTTTAAAGACGAAATTTGAATTTTTTTTAATTCTTTTTCATTGTACATTTCTAGTTTATATTGTTTTTCGAATTGTTTCTGTGCACGAAGAAATGCTTCAGGTGACAGTTGAGTTTGTGTTTTAGATTTTTTGAAAGCATTTTTCATATCAGTATAATATTCATATTCATATTCGATTTTTTTGAAAATTTTTTCAGAATCATCGTTGGATTTATTTGGCGCTTTATACAAGTCTGCTGTAAATAAAGAATTTAAAATTTTCATTTTTTCTAATTGAGAAAAAAGGCCCATTAAATTTTTCAAAGCATCATAAACCGCTCGTCGTGGATGAATACTGCCATTCGTCCAAACCTCTAAAATAACGACATGAGAATCGAACGTTTTTTCATAATACGCTTTTTGTTGGTCTACGGGGTCCAAGAACTCTAGAGATGAAGTTTGTAGTATAGATTCCCTCTGTGATGTATTTTGGATATAATTAATTGCGTTTGCGTTTTTTATAGAATGGTTTTCTATCACATAATTTACCTTGGTGATAGGCATAAAAACAGCGTCGATAGAAAGAGGCATCGTAGAAATATTTTTTATGTTTTTTTGTTCGTTCTGTTTTGATTCGACGTATAACGCGTTTATTTTATTATTTTGTATTCTATTCGAAAATTGACTTTCGGCGCTTTCTTTGTTTATGGATGTGTGAGATTTTGGATTTTGAATTATATAATTTTTACCTTCATTTATAATAACTTTCATGTTTAAAAAACCATCGGCACTGAGACTCGCAATATACTGATCCGGATCCACACATTGAATAGAAGCAGGTAATTTCAAATCAGCAGCTCTGACAATTCCAGGACCTCGAGCTTGCAAATAGCCAATCAACGGTCGAATAACTTTGTTTTGTTTATTTTTTTCTGTTTTTGTAGAGTCGGTCAAACGAGTTTTTAAAACAATTTGTTTTAAATTCAACAAAATATCTAATACAGAATCGCGAATTCCTGTTAAAGTAGAATATTCGTGGACTGCACCTTGAATTTCGACGGATGTTATAGCAATTCCAGAAAGTTCTGAAAGTAGCGTTCGTCTCAATGCATTTGCAACTGTCAAACTTTGACTTGAATTAAAAGGTCCTATATAAAAACATCCATAAAAACTTCTGGGATTTTCAATTCTAGATTCTTGACATGAAATAAAAAAATCATTCATATGCTTTTTTTTAAAATTAATTTTTATTTGAATCGATAGATTTAAGAAGATGCATAATATCTTTTTCAAAGCAAAACTTTTATTTTGCTTTCATATATTCCTAATTTTAGGTTTTTTACATGACTGATTTTTTACTTAAGGCGCTAAGTTTCGTTTTTATTTTTTTATTTATTATCTTTCTAAACAAAACAGCAACGAGTAATTAATTAAAGTTTGTTTTGCATATATTATCATAAGTGTGATTCGATTGAAATTTTAATAAACATAATGCGCCTTATAAATTCTCGGGTCGAGTGTTCACATAGCATACGCTGCGCATTGATGTTGCCACACAAATTTTCAACTAATTAACGTCTCACACACAGTTTATTTGTGCATTATTGGCATAAATCAAGAATTTGTATGAATTTTCTAAAACCTCCAAGCGTTGCAGACGTATAATTTATTTTCGAGATCTTAAATATCTCCAGCATTTGTGATATAACTTTGAATTTTATTGATCATACATCTAATGCGCGTAATAATAGTTTTTTATTCATACTAAAAACACGCGCATACAGAGCAATAATGCGCATGATGCGGTTTTTTTCCTGCGATACATTGGATAAATACATCGAATAAAATGTATGAGCTTTTAGAAGCAGTCAAAATCAAACGCCGCGTCTACGAAACACGTAGATATTCCGAAAATTGCGATTTCTAGAATCAGCGAGAAGTGAGCGTCTGACGCGAAAAACTAATGGAAAATAGACGAGCTCAATGTCAGCTTAAATGTTCTCACATAGAATCATGTATGAAACGACTGGGTGTATACACGAAAAAGAGATAGCGACGAAATCAACGCGCATAAAAAGTAAAGGCGCTAATTATCAGTCTCGCTTTTGTAAAATTCTCAAAAAGAAAAATAAATACTTTTATTTTTAGCCGTTGGTTTTTATAGACTCAAACTCTTGAATTTTAAAACACTATACGAAACAAATGCCTACTACTAGATTTGAACTAGTGACCACCCGCGTATGAAACGGAAGCTCTGACCAGCTGAGCTAAGCAGGCTTTATTTATTTTAGCATATCTGGATAAAAATTTGCAACATTATTTATTATGTGCATTTTGCTTTTTTTTTGGTTTTTATATAACATCAATATGAAATTTTAAAATGTATTGTGCGTCTAATAAATTATTCATTCAATTTCGTTTGGTTTTATGACGCGCACAATAAGCGATTTTTACAGTATTACGTTTTTTATTTTTGTTTTCCAGAATTAAATCTCACTAGAATCTGGTGCACCCGAGATCTGCACGTATTTATCGATACACTAAAAAATAATTTTAATAGAGCAGGCGTGTTTTTTTAATATGCTTTTAATTAATGCAAACAAAGCTCATATGAGCTCAGTAGGAATCGAACCTACATTAGAAACTTAGAAGGTTCCTGTCCTATCCATTAGACGATGAGCTCCAAAATGATTTGCTACGAGGTTTAAATAATATATAAATGCCATATTGTTTAATTATGCACCATACACATTGAATTTGTATAACAAATATTTTTTATTTCCACATGATAAAAATAAAACCACACGAGAGTACAAATGATGCCGTGTGTGAAGCGAAGTTAGATTTTAACTATATTATTAAATCACACATTTTATTTTTAAATTTGATAGGAGACAAAAACATTAAATTAATAAAGGATCAAGAAACTCGTCATAGATATAGAACATATAGTATTTTTATCTTTTGACATATGACATATAAAAACAATCATTAAAAATTGTCTAACCCCGGGCAATGAGACTGGCTCAAAACAACACCTTGACTTTTTTATTCTAGATAACAGTTTTATCACTTTTTGATGCTGTTATTTGATTTTATTTCACGGCAATTCATCACATTGTTTTTATGCGAACTTATTTTTTATTATACATTTATATAAATTAAAATTTCATATTCGTAAAACGATTTCAAACGCATTTCTCTCGGATATAAGTCTATTTTTTAAATTATTGTATTCAGTATATATGTTTTATTAATATAAACAAACGATTTAGTTAATTTATTTTTATTATGCGCATACATATATTGGGCTATTTTTGGTTCTCAGTTTGGTTTATATATAAAATCCATCGACCAAAAAATGTTTTTAGTGACAGTGTTCTTTTAGCTTCACTCACAGTTTTTGGTTCGACTTAGATTCAGAGTAAATGTTTTGAATGGCAGAAAAACCAAACATCGACTACCTTTTTTGGTTTAGAATTTAGAAAACCAAAAATAACTAAAAGAATATTTTTTATTTTAACAATAGAAATTAATTTTGTAAACTCTATTGATTAGATGAACCAATAGAGTTTACAAAATTAACGAAATTTTGAATGAAACTCTCATATCTTGGATAGGAGAAATCACGTTTATCGAGTTTGAAATTCAAGACATATATACATGCCTAAGAATCAACAAAATACAATATGTTTTTAAAATAGTCCGAAAGTAAGAGAAATATCAATAGGTAAAGTTGCGCCAATACCTAACCAAAGAGCTACTAAAGTACCAACTAAGAAAATTGTAGTTGCAATTGGACGACGGAATGGATTTTGGAATTTATTGATATTTTCAATAAACGGAACTGTAATTAAACCGGCAGGAACAGCTGCCATTAAAAGAACACCTAATAATTTGTTAGGTACTGTGCGTAAAAGTTGAAACACAGGGAGACTAGAAGAATAGTATATGGAACCACCTTGGTCGGTTTCCAAGTATTCTCCTGTCACAGAACCGTACGTGAACCTTTCAGCTCATACGGCTCCTCCTCATTCTATTGAATAGCTACTTGTTGCTGTCTGAAATAAGTTTCTCGATGAAGTCTGGGGGAACCTCTAGAATACCTAGAGCCATAAATTGTAGAATATTTTCTACATCTTTGCTAGAGATTGCGGAGCTTACCTGATTGTGGCACGGAGATTTACACAAAGGGACAATGTTACTTGGTTGGTCCTTACCGCCAAAACGGCGTGGAAGTATATGATGGAGCTCATATGGAACGTAGTTGATATCCAGTCGCTTGCGACATAGACCGCAACATCCTAGCCATTTGTCCATGACAACGTCTCTCCACGTCGGTTTCATTCTTAAAGTGACGCGATCTAAAATCTCTCTGTCTTCAGTTATGTATGCATTTCTCGCGGAATTGCTGAAGGTAGGGACCACAAAACTCACTTTGAGTATATCAAATAACGGATGTGGTATGCCTTTTTCATCGTAAACAACTGGCCAGGATTCAAAATTTTCATATTTCGAAAAAAATTTATTTTTGACTTCCTCGTGTATTTTGCCCATGTTGGCTTTGTCGAATCTGTGTTTGGTTATACTGAAAGCGCAATTGTATATCTGTACCCATAGCCAATGTCTTAAAGATTTGAATACATAAAATGAATCATGAGAGTATTTATAGTAACCTGCCCATCCTCTAATTATCATATTAACCTCATTAATGATCGTGTGAAGCATTTTCTTGGATCTAGCTTTAGTAAGTGATCGAACCTTAGATTTAAATCTGCGAATAGCCGATAAAGGAATCGAAATATGCGCCGATTTACGTTTTCTATTGTGTCGGTAGACTTTACTGAATTTATATCCAAGGAACTCGAACGATTCACTATTAACGTTTGTAATGCGTGATTTCGCTTCTTTGATTTCTAAACCTCGCGCGACAAGGAATTCCTTGATTGCCTCGACGGCAGTATCTGCGTTTTCACGCGTTGTGGTGAAGCAGACCATGTCGTCGGCATATCTGCAGAAGCCAGCTCCTTTAGATTTACTTGGCGATTCGGCAATTCTTTTGCGTATATGATCTTCGAGGCCGTCGAGAGTAAGATTGGATAATAGAGGACTCAGAATACCACCTTGTGGCACTCCGCGGAGTGTTTCATGAACCTCCTTGTTATCGTCACGTTCTACATAACCACAACTCAACCATTCCCATAAGATTTTCTTAGGGATAACTGGCACGAATTGCATTAAAAAGGTGTGATCGATATTGTCAAAGCAGCCTAAAATGTCGATTTCCACGACAAACGAATAGTTTGCTAAACTATTTGCGAGTAAATTTAGTACCCGTCCGACTGCCCATGATGTACTACGTATGGGTCTGAAACCGTAACTGGATAGATCTGACATCTCTTCCGCAATAGGTTCCAGGGCTAGCTTATATAAAGCTTGCAGGCATCGATCGGTATATGAAGGGATGGATAATGGACGCTTACGTCCGTCTTTCTTGGCAATGTACAATCTATCCAGGGGAATGGCTTTATAACCATTCGGATCATTGACAATTTCCGATAGTTTATCCACCATATTCAGGTAATCTTCGTTTGTGCAAAACTTTGCTTTAGAGAGTCCCGGGCTTCGTGCGCCAGTATTTGTGGCGACAATCTGCACTGCAACTGCTTGTGCTTTTTCATTCTTCACGAGAGCTGAAGCGATTTGCTCAGCTTTACTTAATTCACCAGCACGTTTCGCTCGCGCAATTTCCTCTTGTTGATTCAAGAGCCAGAGTTGCGCCTCTTTCATGTCTATTCCAATATCAAACTTTTCACGGGTAAATTTCTTTTTCGTATGCTTTTGATTTTCGCCACGATTTTTCGAAAAATATTTTCCTTTCTGTGATTTAGATTTGACCATTATTTAATGCCTTTCGCACCTCCTAGACTTTGTGCTTGTTTGACAGCTAAGCGTTGCCATTTTGGTAGAGCATCTAAGTCACGAATAGCTGACACATCCGGAATGTTCGGATATTGTCTAATAATATTCGCATTTTGTTCTAACACAACTTTTTCAGTGGGCAAACGAATAGTTTCAGTGAACACATAAGGTTCTTCGAGAGAGCCTAAAGATTCATTTAACCAGGTATAAATACTATCGACAAGTATGTCGTCGGTTTTGAATGGAAGACGAGAGAGAAACGTCTCTGCGTTTACGGCTTCAACGTCTCGCGCAAGTCTGCGCGGAGAGTGTAAAGAAGTCGCTTGGATTGTACCAGACACTTGTAGCATTAGACCTCGACGATAAGTACGAAGTCGTTCCTTACTCACGATTGCTGCGGCAATACCTCCACGAGTGGAGCTTTTTCCAGTTGGATTTTCTACTAAATCCGTGAAATCAGACATGATTTCATTTGTATCAGCAGAATCTGTATAAGCGACCATAGTGCGTCTCATAGCAAGAGCAGCAGATATATAAAGTAAAGGATAAGATTTTGCTAGAAATGTTCTGATGTATGTGTTAACTGACTCTAGAGCTTGTACTTCTTTCACCGGGGCGGAAGCAAGTGCAACTCGAATTTGAGCAGTAATTAATACAGGCAACATTAAATAAGCTAAATTTTCACGTAATTGTGTGAATAAGTCTTCTAATTCTAAAAGGTCTGAGATAATAATGCCTGGAATGCTGATTTTCTCAGATTCCTTAGATTTTGATGCAATTCGTTTATTTTGAGGCAAAGAAACTCCTTCTAAAAATTCAGTAAAACTATAACAACCATAGTTATTTTAACATTTTTAATTCCTAGGATCAAGAATTGCCTACCAAGATTTATTGCGACGGAATGTTCGGCCTTAGGAAGGCCTAGGCTCCTACCTGTAGGCACCCTTTCGGGCGGGTCATGTCTCATACCCTATCCGAGGCATTACCCCCGGCATTTGCCACGTGGAAGGCGTCCCTCCCCATCCATATGAATCGAAGGAAGCACTTAGCTTTTCGAAAATCTTTTGCAGCTGCATAAAGATGTGTTCACTTAGGGTTGGGTTTCCTGTTATAGCTAGTTTTTAATATCTCTCACGTATTGTTTCTTCGACAGGACTCCTCTCTATCCCACTTTCCTTGTCGGCACGGAATGAAGTCTACCCCTCCACCCCGACTGAAGCAGCTAGACCTTAGCTCTGTGCTACTTTTGGTTATTACACCAATGACGGAATCCTGGACGACCAATTATTGTCCAATTCATGGTTCAGGAGATGTATTTATGAGGATTCGCTTTCGCTGTCCAAATGACGTGTGGTTGCATACATACACACGCGTCCTTAAGAGCCCCAGACTTACTGGTGGCCTTTTCTAGAAGAGAATTTCTCGATCAGTGCTTATCTGCTGTGCTTTTGACGACAACAGACCCGAAAGAGAATTCGCAGTAGTGCCATACTGGATAGGGTTTTCACCTATTGTGAGTCTAGCCTATACAGTCGCACGGTAGAAGTACCATTCCGGTAAAATTTCTAAAGGAGTAGCGAACGGGTTAGCTGGCTCCCCGATAGCTGCTGGTTCTAATACAGCTAATCCAATTACACAAGCGAAAGTTCCGAAAATTACTACAGGGAAAATATATAATAAATCATTTGGCCAAGCTGGTTCTCCATAATAGTTATGTCCCATACCTTTGGCTAACTTCTCTTTTAATACTGGATCTGTTAAATCTGGTTTTTTTGTAACTGACATGGTTTAAAAAAATCCTTCATTTGTTTTATGAAGAATGCACATTAGAGATAGGTATTTTGCTCACCTATGTAAAGCCACTGACACCTCGGCTGAGTGAATGCATATATGTTTTCATTTTATCTCGTATTACGAGCCCAATCTATTTACATATATGCATTTTTCAGCTGTACATCATGGATAGCTAAAAACAAATATGATCAGAGGCATATATGCATGCCTAGACGCACAATCAAATTTAAGGTATCAAGGTCATATCAAAATCTGAGATACCTTTAGTCTCCTAAGACGCATAATGCGCTCAATCAATTCGTTTAGTTCGTATTCTTTCTCAGTGCTAAAAATAAAGATATATCAAAAAATATTAGGCACCTAATAAATTAATAAATAAAATTTTTATATGTTATTAGAAACAACCTATTTTAAAAATGCTGTGATTTAAAAAACAGTTATTAAAAAAACACCTTTGTTGTTTGCTAAAAAATATATGAGTTTTTTGAACACGAAAATAAAAAATCAAGCAAATTCGATTCTGATTTTTTATTTTCCCTAAAAAACAACTCATATCTGTGTTTTTATAGACCACATTAATGAATCATGTTGTCTCTTTTTCATATAAGGCATATTACTCTTATAATTTCAAACGAGTTTTCTACGGATTGAACTGCACATTGTTAAGTTTATAAATCTATTGTTTATAAGTATATTATAAAATAAAAAATGCATCAATTAATGTTTTATTAAATATTTTCATATTTTTGCCATAAATGGGTCTTTTTGTGTACGAAGTTTTTCGCTTATGTCAATGTATCAAGTATTTTCACATATTTTATTTTAGAAATTGCTTATCTTTTTAAAATAATGGCATCATTAAATAATTATTGATTCGATTAGATATGGAAAAAAATCATCATATCGAAAATATCTCGAAAATATATCGAAAATATATCAAAATATATCGAAAATATGAGGAACGAATTTTTTGAGAATTTATAAATTATCAGAGAAAAAGTCATTAAAAAATGCCAATCAAAAATCTATCACTTTCGAAATGAAAAAATCCGAGACATATTTATTCAATTAGATTTCTATTTGTATTCATACAAATAGAATCTTTAAAACCTATAACTACTATTGTTTTTTATTCTTGTGAGACATTTTCTTTTTCTATAGCCTTCGGGTAAACTTCGGTGTATCGTCAATGAATCATAAATTAAGATTTGGGCTATCGATGCGAGACATAAAAATGCATGTCTGAATTTATAAAAACCGTGCCTCTATGTCTTGCCTACCTTCATATATGCAGCTATGTCATACGACATATATGCACTATGCACCCTTTGATATTTGACCTGAGTTTATGCTAGACATAAATGCATGCTTAAAGGAATATGTTTAAAAATTAGAATGAGCAAACATCAAAGGCATTTTGCTGTTATATGTGTGCATAGATGTTTTTTTAATTACTCATTGGGCGTGTAATACTATATATTTCATTCTGACTACTCTGTTGAGATGTGACCTATGGCCTTTAATCTGCGTTGTCCTTTTGACTAACTACTCTTTTGGAGTAGTGAGATACGTATATGCCCTTTGGCCTTTGGTTTGAGTTGTGCCTTTGGTCCAACCAAAGGAACTGCGGAGCAGACCAAAGAATTGGGCGTGTAATAAACTCGAACCAAATTGACTAACTACTCTTTTAGAGTAGTGAGGTACGTATATGCCCTTTGGCCTTTGGTTTGACCAAAGGGAAAACTCGAACCAAAGGGATTCGACTATAGGTCGAACCTTACTATTCCGAAAAAATAGTATTACACGCCCAATGCCGGAGGTCAGATTCGGACCGTCACTACTCCGACGGAGTAGTTAAAGTAGTAAAATCTCATCAAAGATGAGATTCCTTAGGAGTAATAAAGTATCGTCGATCTAATATATACATATATGCATTAGCGAGATGGTCTCAATCTTTGATTGTCTGCAACTGCTCCGTTCATATACGAAGTAGTGCAGTCTGCGGTCTACGAAGTAGTGCAGTCTGCGGAGCAGTAACCAACACAATCTAAAGATTGTGTCAGAGATGCCTTTGGGATTCGGCCGTCAAAACATATATGCGCTTCATTGCTCCGTTCGAGTAGTCAGAGTAAAATATATAGAATATATAGTAAGCTATCATTTTTGATGAAATGCTTCATATGGAAGATATGAAATATACATAAACATTCTATATCTTAAACACCAAAAACTGATTTAATAGTATAAAAATACAAAAAGTCAAGAAAAAATCATCTCATAGTAATGAGGCGTCTAATAAATAAAAGTTTATATTTTTGACATATCTATGCGTAAATTTCAAATAAATTGGGTATTTTAACCCTTCAATAATAAAATTCCATACGAAAGATTGATTTTCTCAATGTTTTATCGATTAAAAATTCATTTCTGCTAATTGAACTTTTTCGAATTGTTTTTTCTTCAGAACTAATAATGTTTGAGCTAACAAAATAGTTGCGAAGAAAGCTAGTAATCCTTGAATACGCGCAGGGTTTTGTAATACAACTTCAACATCTTTTTGTCCGAATCCACCTACGTTAGGATTATTTGTTAATGGTTGATCAGCTTGAATTGTTTGTCCTACAGTAACTGCTAACTCTGGCCCAGAAGGAATTTTTTCAGTGATTTGATCTCCATTTGCTGTTTCAATAGTAACTTTGAAACCTCCTTTTTTGTCTGCAGGTTCGATATTCGTCACTTTTCCAGCTACTGGTGAATTGTAGATTGTATTATTTGATTTAGATCCATCTGGATAAACTTGTCCTCGACCTCTATTTCCGCCTAAATAAATTGGGTATTTTAAATATGATACGTTTTTATTCACGGCTGGATCTGGAGATAAAATAGGAACCACCATTTCGCTATATTTTTTGCCTGGTACTGGGCCTACGACTAAAATATTTTTTTTCTCTGGACTATAAGGTTGATAATATAAGTTACCAACTTTTTTCTTCATTTCTTCTGGAACTCGATCTGTTGGAGCTAATTCAAAACCTTCTGGTAAAATTAAAACCATCCCCACATTTAAATCGCCTTTCTTACCATTTCCTAAAACTTGTTTCACCTGTTGGTCATAAGGAATTTTAACAACTGCTTCAAAAACTGTGTCTGGTAAAATTGATTGTGGGACTTCTAATTCCACAGGCTTTTGAGCTAAGTGACAATTCGCACAAACAATTCGACCTGTGGCTTCACGAGGATTTTCATAATTTTGTTGAGCGAAAATAGGATAAGCTTGTGCCGTCGAAATATCACCGAACCCAACTAACAAACTAAACAACATAGAAAAAATAAAAGCTTTATACGAACCAAATGGCTGAGCTTTTTTTGTCATAAATAAAATGAAAAATAGAATGCTAAAACACTCAAAAAATCAAACCAGCGAAGCGAATCAGTTCTTATTTTATTTCTGAATAATGCGCGTAATAGTTTCATTATCGCTGAATCAATTTTATTAAATCTACAGTGTGAGCCTATCCGATCAAACGGCGTTTCTCATAAATGATTAAACATCTATGCATTGAGTTTGAATTAATTAATATGCTGCCCATGCGCATGTTTATCTGTTTCTCTAACTAATCTAGCTTTTCTAAAGAAATCTACTCTTCGATGGTATCAATCAAAGATTGATACCTACACAATCTTTAGATTGTGTTAGAGACTTTACCATTTCGGAGAAATAATTAAGATATCATTTTGCTAATATCCATGGTCTTAAATCGATGATACCTTTAGAGTAATCAGAATAAAAGGTATTCTCAAAATGAAATGTATTGTAAAGTATCATCGAAAATGACATTTTTCATATTTGATACATGCCTTATATAGCACATCTGAGACATATAACATATACGTGTCATTCTTCACTGCGGAGCAGACTAGCACAATTTAAAAATTGTGTAGATTACTGCAGTCTGCCCTCATACTTCGGGTATAAACGGAGCAGTTGCAGACAACCAAAGATTGATACCATCGATCTAATATCATAGATATTAGCAAGATGTGAGAATTTCATCCATGCACGCCATTTTGCTCTATTAAGCGCTTCATATACACGCCCGTCGTGCTTTTATTGGTGGTAATCAAAATCCAAATGAAACATAGTATATATGCATGTGATGATAAGCAAGCTCAACAAATAAGCGTAAAATGAATTAATTATGCGCCATGCATAGATGCTTTTCGTTAACAGCGTTGAATATGAGAGTGATCTATGCGTGAAAAATATATAGGCATGCGCCTAATGCAAATGAGAACAACATATATCTATTGATTTTGTATATCCATCGAGCTTTTATAAGTTCAACTATGCATTGAATTGGAAGCATGTATGTGTCTCATATTTTAATCTCTTAGTCGCCGAATGGCTAAATCTATAAATTTAACAATTAAATCTCTAATTTTAAATCACTTAGTATAAAGACTAACAAATTTTCATTCCGCATATTCTTTTTTATTTTTTACATATAAAAAATAACTATCGAATATTGCGGATTTTTCGGCTTGTTTTTTGTAATCCCTTTTGATAACTTATTTGCTTTCATGAGAAACTATTCGAACTCGTTTGTATTATGCGCAATGATAAATAAATGAAATATTCATTATTAAACTCTCCGAGTGTTCGAATTTAGTCATTTGTATATGACACAAATAGGAGACAAACATTTCTGAATTGACTTTTGGGTTGAAATTAATTTTTTGTTTTATAAAACCAAACCCAAAGGGATTATATTCTTTCCTTTGGCATTGGGTGTGTAATACTACTCATTGGGCGTTTAATATTATTCTTGTTGTCTCTTTGGTCTTTGGTTGGAGTTTATTAAACGCCCAATCCTTTGGTCTGCGGAGCAGTCTGCGGAGCAGTCTGCGGAGCAGTCTGCGGAGCAGTCTGCGGAGCAGTCTGCGGAGCAGTCTGCGGAGCAGTCTGCGGAGCAGTCTGCGGAGCAGTCTGCGGAGCAGTCTGCGGAGCAGTCTGCGGAGCAGTCTGCGGAGCAGTTCAAACCAAAGGCTAAAGGATTGGGCGTGTAATCAACTCGAACCAAAGGGATTCGACCATAGGTCGAACCTTACTACTCCAAAGGAGTAGTATTAATGCCATTTGTTTTTATTAGATTGGGCGTGTAATGAGCTGCACTGCACTGCGGAGCAGACTGCACTACTTCGTAGACCGCAGACTCCAACCAAAGGTCAGAATAGTAAGGTCCGATCATAGATCGGATCCCTTCGGGGTAATTAGTAAAACAAAAGGCATGTTTTGATCGCATACCTGTATCTCCTGAGGCAACAAACACAGGATTAAATTTCAATCAACCCATTAATGTCGCAGATGACTGCTGATCTGTTCTAGAATTCGATAGCGATTCAGGAGAATAATATAGGAGAGTATTTTAAATATTTAGCACGATTGTATTGAAATGATATTTCTAGTGAAGCGATTATTTTCATAAAAGTATATAGTTATTATCTTTTTATCGATTGATTTTTGCAAAAATCAATCGATTTTATACGTAGGTTAAATATGATGTAATAGGGAATATTTAAAAAACAATTTTGACAATTTCAAGATTGTCAATACAAATTTATTTTTCTTCTCTATACTTATAATATCACAAAATTAAAATAAAAAGCTTTTAAAAAATGTATTTAAAAAAATAACGATAGAATTTAATAACTGAACTATAAACATGTTTAGTTTTAAATTCTGAAGCTATAAGTTAAAAAATACAGAACAGGGAAAATTCGATAGATTTATCCAGATAAATAATAAAAACAAAAAACAAACAAAATTACGTGAAATTAATTATAGTGAGTTATTAAAACAATAACAATGTTTATTAAAAAATCCTGAAAATCTATTACGCGGGTAATAAAATTTTTCATCTCGTTTTAGGATAGGTTTCAAAAATAGGCTTAGAATATACTCTAAAAAAATCTTTCACGGAAGAGTTACTTTATGTCCAAAAATAAAGTAATTTTTTATATTATTTTATGAGTTTTCGCTTTGATTGTTTTTTCATGTCAAACAAATGCTTTGTTCACCTAACACCAAATTTGTTTTAGTGTCATAATGCTTTCGACATTTAATGAGTCCTCCATCTTATCAGGAAAACTTTACTTATTTTTATTTCTATAATTATATACTAAAATCTTTTAAACGGATTTTTATAATTTAATGAAGCGTCCAATGTTTTTTAATTCTATTTAGTTGTTTATACATAAAAAACTTTGTTCTGATTGTGCACCTAATCATTCGACTCGAGTTTTCTATTACACGCCCAATGCCAGAGGCACACAATATACCAGACAAAGTCTACTGTACTTTATTCATATGTGTTTTAAGCCGTTTAATAGAAAACCTGCCATCGATAGCGTGTTTATGTTTGACCAATATGTGATCTAGTATGAAGAAGGATCAAATCCTCCATTCGAAATATACGCGAAACATTATATACATATCTCTACTAAAAAAGATGTGAATCGAGGGGTATTAATATCCTATCCATGCAGCTTATATAAAAAACTCTAGAAATAAAACAATTATAAACATCAAATAACTACAAAAATAAGTAAAATAAAGTTGATTTTTAAAATGCTGTAAGTAACTCAAAAATCAATTTATTAATCGCATAACTAAAAAAATCATAAAAGCACGTTAATTATGGTAAATCACAAAGAGCTATTTCTATTTAAAATTCTCATTAGTTTTTAGCCTTTTATTAATTCATTTTATTCGAAAATCACAGCATCTATCCTAAATTTTTATGTTTATTTAATCCTCTCAAATCAAAGCTTAAATAAAAATGTTAAACGAGTCAGACTTGGTACAGCCATAGTGAGAATAGAAAGAAAACTATCTTTAAACTATTTGTTTTTATTCATTAAAGCAATAGTTCAATATCCCGTAAAATGTTTCATACATTTCCGTAATGAACGGACCCAATTAAAGGCGGGTATTGTTTTTCGTTTAGTATACATTTCATTCTGACGTTTTGCTGAAAATCGTACATTTTGTATATACAATATATTAATCTCGTATACGTTTAAATGTTAATCATCTGCATAAAAGTGAAAGTAATTATGTTTCGGATACATTCGTTGAGTTACGAGCGGATCATATGGTAATATTATTAAAAACCTAAATAATTATAGAAACGAAAAAATCACCATGAGTATAGATTATTTGCTTTATTTTTTGTCATATTACATATACATAAATGTATGACCAACTAAACGCATAGATGTTTTTTGTTTATTTTTCTCATAAATAAAAATTCGAACACATTATAGAAAAATGTGCATAGCGTTATTGTGACCCTCGTCAATGAGTGTCTCGGAGGTAAATCTATGAAATTTATTGAAACTAATTCGGCGCATCATGTTTTTGGTGTTTTATTGGACAAAAAATCGCGATGAAAAAATGCCCAAAATAAATGTATATATTGAGCGCTTAAGTCCACAAAACTAAATTAAAAAACTATGAAAGTTGTAATTGTCAGATTTGTGGGCAAATTTATGAAATGTTTGATGTATTTTCTTCGACTTTTGCTAGTTCTATTTATCAAATGTGTTTTCTCATGCGAGATTATCGCATATTCTCTCCTCAGATAGACGATATGAGATACAGGTTGCATTTATAATTCAATGAGTCATACATATAAGTCTCTCGTTAAAAACGAAATTTTTATAAGAGTAAAATGTTTTTGGTCTTAATATCCGTCGCCATAGGCGCATAATGAGATCCAGATCAAAACCCTAAATAAAAAATGTGATTTTATTTCGGAAACCTTGATAAAGCGAAGGAAGAAAAAATATTTTTTATTTTTAAAGATGCCAAGGACCAGGATTGAACTGGTGACACAAGGATTTTCAATCCTCTGCTCTACCACTGAGCTACCCCGGCATTTATTTTTTTATAAATTCATTGAATTTATCATACCATAACTTTTGTTCTAAATCAACATTTGAAATTAAAAATAACCCTAAAAAAACCTATAAAATTAAACTATATAGTTTATATATAAAAGCCTGAGTCATTCTGTTTGTTATTTACTGTGGCTGTATTATAATTATTCACGGATCGCACACTTATCGCATAAGACACAGAGATATATTAACTTTATTCTAGTTTCCATCACTTTATTCCCATCGCTTTATGCTTTTCAAATAAACAGAATTTAATACTAAAAATGCAAACGATTCGAACGTCGCATTGAAAACGCGTTATACATCTTATTCCTCTGGAATTAATAGGATAAACAATAAAGTCCACATTACATCATCCATCTTTGTGGCATCCTATAAGTCCGTATGAAATTAATATCAAAACTATTTGTATCAGCGTCGTATATATCTCACATACGAATTTCAAAATTACCTCGATTCACACATGATCGAAAAATTAATCCAAAAATTTCAGTCTCTTTTAAGCTTAATGATATTTGTAATTGAATCAGAAGCAATTAGAGTAGTAAGGTTTCAGGCTGACTTCCGGCCTTTGGTTATAGTTTTCTCTTCGGTTTTTGGTCGAGTTGTCCCTTTGGTCCAACCAAAGGAACTGCTCCGCAGACCAAAGGATTGGGCATGTGATAGACTCTACCGAAAGTCAAACGATTGGGCGTGTAATAAATTCAGACCAAAAGTTATAGGTCGAATCCCAACGGAGTAGTCAGAGTGAAATGTATAGTATTACACGCCCAATCCCTTGGCATTGGGCGTGTAATGAACTCAGACAAAAGGTTTGACTCGAATCCCAAAAGAGTAATAAGGTATCGTCGAAGATGAGATGTTTCATATATGAGATATGCGATATGCCTCATAGATAAGATTTGAGAAAATATCTATGCATACGAATGTGTGGCATATCAATGAATTCAACGAATAATAAAACTATATTATAATTGTTTTTTATGTTAAAATAAATTATTAGACTTTTATGGCTACAGTTTAATTTTTATCGTTAAAACCATCATAAATTCAATAGTGTTAGTTTAATAGCAAATTTATTATATAAAAAATAATAAAAACGGTCATAGCTAAATTTTTATAAATAATCATAACATGGAGGATATAAAAATGAAATTATCAGTTTATGGAAAAGGAGGAATCGGTAAATCAACGACGAGTTGCAATATTTCAATTGCTTTAGCGACACGTGGTAAAAAAGTATTACAAATTGGCTGTGATCCGAAACATGATAGCACATTCACATTAACTGGGTTTCTAATTCCAACTATTATCGATACATTACAAGCAAAAGATTATCACTACGAAGATGTTTGGCCTGAAGACGTCATTTATCAAGGTTATGGGGGAGTTGATTGTGTCGAAGCAGGGGGCCCTCCCGCAGGTGCTGGGTGTGGAGGTTATGTAGTTGGAGAAACGGTGAAATTATTAAAAGAACTCAATGCTTTTTACGAGTATGATATTATTTTATTCGATGTTTTAGGAGATGTCGTGTGCGGTGGATTCGCTGCTCCTTTAAATTATTCTGATTATTGTATTATTGTGACTGATAACGGATTTGACGCTTTATTCGCTGCGAATCGTATCGCTGCGTCTGTACGCGAAAAAGCCAGAACTCACCCTCTGCGTTTAGCCGGTTTAATTGCAAATAGAACGGCTAAACGCGATCTCATTGATAAATACGTGGAAGCTTGCCCAATGCCTGTTTTAGAAGTATTACCTTTAATCGAAGATATTCGTGTATCTCGAGTAAAAGGCAAAACACTGTTTGAAATGGCTGAATCTGAAAGTGCTTTAAACTATATTTGTGATTTTTATTTAAATATTGCAGATCAATTATTAACAGAGCCAGAAGGAGTAATACCTCGAGAATTAGCAGATAAAGAATTATTTACATTGCTTTCTGATTTCTATTTAAACGCAGCAGATTCATCAAAAACGGAACAAAAAGATTTTGAAACAGAACATAAAGAAGAAGCATTAGATTTCTTTTTAGTTTAAAATATTAAATTAATTAGGTGTCATACATAGATGTTTTTCAGTTCAGTTTTTATTAATACCAACGTAAATTTAAGATCTTCGATGTGAGCATGCAGCTACGTCTCACATTGATTTGCTATTCATACCATATTTATGCAAATCATCTCTATGCCTTCCATATGAGATCGACGTGAAAACACACATCTAAAAATAAATTATGGATGGGCGTGTCTATAAGCCGCCTAATAGAGCAAAATAAACGTATATGAATAATTTATTCATATTAGATCTGAAAAAACCAAATATGTATGTGTATAATTGAATTCGAAACAACTCAAAACAAATGAAATCCATTATGCATAGGACCAATGAAATTATTCGATAATAATGACTTTATTCATATCAGATACGTATTAGGCACATACACATAATATACGAAACAAAAATTAAACGACACGAGTTCAATGATCAAATTTTTTTGTCGAAGATATGAACAATGAAACTTTAAACATGTTGGCGTTGTATTTATCTCCAAAATGTCATTCATTGGGCTTGCGTATCAAGCCCAATGAATGACAATTGTTAAAATATTATGCGTTTCACGCGTTGTGTTCATATACGCAAAATGCTAATAATTAATTACATTCGTTTCTATAATATCTATAATACGCAATTTGTCTGATATGCGTTGAGCTATAAATAGGAACCCTGTGTCTATAACGTCTGTTCTCATATCTTCGATTTATTACGCGCCTTATGAATTTGAGTTCTTTTTTGATTTATTCTTTCTTGCTCGAATATGAATCTGGATCCAAATTATACGTTTAATACAAACTCAATCAAAACGACTGTTTTGATTAAATGTTTTTATTCATACAAATATATAAAAACAAAATGTGTTACATACAAAATCAAAATGACGGTTTTTTTATAAAATTGTCATAGACAATTTTAATTAATACAAAGTCATGTCAAACATATATTAGAACGGCACGTCTTTAAAATGTCACACATGTCGCCTAATGCAAACAAATATTATTATTATATTAGACAAATGTCTATGAAAAAGGAACAAAATCAAAATACTCTGATTTACAAAAGCGTCAAATGTTTTCGTTGTGATACACAATAATAAAATTAGTTTTTATGAAAGTTCGCTCTTCTGTTAAAAAAATTTGTGATAAATGTCGCGTAATACGTCGAAAAGGAACTGTTATGGTAATTTGTTCTAATCCAAAACATAAACAACGCCAAGGTTAACAAATACACTAATGAAAGTAAGTACGCGCGTCTATAAAAATCGTATGTTTATATAAATTATAAAATGCATTGATGTTTTTGATATTTTGATAGATCAAATTAAATGTATTTGATTAGGCACTTTACGCGTTCTTATAAACGAAAGAACGCGTAAAGTGCCTAATCAAATACAAAATAAGTAGCATATAAATATATATGCATTATCTTTTTGTCATTTTCAACCAATTTTGTGCTTCAATATAATTTGTTGGAGCTAAACGAATTGCTTCTTTCCAATAATCAGCAGCTTTTTCAAATAAAATTTGAGAGATTTCTGACTGACCATTCTCAATTGCTTGTTCACCTCGGTAATGATAAATTACAGCAATATTATTCAGAGCACTAGGTAATGATGGATTTCTTTCTAATGCTTGATAATAATATTCTAGTGCTCGTCCATGTTCCCCATTACTTGTGTGTATCAGCCCAATATTATAAAGGATATAACTGCGATCATAAGCGTCTACTTCTAGACGCATGGCTTCATAATAATTCTGTAATGCTTCTGCGTATTCTCCTTCCGCTTGCGCAGACATTCCATCACGATAATAAGTAAATGCTTGTTTTTCACGTTGTGAGGTAGGCAAAACTTTTAATAAAATATCTGCAATAACTGTAAAAGTTTTATCGATAAAATTGTCATTTCTTTGAGAACGAGGCATATGTGTTGATTTTGCGTGTTATTAAAATTCGGGTAATGAATTTAAAATTTTGAATTAGATCGCGTGATATTTTTATTATGTACCGAACAATATTCTATAATGCAAAGCATCTCAGAAAGTCGACGATCTATTAAATTCAAATTATTCTATTGTTTTTGATATTATCGAAAATAGTGTGTGGTATTTAATTCGAACAGACTTGGATTTTTTCGTCAATTATGCGCTTTATTGCGAATTATACAAAGTATAGGAAAAGCATCTGTATATACACGCCTAATGGACTTTTAAACTATTTGGCTTTTGATTTTTGCTGAGCTTTAATTGGAATTCGAGCTTCTGAGGTCAATAAGCGTAAAATATTCTTTATAATTTTATCAAACGTCTATAAACATCGAAAAAATATTCTCGTTCTCAATAAGAGCGGTGATACCTTATTATACATTTCACTCTGATCGCTTCTCTAACCTTCTATGGCCTTCGTACGCTTTATACACGAAAAATAAGACATCTCTAACACAATCTAAAAATTGTATAGGTTACTGCTCCGCAGACTGCACTACTTCGTAGACCGCAGACTGCGTTCTGCCCTCATACTTCGAGTATAAACGGAGCAGTACAGACAATCAAAGATCGAAACCATCTCGCTAATGCAGATATATTTATATTAGATCGATTATACCTTACTATTCCGAAAAATAGTAAGCTGCGAGTCTGACCGACCGTACCACATATATGTACCTCACCATACATTTCATATTCTGATCGTTTTTAAGAGCAATAAGAGATTCGACTTACGGTCTTTGGTCTAACTTGAGTCCCGACGAAATAGTTAAAATGAAATGTATAGTATTACACGCTCAATGAGTAATTAGAAAACAATGAGGAGAAGCATAAGACCAAATATGAAAAAAGGCATTTCATCGATTTCATATTTTTGATATGAGCGAGATTAGACTTCACTATTCCTTGGCATGCGACCTTAAAGTCGCATGCCAAAGGAATAATTAACAAATAAAGATGCATTTATATATCATTTTCGCTTGTATATATAGACATACATATATGTTTTTCTAACACAATCTAAAGATTGTGTTGATTACAATCTTCGATTGTAATCATTTATATCGCATATCAGATTCGTGTATATCTCTGAATTAAAAATTTATTTATTTTTGGCATCAGACGCTGATACAAATATGCTCAAGACGTGTATGACACATATGCTTTGTATTATGTTTTGATTGATTGTAAGGGCTTAAATTTTATTCATATGTATTTTGTATGTATATATGTCTCTCATTGAATTATCTTTATTGAACAAACAACAATGTTTTTTCAAATAATTTAATAAATAAAATTATTACCAATTTTTACCTTTTATTTTATTAAAGCCCTTCTAGAGAAACCTGTAAAAAATTAGCTAATTCAGAAGCTTGTTTTTCAATTTCTTTGATCGTCAGTGGTTGACCAATTCCTGTCAAAGGAATTTCGCGTTTGCCTTTAAGTTTTATATAAATAGTTCGTTGCGAATCCAAACCTTGTTTAAATTCTACACGAATGGCTTCTACATCTTTTAAAGTATAGTATAAATCGATTTTACGATTTTTACCGGGATAACCCCATCTAAAAATTCTGATGAAACCTTCTTTTTTATTAAATTCGTTAAATCCACCCCCTACATTCCAAAAAATCAATAACCACCAATAAATACTCAGTAACAACCCTAAACTTCCATAAAAACACATTAATAAACCTTGAGGAAAAAAAGCAATATTTTCATCAGGGTTAAAAGCATTTCGCATTAGGTTCAAAAAGAAAGAAGAATTCATGTAACTAGAAATACCTGTAGCTAAAAATCCAATAGCACCGCCTAAAATTACAGAAGCCCACCAATAATTACTAAATCGTCTTTCACCTATAATAATATAGCGACGAATTAAATTTTCACTATTCATATGTTTTGATTTATTTTATTTTTATATTTAATTTTTAGTTTGAGATATTTATTTCATTTGTTTTGATTCGAAAATTCATTAAATAACATACAAAATTACAAAATAAAGAATAATACGGTTTTTCTAAATCTTATGGGTTTCATAAAATTAAAAATAACACAATTTGTATAATATATTGTAAAATTCTTCATGTTTTTTCAAATCGATCATTTTTTCATAAAAACTATCAATAAGGCAGCATATGAAGGGTCTACCCTCATGCTTCCCTCTCTAACACAATCTAAAGATTGTGTAGATTACTAACACGATCTAAAGATCGTGTAAGTTACAATCGAAGATTGTAACCAATCAAAGATTGTAATCATACTTCGAGTATAAAGGGTGTAACCGGAGCAGTATGAAACATCGAAAGCGTCGAGAAAGTCAAAAGAGCGCTCAAAATAAACTGTATAGTATGATCTGATCGAAAATGGGATTCCTCATATTGAAAATATGACAAATACATTTTGGTTTTATTTATTGTCTCTAACCTAGCGCCTCATCGAAAAACAAATTGTTTAAATATATTGTCTATCTAAAACTCAAACCAAAAATATTTACTAAATAATAGTCGTCTCCTTTTTTATTTTATTAAATAATCGTCGTTTTATTTTTTATAAAACGCATCCTATTTTTTATGTCATGAAATAAACAACAACATAAAAAATTCGAATTTTTGACTCTATTTAATTATAGACTATTTCTTATAGACAGGGCGAATTTTGATTTACGCCCACTTAATAGTCGACATCCGTCGCCATAGGCGACGAATAGATTCGTATTATGACACAAATAAAGCGCATAAATAAAAAACATGAATATGAACTTACTATATTTATTACTTTTCATGTGTGATTCAACGCATGAATTTGCTTTTATGAGCACATAATTAATTTTTTAATAGAAAAAGTAGTCAAGCTTTAAAAACTACGAACACAACAAAAAAAAGCAAATTTAAATTTACTTAATTAACAAACTTAGAGAGAACAAAATACAATGCCTATTGTTCCAACAAAATGCAATTTTGTATGGTTTGTTGTTTTTCTAATATGTAATAAATATTTCTAATTTGCCATTATACATTTCATCTCTAAAGTTCGATAGTAAAACAAAATGCATTTTCAATGCTTTGTGCTTTTGGTAGCTCATTAAACCAATTAAATCCAATGCGCGCAATGCACCCTCATTGCGCGACTCATTTAATACGAGACGAATGTCTCGTATTAAAAAACAAAATCAAAAATATTAAGATAAAGAGCCTAATGCTGCCCGTACAATTAATCGACAGGAGACATTGAATCTAGAACTCCGAATAACAAAATTAACGTTTATGATATTGAGAAGCTTTTCGAGCTTTTTTTAAACCATATTTTCTGCGTTCTTTTACTCGTGAATCTTGAGTTAAATAACCTTTATCTTTTAAAGATTTTCTAGTAGATAATTCATTAGAAATATCGATTTGACAAACAGCTCTAGCTACAGCTAATTTAATTGCTTCTGCTTGACCAACTAAGCCGCCTCCTTCTACTTTTACGATTGTATTGATCTGATCGACGTTGAATGCGTCGCCTTCCAGATTTTGTGCTAGATTTCGTAATACTTCGAAAGGCGCTTTGATCGATAAAATAGAACAAGAATTGTTATGTAAATAAATTTGAGCTGGTTTATTATTAATAATGAATTCTCCGTTTCCAGGAGTCAATAGCACTTGAGCAACGGCTTCTTTTCGTCTACCCACCGCTCTTGCCATTATTTGAACTTTTTGATTAGATGAAGTCATATGCAAAGTTATGTGCTTAGTTTTTATTTAATATGTTTTTCAAGTATATTTGTATTCTCTTATGAGAGACATCTATGCATCACTTAATAAGCCACAGAATCATTTTGCTTTTATATAGATGTTTATATGAAACACATATGCATGCATGAAACGCCATACATAGACGCTTTTCATAAATAAGTAGACATTGGACTCGTATATCAACATCAATGAATGAAATTCTCACAGCAAAGATGGTCTCAATTTTTGATTGATACCTACACAATCTAAAGCTTGTGTTAGTGAGGGATGAAATTCTGATATTTTTGATATGAGAAATTAACTCCTATTTACACGTATATGCACTAAATTCGTATTATTTTTTAGATATTGCCTTATAGACCAAATTCTAGACCAAAAGACGGTAAACTAATTCGGCGCCGTGTATAGCTGTTTTTGATTTATACGTTTAATTAAAACCAGGCATATATAATACACTGTGCTCAATAAAAGCGTTATGTATAAGAACACAGTGATTAGGCGCATAAGTAAATAAAAAACAAATGCGCATAATTTAAAGATGAGGTTTATAAAAAAATCTATTAAGCGTACGTTTTATATTACTAAAAATCTATTGAATTAATTGTCTAAATAAAGCGCATAATATTTTTCTAACACAATCTAAAGATTGTGTAGATTACAATCGAAGATTGTAATCATTTTTTATTAAGTTTATTATAGAAACCATTTTAAAATCAACAATCTGCCGATGTAATACTTACATATTATATGATAAAAGTCAGTTATAATTTTTTATAGACGAAGCATCACGATTTTATATGCTGAAATCAATGATTACAATCTTCGATTGTAATCTACACAATCTTTAGATTGTGTTAGAAAATCATATATGCATGAATTAATCGTTGAAAGACAGCGCCACAATATGCGTAACAAGATATTAATAAATAAAAAACCAAAACACGAGTTTGTTTTTATTAGCCTCACGATTTTTCACTTCAATGTAGAGTTCAAAAGTCACGAGGTGTGTTTAATTAATTGAGTTGGTATAATAAATGACTTAAATAAAAACAGAATACTTTCATATAAAAATAAATTTATTAATCGGTCGAGCTTTTTACAAATTGTGTTAGATATTTTTGTTTTTTCTTTGGCCAATGAAAAACTAAACGCCAGGCTCATTGAATTTGTATACTTTGAATTCTCAGTATTGGGCTATATACGAAATATACGCAATTTATATTTCATATGGAAAATATGGTTACAATCTTCGATTGTCTGCGAAGCAGTAACCTACACAATCTTTAAATTGTGTTAGAAAAGCACAAATGCCGTTAACTTTGGTATAAGTGTTCTGTTTGGCTAACTACTCTTTTAGGATCCGATCTATGAACATATATGTACCTCACTACTTCGAAGAAGTAGTCAGAGTGAAATGTATAATAAGGTATCATCTTCGATGATGTCCCTGTGGCCATTGGTTCGAGTTTTCTTTTCGGCCTTTGGTTGGACCAAAGGGACAACTCGACCGAAAGCCAAAGAGAGAACGGGATCCAACCCTAGGGCCTTCTCGCTTCGAGCAACGATCAGAGTAGTTAGCCAAATAGAAGATGTCTAAGTATTAAAATTAACAAAAAACAAACATTTTAAAAACACGCTGCACCTTAAACACAAAAGCAAATATTAGGGCATATATGCTATGCATGTGCAGGTTATTGAATTTATCAAACGTCGGCAAAGTGACGCATGTTGTTTATTGTTGAGATAATTTTTTAACTTGTTCTAGTGCATTGAAACGATCTGTGATTAGAGGAGCATCTTGACGATCCTCTGTAAAGTATTCGTTAGGTCTAGGACTTCCGAATACGTCATAAGCTAAACCTGTACTTACAAAAAGCCAACCTGCGATGAATAAAGCAGGAATTGTAATACTATGAATAACCCAATATCTAATACTAGTTAAAATATCAGAAAACGGACGTTCTACTGGTTTACCAGCCATAATTAACTCCTTCGTTACTTAGTAACGATAATATTAACAATTTGTGTGCTATTTTATTAGGCGTATACTATTTTTCTTAAATAAAAACATATACCTCATACGACACAAATTACTAAACATTTGTTTCGTAGATGTCTCGTAATAGAACGCATAATGGCTTGTTCGAGTATAAAAAAGCAATGTATTTCTCATATTGAACATATAAAAAACAAATATGTTTCGCATTGATCTGCCAGCCATGCCATAGATATGCCTTTGAAATGAGGAATATTATCAAAAATCCGACTTCACCATACATTTCACTCTGAGCGTTCCTTTAACTCTTCATTCCTGAAAAAGGAAAGAGAATAATGAGGGGAGAGATTTTAGTCGCATTCTGGCATTGGGCGTGTAATACTATTCTGAAGGGATCCGACCGTAGGTCGGACAGTCACTATTTTAATTTTTGGTTGAAGTGTGCGGTCTGTCCTCTAACACAATCTAAAGATTGTGTAGATTACAATCAAAGATTGTAATCATACTTCCCCCTCATACTTCCCCCTCATACTTCGGGTATGAAGGGTATGAAGGGTATAAACGGAGCAATGTAGTTCATTATACGCTTAATCCTTCGGCTTTTGGCAGAGTTTTCCCGTCGGTCGACCGAAGGGCGAACGGAGAACAGAAATAGTTAGCATCTCATCTTTGATGGTATAAATCAAAGATTGTCTGCAACTGCTCCGTTTATACCCTTCATACCCTTCATACCCGAAGTATGAGGGGGAAGTATGAGGGGGAAGTATGATTACAATCAAAGATTGTAATCTACACAATCTAAAGATTGTGTTAGAGGGCAGACTGCACTACTTCGTAGACCGCAGTAACCTACACAACCTAAAGATTTTGTTACACACCTTACTGCTTGGAAAAATAGTCAGAATGAAATGTAGAGTTAGAGAGACGTAAATGCATGTTCCTGATATGTATATGAGACGAATGAATGAACATAAAAGCGAAATTAATAGAAAACGTGTTATTTTTGGAATCACATAATGATAAATGAATAAAAGGTGTATCGTCGATTTTACGTCTATAGCGACGATCTGTATCACATTTATGCAGGGTTTAAATTAGATGCATAATAGGCGCATTATTAATTGTTTTTGCTCTTATACCTTATATTTTTCTGTGACGTTACATTTAATAGTATAAAACTAATACCCACCCAATGCGTTTGTTATAATATTAATTTTATCATAAAACACAAAAAACATGAAGTGCACCAAATAAAATGATTGCATAGTTTTGTTTATTTTCTATTCATTTATTCTCTATACCATCAGAATTATGTTTCAGTTCTTTCGTTAAATTTAATTTGAATCATAACTTAATGAGTGTATAAGAAATTTTCTTATGAGTGCTCGTAGAATAAATTAATTAGCTCTTATTTTTACTTATAAGGGTGACGCTGACACACGTATTGTGAATCATCAGAACTCGGCACATTTCAATTTCAGTGCTATTACAGAAAAAAGCACACCTATGGTTTTTTCCGTTATTTTAATTATAAATGCTCTACAAACAGACAAAGCGGGATTTGTTTTGTATAAAATTCATACGAGCTTATCTGAGAGACATGTGTGCATTTAACTAATACACGCCCTGTAGGACTTGAACCCACGACATCAGGTTTTGGAAACCTGCGTTCTACCAACTGAACTAAGGACGTCTTTGATTAATGTTGTTTTATTACGAAATTTATAAGAAAAAAATACAACACAAATGTCTCCGATATAATCTTTGGCAATTGGTGTATAAAACGCATAGTGAAATTCGTATGTATTTGAATCTCTCACATAGAATATGAGAGATTTCGTTAATATCGGAAATGTGAGGAAAAACACTTATGCATGGTTTATATGTGCTTATAATAGTAAAATATCTTTGGTTGGAGTTTTTCTTTTGGCTGACTATACATTTCATTCTGAGCGCTTCTTGGGATTAGATTGTAGGCCGCTTTTTCTCTTCATACTTCGGATATAAACAGTAAAAAGGGTATGAAGAGTTAAAAGCAGTGATTAGATTAATAAGTTCTTATCTAAGCCAAAGCAAAAATTCAACTCAAAATGACTGGCATGCATGTATATTTCGCAGAAAGAAATATGAAAAATGTTATTTCTGTATAATTTTTAAGATTGTAACAAAAACTTTAAACTGTGTCAATAAATTCGTTGAGTAGATTAAAAGTACTGTTATTGTGATTGTTGTTTAATAATACTAAATATAACTGAATTTATATCGTGGATATTTTTTAATACCCGCCAAATGCAGTTAAAACGTGCAATGTTTTTGAAAAATTATACTGCACGAATTAATTAATTCGTGCAACCGCCATATCTAAATAAATATACAAATGTTTGTATTTTTCATATCTTTGATAACAGATACATATCTTGGAGTTTCACGACAATCTTCGTAACCAATATTTCCAATTCTCGTCATAAATGGAATAATGTTCTGGAATTTTTGAATGTCGCACTAATTTTATTCGAGAATGTTTCGGTAAACAATAAAAAGATCTCGTCGAATTTTTATAAACACAAAAATTCCATCTACCTTGATTGGTGTCGTTATTATTTTTTTTATTTATATAATGAAAATATTTGTTTTTTATCCAATTTTTGTTTTTATTTGGATGTCTGCGACACGACCATCGCCATAACCACTTTAAAATCATATGATCACAATAATAAAAAATTTTTTTATTCGAAATGATTCTATAAGAATAGCACCAAAGATTTATTTTTTGAGCAAGTCGATTGATCAAAGAATCTTGAGCATGCGCTTTAGAATTTGTTATAATTTGTTTAATTTGTTGTAAATAATTATTAATATTATATTTAGAGGGAACTAAAACAATAGACACTTTATTTTTTTTAATAGTGCGACGAATATGACCAAAGCCCTGTTGCTGACTAGCGTACGGATTTAAATTAAAAAATGAAATGGTCTCGTTGTTTTTTGTTTTTATATGGTTCATCTCGTTTTTTTCGAATAAAATGTATTGCTTTACACGCATAGCCTTATATATAGAAAATCCGCCTAAATTCAATCCCTTATGTTCGTCATAAAGCGCATAATATTTATATTTTTGTTTTCGAATAAAATGTATTTGGCGATTGGCTTTTGGCCTTTGGCCTTCAGACTTTAATCGAGTCTTGCCTTTGGCCGAGTCTATCACACGCCTAATCCTTTGGTTTTTGGTCTGACCAAGGTCAGACTCGACCAAAGGCCAAAGGCCAAAGGCAAGATGCTGGCATTTATTAGATGTTTGTTGTTGGTTATCAGACTGAGAAAAAGAGGTTTGCTTTGGCGCAGAAATAAGTTGCATGGGTGAAATATTAATACTTTGTTTTAAGGAAACGTCTGATAACCATGGCTTTAAAAACTCAGAACATTGATTCATCGATGTTTTTGAAGATATAAGCAAAATTTGTGAATCATACTGAATTAATAAGTAATTAAAAAAGCACGACAATTTCAAAGATTGTGAGGTGTTATGTAGAGAAGGTTGGCTATACGGAGCCCGTTTTTGTTTTTGGAACATCGCCTTAAAAACGACGTAACATTCATTATAAGATGCATTTTTTTTCATGAGTGTTTTTTCTTGTAAAATATTAAAAAATGTATTATCATCAATGGGTGTGTTGTTTAACAACTCACCCTTTGTATAGGGCGTTCGATGAAATAGCATAGAATATGATTTTTTATAGTAGATACCTAATGGATAAGACATGAATGTAATTTTATTGAATATGTCGAAAACGAGAGGTCTATACTTTGAGAAATTTGAACATTTGTTTTTTTTAAAAAAACATGAGGCGCCTAATAAATACTCATGATTAGTCATTTTTCGTCCATTAGATATATAGTGTATCGAATCAAAATCATAAAGTTTTCTTAATTGTGAATTAATTGTCTGCGTCTTTTTTTTGATTGAATCTTCGTTTCGTTCGAATTTTCCCTTCTCTTGAGTGTTTTCTTCGTTCGAATCTTGTCTTTGATATAGTTTTTCGTTTGGTATAGTTTTGATTTTGGTATAGTTTTGACTTTGGTATAGTCTTTTTTTTGGCCTTTGGTCGAGTCTGACCTTGGTCAGACCGAAAGCCAAAGGATTGGGCGTGTGATAGACTCGACCGAAGGTTGAAGACCAAAAGCTATTCGATAATTTTGATTCGACGTTTAATAAAGCATTCTCCTTATAAACATTTTTTAATACGACATCCACCATTTGAGTTTCTAAATTATTCAAAAAGATTTTTAAATACAAACACATTTGGCTTTTTATATATTTTTGTTTATGAATAGTATTAAACGCCCAATGAGTCTGTGCATAATTAATTTCGATTGAATTCGTGTTAAATTTACTATGCGATATAGTCTCTGGCACCTTATGTATCGGACGAATGCATAGGTTTGTTTCAATTAGGCGCATAATAGGCGCATGATATTTTGTCACTAAAAAAATATTAATTACCCGAGTCTTGCCTTTGATAGAATTTATTACACGCCCAATCCTTTGGCTTTCGGTCTGACCAAGGTCAGACTCGACCAAAGGCCAAAAGCCAAGAGCTTTAGACAAAGCTAGATGTTGTGGGGTGTTACTTGACTTTCTATCAGAAAGATTTGGTTCGAATAAAAAGTAATACACGCCCATTGAATTGGCTATTGGAGAAGGCCCATAATAAGAATACATTATTGTATTATTTATAAAATCAAACATATATTTGTTTCGCATTTTTTGCTGGTGCAGTGTACATTTCATTCTGACTCGAAATGGAATTAAACTTTTATCGCGAGGGAATTCAAACACATTCATTGGCCTAGAATTAAAAAAACCTGAAGCGTTTGATATTTTGGGATGAGAAAATAACACGCGCGTGTGAAGCGCTTGATATGGTCGTGCTGTTTTTTCATGTATCGAATAAAATCGACATATAGAATATAGACAATCATAAATAGTTGCACCTGGGCGAATATCATAAGAATAACTATTATTTCTCGTTTCCCATTGAGGTTGAAGAATAATATATAAAAAATATTTAAGGAGCAATTGTTTAAATTTATACAGCACATTGCAATTTTGTTCAGAAATAATCATATTTGAGTTTATTTCATTAAAAATAGTATATGAGGTGCCTAAGTCTTCCAATTCGGTTGATTTACATTTTATTCTGACAGATGGCTTTTTTGTTTTTTTAATTCTAGACCAATGTGGGGCGGGGGCGTTTCGTATCAATTGAGAAATATAATTGCTTTGTGAAATAGTTTTGTTTCTTTTTTTTAATAAACTTAAAGCATCTATAGATTTTGTTTGCAGTATGGTGCAGAGTGGAGAGACTAAAAAACAAAAAATTAATATTTGCATACTCCAACTTTTAGAAAAAACAGTTTGTATTTTAAAAACATTTTGGATGTGACCATATGTTGTGCATTTAAAGATTTCATTTATCATTTGCGATTGTAACAGAAGGATCCACAACCAAATGAGATCAGGAATAGAAGAATATAATATGCTTTTTGAATTTAATAATGCATCGAATTGAAATGAAATGATATTTTTTGTGGTATATTCAGCGCCTGATAAGTTCAAACCTGGCGCAATAGTTTTAAAATCAAAATTATCCGTGCGTTTTAGATTTGTTTCATTTTGAATGAAAGCATTATAAAACAGATAAAAACGCCCGTAAGTATATAACCAAGACTTTTTTTTAAATTAAAAAACCGACTTTTAAAAATTAAATAGTATTTTATTCCCTTAGAATGATATTGTGCTGAATTTCCATCGCAATAGCCATCTAACGACTCGAATTGGGCTTGTATAGTTTTTGTCTTTGGATGAGGGAATACTTTGACGGATCGAGAACGTGTTGGTTTGATGATATATTTTGGATGATTGATAAAATTAATATCAAATGCGTGTGGCGCAAAATTAAACAGATTAACAGTGTTTTTTATACTTCTTTCATTGGGTTTGTTATTGTTTTTCGCTATATTTTTTTGGCAATCGCGCATTGGGTTTGATATACTTTTTAAAATGTACTTCATGGCGATATTATTCCATAAAAAAAAATTGGGCGTTAATTTATTAAATTTTAAATTTTTGTTTAATTTCATTATTTGATTTTTAGTTTGTATAGTAAGTTTGCTGCGCAAAAAGTAATCATATTTATATTATTGAGTTTTATTATGCGCCTTATAAAACCGAAGTATTATGAGACAAATTTCGTTCTCAGATGTCGAACCAAAAAGTTCGCATTAATAAACCAACTTATCATATATATTAATTGGATTATTAATATAAATTCAATGCATGGCTGTTTCTTTTTGGAAATATCATGCGCCTATGACCACGATATGCGACACAAATATGCATGATTGTAATTGAATGAAATTTTCACATCGAAGATGGTCTCAATCTTTGATTGTCTGCAACTGCTCCGTTTATACCCTTCATACCCTTCATACCCGAAGTATGAGGGGGAAGTATGAGGGGGAAGTATGATTACAATCTTTGATTGGTTACAATCTTCGATTGTAACTTACACGATCTTTAGATCGTGTTAGTAATCTACACAATCTAAAGATTGTGTTAGAGGGCAGACCGCAGTGAGGAATGCATAAATTTAAAGAGTATATGCATAACGCAGAATTAAATTGAAATCCAACGAATTTCATTGCATATATGTTTTTCTAACACAATCTAAAGATTGTGTAGATTACAATCGAAGATTGTAATCATTGATTGTTTCTCGTATTTTTATATTGATAGAATAAGACGCACGATGTTTTTAAAAAATAATAAAAAACATATGATGTTTTAATTTCTTGTGTTAAACATCTGAGTAGTTTTTTCTCATAAAAAACTAACGAATTAAAAATAAATCTATAAAATAAATTTGGCACATGTTCTTTATTTTTAAGCCCTTCTTTTAAAAACAAAACCGTTATTAGAGGCGCACAATGAATATTTATGCTATGAAGTCAGAATAAAATGTATTCATGCGAGACACATACGCATATATGTATGTTTGCTATTTTAGAATATTCGTCGCCATGAGTGCAGGTGTATAATAGATGTATCAAGCACCTAATCTATTATTAAGCCACTCGAACTCACTAGATTTATTAACTTATCTGTCCATTTATGCTCGGGTAAAGCCAATAATAAAGGCGGAGAAATTTATTGATCATTTCGCTCTTATAAGCGACACATTCTGCGTCTTATAGACATCAATATTGTGCGCACCAAAAAGTTTCTATAACAAAAACTCGTCATCTATAACTACTGGATCAATAATTTTATTACATTCTGTTTTTATGCTATTTTAGTATTTTTATTTGATTTATAGGCGTTTTTATTTGTCGTTCGTTGCGCAAAAATTCAGAATGTTCAATGTAAATACTCCCATAAGTTTTGTTTTGAGTTTTTGAAATTTAAAATCAGAAAAAGTCGTTGTCTGGGGACTCTCTTTGATTCGGCTCGTTATTAAACTCAAATCAAAGGCTGTGGCTTTTTGGTAATTCGAGCTTATAAACACAATAAGCGCATCAGCATTTTTAGATGTTTATAAAAATAAAACCTTTATAACAGAAGGCATATATGCGGTTCAGAAATTTCATAAATAAAAACATTTGTCTTTGGCTTAAGAGGCGCAAAATCATTTTGCTCTTATATTGCAAAACTTAGCCATTTATATATTATATATGAATGAAATTCTCAAATCTTTGATGTAAGGAATGTTTCGCGTAACATCAAAGGGTTTCTTTATGCTTATCAAAAATTCATTGGGCTTGTATATAAACGACAAATATCTCGTTTGAGATATGGATATACGTATATCATACCTATATTATGCTTCTATTATGCTTCTGTGGTTTATTTGCGTTATTGAATTAAAGAACAACGAGTAAATAAAAACAATATGTATAATATTGAGAAAAATTTTTGCACCACATTTTTCAACTAATTGCTTTTCAATAAAACCTCTCTTTATTTAAAAGGTTATGATAACATCATCACGCGCGTCGATAGCAATAATGAGAGAACAGTGAGATATAGAAATTAAATTTTATATAGACTATAAATATAAAAAATTTAAATAAAAACAATATTTATTTATAAAACGCATTCTATTTTAAACAAAATAGAATTTTTATGATGACTCGAGACAGTTTCTTTTGTGTTGTTTTTTAAAATACGTAAGTAACATATGCATTTGTAAACAATATATATTTTTTTGGGTAGATTATTAATGCCGCTATATTAAAACATTTTTGTAATATAAAATAAAGCATAATGAATTATATAAATGAAAGTATTTTATTATTGTATTTTTATAAAAAGTATTCAATAATAACTGAAAAGCATACATGCTATGAAATTCATTGAACTCATTTTCGTCCTCTAATTAAAACCGTCCATACAGCATATGTATGTAGCCTATCATCGCCATAGGCACATGATATTATGAAAATTTTTTCATATTTTCGATATAAAAACAAACATAAATGGATAGAAGTCTCGCATTTTAAGTTTTATGTATTAAAAGTTGCATTCACTATAAATAAGTTTTTTCTCTTTTTCTACATAAAACGTTTAATTCATTTTTTGTCCAATTGTGATTTTAAAACAGTTTTTCAAAAACAAATCATAAAAAATGAACTGTCTAATATATTTTATTTTTTACCGTCATTATTATTTATGATGCAAAATGTATTTGTCTGTATATGTTTTTATTTTTTTATTCTATACTATGGACACAACAATGAGTTTTTGCATTATTTTAGATTTATTTAAAACAAGCCACCAAGCTCAGCGACTTTATTTTATAAAAAACAGGCATTTATGTTTTTCACATAAAAATAAAATTAAACTTCGAATTTTATTCGTCGAGCTTGGATACCGCCGCAATGAGCGCATATTCGGTACACAAGCCCGACAATGCAATTAGGTTTGAAAATTCTCTTCTTGAAGTATGCGTGTATATGTCGCACATGTCATTGGGCTATATATGCAAAAAACTAGATGAAATCTGTGTATGCTTAAGAATAAAAAATAAGGCGCCTCGTGTAAAACGCATAATATAAATTAAAGCTTATATGTTATTGTTTTTTAAATATTTTTTGTTTTATTATGAGCCAGAGACGCTCGTCTCCAAGAATAAATGTATTTCATTTAATTTCAATCTAATAAAATTAGTGGAATGATTATTCAAAAAGCGTGTTTTTTGTTTTAATGGTACTTTTCATAATCCCGAGCTTCTACAAAACAAATGTTCGAATAAAATGTATCTCTGAAATTATTGTTATTTATTAAGTGTGTCTATAATTAATTTATTTGACATTATCAAATCCTTTTTTCAGGCCGCACGCCCATCTTTCAAAACTTGTTTCTACTGGATTGCGATCAACCGCAATCTTTACTTTTTTGGCTTCTCGCTCTGGTGAACTAATTGTCATGGATTTTCTCCTAAAAACAACTATTTTAAAATTTGATCATTTTATTAGTTTAAATGGCTTTATTTTTCATAGAGGCATCGCCCCACAAAAATATAAAAAACAATCCGATATTTATAAAACGGAATTGGGCAATTTCGATATTTTTCTAGCAACGCTATTTTAAAAAACACACGAAACGTACAAATAAAATAGTCAAATCAAACATATTGATTGTCTATTCATAATAATGCCTCTACAAATTATTGGATTCATAAAATCCATATACAGAATAAGGCGCAAAATCAAAAAATTATTTCGTATTATATATAAAGCTATACGTTATATGTAGGGTACGTCACTATATCACCTAACAAAAATCATTAAAAACATCATTAGAGTCGGAAAAAATGCTTATTTAAAGTTTATGACTACAGATATGACAAAATGTCTATCTCATATTTTACGAATAAGATGAGTTTATGTCATTAGGGCATAAAGATAATGAGTGACTTTTTAATTTTTAATGTGATAAAAAGATAATTCATTTTGAAACCAAATCAAGAAAAAACAAATCACCAATATTTTTTTTATCAGATGTTCGAAATATTATGCGTCTCTGGCGACGAAAATTGGTTTTTATTTATAGATATTTGATTTTCAAATAACGCATGATTGTTTTTATTGTTTTTGTTTATAATTATATGCAATCAAATAAAAATTTTCAATTTCACAAAAATATTTGTTTTTCGGCACTGATCATCGAAGAAATGAAAAACATACATGTATGTCAATTTATTAATTTTAATTAGGCAAAAAATAGAATTTTCAAACACGGTTTGTACGTCACCTAATTTATAGAATGAAAAATGGATATCGCTGATAAATACTACATTTTACATACAAAGACTCGTCTAAAAATATCAAATATTATTAAAATGAAAACATATGATATAACGACCGAACAAAGGATTTTTAAAAGCTTATAAAAGCTTTTGTTCTATAAAAATAAAACAGTTCAATATGCAACAAAACTCATTATATTCAAATATACCTATTGTTACTTATCTAACATAAATTAAAAAATGAATAAATAAAACTTTTATATATTTAACATTTCATGGATTCTCATAAATTTGTTTTTTTAGAATCGGTTGTGCTTAATAACGTGTGTAACATTTCAATCGAATCTTTTGAATTTCTTTTACATACGAGACAAATATTTGAGTTTTCGCATCATACGAGACATTTGTTTTATATATGTTAAATTTATAATTTAACATATATAAAACAAATGTCTCGTATAAACAAACTCCTAATAATATATGATTGTATATCATAATATATGATTGTATATTTGTCTCGTATTAAGCAAAACGAAACTTTCGAATGAATTTCCAAGCAAAACACAAAAGCCTAAATATTCATCATAATAACCCAATGTATTTAGTTTGATATAATGGTAAAACTTATATACAAGTATACAAGTATTTGATTTTTATACGTTTCTGACTCGGCTCATAAATACAGAGACATGTACAAAACAAATGTCTAGTGTTATAAAAATTCAAAGATAGCTGAGACATTTGTTTTGTATATGTTGTTTTATAAAACTATTTACCAAATTGAACATAAAATTTCACCGCCTATTCCTAAAGAACGTGATTCTCGATCTGTCATAATTCCACTAGGTGTAGACATAATCACGATTCCAGCTCCACCTAAAATACGAGGAATTTCTTTATGATTAGCATAGATTCTAAGACCTGGTTTACTAATTCTTTTTAAATTAGTAATGCATGATTCTTTGATTTTTCCTCCATAAACTTGTTTAGAACGGTATTTTAGTCTAAGAATTAAATTTCTAGAATCGTCAGATATTTGAAAAGTTTGAATAAAACCTTCTTTTTCTAAAATTTGAGAGATTTTTTGGTTCATGCGAGTAAAGGGAACAGCTACTGTCGATTTTTTTATCATACAAGCATTACGAATGCGTGTTAACATATCACTAATACTATCGTTTACCATAAAAAATTGATTTTTATATTTTTATTTTTATCATTCATAATCTAAGAATTTTAAATATTCTTTATTTTGTTTTATATACAGATATATTGTTGTATTGTATATTGATTATGCATCTTATGCGAATATTTGTTTCGTCACGCAAGCTATTTTTTAAATATGCATAAAAGTTCCATTCATTCAGACGAATGAGCTCGGGATATGTTGACATGTACAGATTTGTTAGTATATACCAAAAAAGACGCATTGATTTGTTTTTATTCGTATATATGAAACGTATTATATTTTTAATAATCCAAAAAAAATCTAATATATATATAATAAAAATAAAACATAACATATTACATAAAAATCTATGTTACAAATTTAAACAAAACAATGATAAACAATTTATAGACACATTTATACATGTTTGAGTAAACTTTATGCGAGACATAGATATATGCTAATTATACATTTCACCCTGACTAGTTCGAAAGCATTTCTAACACCATCTTTAGATTGTGTAGGTATAAATCAAAAATTAATACCATCTCGCTAATACATATATGTATATATTAGATCGATGAGATCCCTTTGGGATCCAACCCTAGAGCTTTCGTTCTGACTTACGATCAGACTTGGACTTCCTCACTCTGAAAAGCGATCAGAATGAAATGTATAGTGAGGTTCGAGGCTGACCTATGGTGTTTGCTTGGAGTCTGCGGTTTGCCCTCATACTTCCCCCTCATACTTCCCCCTCATACTTCGGGTATGAAGGGTATGAAGGGTATAAACGAAGCAGTGCAGTTCATTACACATCCAATCCTTTGGCTAATTATTCCTTCGGAATAGTAAGCTTCGACCATAGGTCGAATCCCTTCGGTAGAGTCTGACCTATGGCCTTTGGTCTGCGGAGCAGTTCCAACCAAAGGAACAACTCAGACTGCCCCGTTATTACCCTTCATACCCGAAGTATGAGGGGAAGTATGAGGGCAGACTGCACTACTTCGTAGACCGCAGACCAAAAGCCGAAGGATTGGGCGTGTAATAGACTCTAACCAAAGGGATTCGACCTATGGTCGAACCGTCACTACTCTAACTACTCCGAAGGAGTAGTAAGGTCTCATCGAAGATGAGATCCCAAAGGAGTAGTATTACACGCCCAATGCCAAAGGGACGACTCAGACTGCTCCGCAGACCAAAGGCCTATGGTCGAATCCCTTTGGTGAGGGTATGAAGAGTACATATATAATGTTATACATATATAATGTTATAATGTGCATGAAAATATGATACGACAAATATCTATTTTGTTTTTATTTATTGAGCTTGTCTACTCGTATGAGATATATAAAAGACAATCAAAATATATAAGAAATATTATGCTTTGAAAGGTAAACCAAATTGTTTTAATAAAGCTAATCCTTCTTCTTGATTATTAGCTGTCGTAACGATACAGATATCCATACCACGAATTTGATCGATTTTATCATATTCAATTTCAGGGAACATTAATTGTTCTTCTAAACCTAAACTATAATTGCCATTTTTATCAAAACTTTTTGGACTGATCCCTTGAAAATCACGAACACGAGGTAATGCTAAATGAATTAAACGATCTAAAAAACCATACATACGATCACCTCTTAATGTCACAGAAACACCTACTGGCATTTGTTCTCTAATTTTAAAACCAGCAATTGATTTTTTTGAATGAGTTACGATTCCTTTTTGGCCAGCAATCATTCCTAATTCTTTTAAAGAAGATTCTAAAATTTTATTATTTTGAGAAGCATCCCCAATTCCTCGGTTGATTACGATTTTTTGAATTTGTGGAACTTCATGAATATTTTTATATTTAAATTGCTCCAATAATTTTGGAACGATTGTTTGACTATATTGTGTTTTTAAACGTTGTGTCATGAGGGTTTATTTTAATATTGAATTTATTGAACACATCAAGATTTATTAAATAGTCAAATAGTCAATAAATCTTATTATAAAAAAATATCTCAACAAATTATTACATTTTTTGAATATTTGTATCTAGATGTTTTAATGCATACGTTGATTTTTTATATATATTTTTCGCCTCATTAGGAGACATGCATATATCTCTTTTGTTAATTATGAAAAATATAAAATGCATATACATATAAAATACATATATGTATTTTGTTGTTTTTTTAAATCACTTCTGGCGCTAAAGACACAATTTTCGTAAAATTACGATCTCTCAGTTCGCGTGCTATAGGTCCAAACACACGAGTACCTCTAGGATTACCCTCTTTATTAATAACCACAGCGGCGTTATCGTCAAAACGCAACATCATCCCATTAGTACGACGAACACCTTTACTCGTTCTAACAACAACAGCTCGAACAACATCCGATTTTTTTAAAGGCATGTTCGGTAAAGCATCTTTTACTACAGCAATGATGACGTCACCAATACTTGCTGTTTGGCGACCGCCACCTAAAACACGAATACACATTAACTTTCTTGCGCCACTATTATCGGCGACATTTAAATAAGATTGCGGTTTGATCATAATCTGAAGCCTTATGGCTTTTTTGTATTTTTTTTAACTTTATTTTCATCAAAATAAAAAATAACTGTGTTTTTATTTGTAAAAGCAAATTTTTCTCGTTGAAGTCTTTTTGTTATTTAGAGTAAAATGACATTTAGTATTTCTAAAACTTTTCTTATTTTTAAAAGACTTTTGATTTAGATATTTCTTATACGAAATATTTTGCTTTTACAAGCTAAACAAATGTTTTTATGCGTAAGGCCAAAAACTCGACTATTTATTTATCACCACGAAAAACAATTATGCGCATGCATATATATTTTTTAACTACTCATTGGGCGTGTATTAAAAATCTCATTTTCGAGGATACCTAATTATTCTTTCGGAATCTAACACAATTTAAAGATTGTGTAGGTATCAATCAAAAATTGATACCATCGACTTAATATCATAGATATTAGCAAGAGAAGATACTTTTGGAGTAGTATTACACGCCCAATGAGTTGCAAACTTCGATTTAATGATCGAATCTCTCTGATTCTCTCGACTCTCTCGACGCTTTCGATGTTATCGACCCGAAGTTGGAGGGATCCCATCAAAGAACATATATGTACCTCACTACTCTGAAAGAGTAGTATTACACGCCCAATGAAAAGTATGAAATGCCTCACATCTCATTGCTCACTAACATAATTAAGTCAGACATTTGTTTATATTATACGATTTATTAAAAGCAATAAGTTTGATTGTTAGCAACATCTCAAAAAATAAGGCCAAATGTCATAGCTACAAAATTTCTTTTAGATATATCTATGTCTCATGTGCTTTGTACAGTTTTCGTATGCGCCTTTTTCGTTTTGCTTTTATAAATATTCAATATTGATGATGTATCTATGTTTGTCTATTAAATAATAGACAATTGTCTCGTATAAAGGCATGCGAGCTTCTGAGATTTTCGACATGAGTCGCATACATGTATCTGATAACCTAGAGTTCATATGTTTGCTATTAGCTGCATACATGTGATAGGAATGGCAAGTCGATGCTATCAATCAAGCATTGATATCTACACAATCTTTATATTGTGTTAACGAGACATATTTATTTCATATTTTTTTATATTTTCGATATGAAATATACATGCATATATGGTTTTCATGCACGCACATAATAAAAATAAAGAGAATAATTCTAACGAAAATTTAAACAACAAGACGAATAATGCATTTTACGAAGAAGGAATATTTTCAGCTTTGACAAATTTCGTTTTAATTGGCATTTTGTAAGCTGCAATACGAAGTGCTTTTTTAGAAAGTGTTTCTGAGAGACCTTTAATTTCATAAATAATTTTTCCTGGATGTACGACAGCTACCCAGTATTCTGGATAACCTTTACCTGATCCCATTCTAGTTCCTGCTGGACGAATCGTAATCGGTTTATCGGGAAAAATTCTAATCCATAATTTACCTGTTCGTCGAACATAACGAGTTAAAACACGACGACCTGCTTCAATTTGACGAGAAGTAATCCAACAAGGTTCTAATGCTTGTAAACCAAATTCACCAAAAGCAATTTTATTGCCACGACTTGCTTTTCCTCTTAAGTGTCCGCGGTGTTGTCTACGAAATTTTGTTCTTTTAGGACTCAACATAATTTAATGATTTGAATTTTTAAAAAATATTAAACACAAAACAAAAAATTTTATTTTTCTTATTGCTTTTTGTTTTTAAATTCATAAGTTTCGAATTATTTATGCATATACATTTATATTTTTCTAGCTACTTCAAAGAAGTAATGAGATTTTATCGACCTCATGACATCTATGTATGACCGCCTTTAGGATTCGACCCTGACGGGTCGAACTTTCGCGCTCTTGCTCTCAGATTTTTTTATTTTTTTAACTACGCCGTTGGGATCTAAGTCAGACTGTTGGTCTGAATTTTCTCTTTAACTAACTACTCCTTTGGGATCTCGTCTCGCTAATATCATAGATATTAGATATATGAAACCTTACTACTCATTGGGCGTGTAATACTACTCCGAAGGGATCTCATCGAAGATGAGACCTTACTACTCCTTCGGAGTAGTATTACACGCCCAATGAGTAGTAAGGTCTCATCGAAGATGAGATCCCTTCGGAGTAGTTAGCATCTCATCTGACTATTATCTATGATATTAGATCGATGGTATCAATTTATGAGTGTCTGCGAAGCAGTAACCTACACAATCTAAAGATTGTGTTAGAGACCTTATTATTCCGAAGGGATCCGACCATAGATCGGACTGTCACTACTTCGAAAAAGTAGTCAGAATGAAATGTATAGTATTACACGCCCAATGAGTAATTAAAAGAGTTAATCAGGCCAAAATAAACAAAATTTTCGCTGCAACAGGTGCTCGAGCTTTTCGCGTAAAGTCAATCAAACAGAAAAACATTATACGTATTCTAAAAACCGATTCGATCATTTTGTGTAAACTTACTTGATTATTTACCGCTTATTTTCAGTAATATTTTAAAAACCTCCATATTTTGAAATACTACTCTATTTATGAATATTAATATGGATTTATAATTAAGGTTAATTAATTCAAGCAACTTCGTAATCACTAAACAGTAATGCGTTTTATATTTTTATTTGACTTTTATATATTATTTTTGATGTATTAAAAACAAATAAGAGCAAATTTTTAATACGAGAAAATTTTCATATTAAAGCTATGAAGAAAAAACAGCTATAAAACAAGTTCATACGTGTACTTATAATTATATAATTTGATATAAACGTGTGAACAATATTTACACGAAACTTTTTTATCGTATATAAAAAATATATATATAAATTTGTAACGAAAAGATAATTTTAAAGGCGGCACCCGGATTTGAACTGGGGAATAAAGGATTTGCAATCCTCTGCCTTACCACTTGGCTATACCGCCATAAAAATATTATTTTATATTTTATCAAAAACTCGAAAAATTATCTAGAATGATTTGGCATTCGGTGCATAATGAATAATATCTAAAACAATTTCAAACCTCATGATGAGCTTAGAAATTTGTCTAGTAATAACAAAAACAAACCAACACGTTTATATTTTTTATTTTTGTTGACTTTATTTTGCTTTTTAGCAAAATAAAGTCAACAAATAAAGCTGACAAATAAAGTCAACAAATAAAGCTGACAAATAAAGTCAACAAATAAAGCTGACAAAAATAAATACAGATAAATGAGTCAAAACAAAAATATTTTTAATGATGGAAAAAATAATATGCGAAATCAACTATCGCAATATATTCGTTTGATTTTGAACATATATTTATAAATGGTGCCTTGTTGAGAGCATTGGATAGGCGTACACGAATAAAAATACAATCGATTCGTATCTTTTTCGCAAAGATATTTTTTATCGAATGCAACGTATTTTATTAAACAGTAGATTTATATAATAAATGCGTTTTTTCTTATTGAGACTGTTGATTGACCTAGCCGTATTTATTTTTTAAAACAAAAACGCCTTATGCAGTAACCATCGATACACGTATTGGTTTTTATTGTTTTTCATCTCTAACACAATCTAAAGATTGTGTAGGTATCAATCTTTGATTGATACCATCTTGTCTATATAAATTTCTACTATTTATTTTTAAATAAATAATTTAATTCTTTGACTCTCTGATTAATTTTATGAATATTTTGTGATTTTTGTAATCTTTTCTTTAAAACAAGAAGGTTGTGTTTTTCTAAAAGATATTTTTTAGGTTGAACTTGCCACTCTTGAATAATTCTTCTTTTTTTCTTTCTAATTTTTCTTTGTTTATTGACACGTTTAGATTCGTCATTTTTCAGAACGGATGTTTGTGGATTTGGATTTAATTTCGGAGCACGAACTTGTTCTAATCTTAAATAATCCCCCGGCCAAACGAATCCTCCTGCGCGAGGTCGATATCGCCAAATAGGTCGAATGACTTGGCGTTGTACTCTTCTTCGTAATTGACGAATTCTTAAATTATCTGATTGTTGTTTAGTGATCGAAGTTTTGCGGCGTTTTTTCGATTTTGATTTTGACGAAGCGCCTAAAGTGTTTTGTTCAGTTTGATAAATCTCTTGGTTTTCTGGAATTGGTCTAGAACGATCCATTTCATCCGGAAATCCTCTAAATTGACGACGTTTTAACAATAAATTGTCGGTATTTGTATATTGCGTCGCATTGTTTCCAAAATTCGAAGTTCGAAGTGAAGCAGAAATACTTGGTTTTCTATGATATTTACGTCGTGGTTTTGATCGTCTACGTAAAGTCATATCAGTCAATTTAGTCAGCGATGCTCGAATAGATAGAGGTGCTCCGTCTTTATTACGACGCAGTCGTCGACGAATATAACGATCTCTTGGGAGACGAGCACGTTTATAAAATACATAAATATAGTGAACAGGTAACACTTGGTTAGTTAACGGACCCGACGGGAACCATACGGGTGGTCTAGGATGTTTTTTAACGCGTTTGTAACGTTTTTGACTTCTGCGGTGAATGTTTTTTTGCATTTGTTTTGATGAGGCGCCCAATGACGTATCATTTTTGAAAATAAATGAAGTGCCAGATTCAGTTTTATTTTTAAATTTATTTTCATATGCTTGGGAATAAATTTTCATTTGCATCGTATGAGATAATTTGTCGTTAAACTCAAGCGAAAAATAATCACGCGGCGATTGCCCGCGCATAAGGGCTGTTTTTTGTTTCGAACTCGAAGAGTTGTTTGTATTTGTTTTTACTAAAATAGGTTTAATTGTTTGTTTTGAATGTCTAAAATGAAATTTTCGCCAACCAATAGGAGAAAATCCATCCATACCAAGTGCGAAAAATTGGTCTGGATCATAAGTCGTGAAAGGAACTTGCCAATATAACGTCGTAGCTGCGTTCATTCCTTGAAGAGGAGCTTGAGAAAATTGTAGACTTGGCGGAATCAACGACACGCCCGACGGGTGCATATACGTATTAGACATGCCATCTAACGAATTTAAAGCACCAAGCAATTTAGAAAAAGCTGTTTGTTTTAAAGACTCTTCTGTATTAGATTTTATAGAAGTGCTCGTATTTTTCAATTCCGAGTCTAATGAATTACCAACATTAGTTTCGGTTGGGCGGTTGGGCGGATAAGACATTAAATTCATCGCATATCCGGCTTGTTTAGTAGATAATAAACGATTCGTCACTACAAATTTGCGTAAACTTTCATCCCAACCCGCATAAAAAGGAATTGGATTAATTCCGGGTATTGTTTTTGATTGGTTTTGATGTTCGCTTTGATTTTTATTTTGAGTGGAATCCGATGAAATCAAACTATTTTGAGCGATTTGCCCAATAATATCTAAATGCGTTTTTTCTGGATGAATTGCCCGCTCATTCGATAGCGAATCAAAATCATTTGTACGCAGAGATGTTTTTTCATAAGGCGCATTATATTTATCATCAAGATGTTCACTTTTGTCGTTAACTTCGAGTTTCGAATAAAATGAATCGCGCTGCGGAGCAGACTGCAATCCAGCATTAGTAGATGATTCGCGCTGCGGAGCAGACTGCGGAGCAGACTGCGGAGCAGACTGCGGAGCAGACTGCGGAGCAGACTGCGGAGCAGACTGCGGAGCAGACTGCGGAGCAGAGAAATTTAATAATTTGTTTCGAACTAAATTTTCACGAATACGAATAGCTTCGGGTATAGCTAAAGGTTTATAATCTTTGTCTCCAATTTGAAGTGTTTTTTCTAACGTATTCGTCGTTGCGTATTTATCACGTTCTAAAATTTCAGACGAAGATAATTTAGAAAGCTGTTCTTGAATTTGAAGGTCGTTTTCTATTTGCCAAATAGCATCCGCGCTGGCTTGAAAATTCGGTAAAAAACTTTGCCACCACCATTTTTTAATTTTTGCGTTCGATTTAATGCGTTTTAACTCTTTATTTAACGCTCGAATTTTCCCGACAGCATATCGACGACGTTTTCTTTGTTTACGTCGATTTTGAGCATATTTTTGTTTTTTATGTTTTTTCCAAAAACGATGTTTACGTTGACGAGTTGTTCTTTGTTTTGTTTCTTTTATTTGAAATTGGCTTTCTGGCTCGTATGTTCTTTTAGTGATCATTTCGAGTCCACTGTATTTATCTGAAACTAATGAATCGTCAGTATTACCTCCGTATTTTTTTAACAATTTAAATTGACGTTTGAGTTTTTCTCCTAACGTCCTTTTTTTAATCGGCCCACGAGCTTTTAATCGACGATACCTACGAAGACGAGAACGTTTTCTTTTGAATTTTTTAGTGAATATTCGATTGAAAAAACGTAATATATTAGACGCATTTGTTTTCGTTTTCGTATTATCTACAGTTTCAGAAGTTTTCTGAATCTCTGTTTTTTGCAGTGTGCGAGAACTATCACCAAAAGAAGAAAAAGCAGATAATTTTTTGCGCCACTGTTCCCAAGATTTTTTATGTGTTTTATTTTCTAAATCTATCCAAGAGATAGATTTCTCTTTTTGTGCATCGCGTTTTTCGCGTAATAAATCATTAATATTTTTTTGAGATAGGTTCGAATCGTTGTATTGTAATAAATCTCGCGTATTCATTTGGTTCATAGCAAATTCTGATGTTCTAGCATTTACGTTTTTATTTTTTAATCTTTTTAATGTTTTGCGAGTTTTTTTACGTCTATTTGAGGATGTTTCTTGTTTTCTCCAAATAGCTAAATCGGTTTCAGCATTTGGTTTGAAAGTATTATTGATTGTGTTAATCGATGCGTTTATTACGGGATTTAAAGTGATTTTATAAACTCTTTTAAACGGTATTAAAGTTGTTTTTAACAGATAAAAAATATCTTTTAAATGTCGATCAAAAGATTTTATACGAGATTTGGAAATTCGTCTCATATTTGCATAATTAATTTCATCTGTGTTATTTTTTCGATTGTCATCGTGAGATGAGATATTTTTAGATTTATAGTTTGATAAATCAGCTTGTCCGTCTATTTGACTCGTTCGAATCGAGATGATTGATTGTCGTAAATCGTTTTCGATTTTAGCAAGCTGCATTTGGTGTAATTTTATACGAATTTTCAAATGATTTTTTAAACACATAGATTTATTAAAATTCCCAGAAATAGTGTGCGCTTTAGACGCAGATTTTTCTTGAGTTTGTGAGCCATTTTCTAAAGCCGTTGGAGATATTATTGCCCAGTTAATTTGAGGGCGATTATTACGAATATTCATTTTTATCGGATTCCACCCGTTTTGAAAATATACTGCTTCTTTGATTGCTTTTTGAAAAGCTGTCGTTAAACCTGCTGTTTCTATTGCCTGTGTATTTTCTTTGGTTTTTGGTCGACCAAAAGCAAGACTATTGTCTATTACGCGTCCAATGTGCCCGTTTTGAGTCGAATGCATTGGGTGTGTATTAGAAATAAACCAGTTTTTTAGTCTTTCTAAACGGTTATTTATCGATTTTTCTTGTTTTTGTCTTTGTCTATTATGTTTTTCGATGTGACGAGATAAATACAGTTTTAAAGATTCTTGATTATAAAGTTGATTTTGACATTTTTTTATTAAGGCCAACCAAATATTTTCTACATCAAGTCCACTTACTGAACTACCTGAGAGATTCATTCGACGCATAACAAATTCGTCATTATTATCTATGTTAGCGATTTTTTGGGAGAAGAATTTTTTATAAGGCGCATGAAATTTTTGTTGTTGGTTTTTATTGAAAGTGTTTTTTTCTTCAGGTGTATAAAGAATTTGTTTTTCTTGTGAAATAAAACTGCGCTCATTAGTCACTGCATTCGTGCCTCGAATTTTTTGACCTTTAAATAAAAACTTCGTCAATTCCCAATAATTTTTTTCTGATAATAATTTTTTGATTAGCTTTTCGCGAATTGGTTTTGCATTCAATAAATACTCACGTATTACGAAAGCGGATTGGTTTTTCAAATCGAGTCCGAGATTGATATTGTTATTCGTTAGCTTTGTTGACGACTGAGAGTGCACGAGGCTAGGTTCTGTGTTTAATCCCAGAACTTGTGAATTTTCAGTTTTAATTGCCCCTCTGATATTCGAGCCCAATGGATAAATACTTTCATCCGTTAATAATTCTTCATGAATAACAGATTCGTTCAAAATAGTATGGTTTTGGTTGTTAACGAACTCATTATATAATGGTTGATCGAATTTTAAAATCGTATTTTCGGTAGAACTAGGCGTAATAGCAAATAAATGACGAACTTTTTTCAATGTGCCCATAAATTGTTGATTATAAACACGATTCGCAAAACTTTTTGTGCCACCAATACGCGCTTTCATCGACCCATAATGTTGCATGTAAGTATACCATCTTAAAGTTTCATAATACTGTGACAAAAGAAAACGACGAAGATGTAATAGACTTTCTTCTTTTTTTGTTAAAAAATAAGACGATGGTTGACGACGAATGAAACTATCTACGTCGAATTTTACTAGTAAACGATTGAAGGGCGTATAATACCAATGTTGTAATACATCTTTATAAATCTGATATCTATAGCGACTCGCTCTTTTATTAACTAATGAGTAAAAATGCGTCGGTTTTTGAAAAGAAGACGAATTTGGCGATATATTTTTTAAAGAAAGCTCGGCAGATGTATTTGGATTAATGAGAGATGTTTTGTCATTCACATCAAAAAGCGAAATACCTTGTGTTTTTTTACTTAAATTGATTTTTCTCGGCATCCTTGGTCCTTTTCGTCGAGCTTTTCTCATCGTAGCAGTACGCATCGTACGTTCCCAACGAAGCGTAGGTTTATAATAGTAAAAAAATCTTTTCATCATAATGCGAAAATAAGCCGCGTTATTTTCAATGCCAAAATTTCGAAAAACGTTCACTCCATAAAATTTTAATTTTCGTCGAAAAGCTTGTTCTTTTTGAAGATAAAATTTGATTGGATGTAATAAAGTCATACTTTTGTATATATTTTTTTCAGATTTCATAGCATACGCGGGCAATTCTTGTTTTTGCGAAATTGACGTATCTGAATTTTCTGGATTGGCTTTTGTCTCGTATTTAGTAAAAGAAATTGAATTTGAGGTGTTTTTAAGAGGCGCGCTCGATTCAGGGTTTATCCTATCGTTTTTGGTTAATATCGCTGAATTTTGTTTCAAAAAAGTTTTATATCTCAAAATTTGGCGATCTTTTTTCGATAATCGTTGAAGTACGTCTTCTTTTTTGGAATTGTCTATATATTTGTTTGATGACAAAAAGTATGCAAAAAATCCATTCGATGGGCGGGATTTTGCGTTTAATGTGTTTTTCGTATCTTTATTTGTTGTTTCGGATTTAGTTAATAAAATATTATTTGGTTTTGGATTTTTCAACAAAATTTGATTATAAAACCGTCTGAATAAATTTTCTTGTTGTCGTAAATGTGGCTGATCTAAACTATGAGAAGTTTTAGAAAAAATTTGTTTCCACCTTTTTGAATAGATAGGTTTTACTGAATCGTTTAAAGAGCCCATATTTGTTCCTTTCGAATTATTTTGCTGTGTTGTTAATTGCAAATTAATATTGGATGCTTTTATTCGACTATTTACTTTTCGAACAAATTTTCGAAGAGCGGAAAATTCTTTTATTAAACCTTGTGTTTGGTATTTTTTTGCTTTATCAGAATAAATGGAAGTTATTTTTTTAGAATGAACTCGTGCGATCGAAGGGAATACTGTAGATGGATTGAGTGATGTCACTGAATTAGGCGCCTTATTCGACACACCTGAAGGTGTTTCGTTTGAAATCAAAATGTTTGAAGAAGAATTTGCTCGACGCTTACTAAATTCATGAAATTCAGGATGATACACTTGTTCGAATAAAATTCTAAAAAATTCGACTCTTGGACCCATAAAAGACTCTAATCTTGGGCGTGCTAATTGTTTCTTAAAGGATCTCATCCAAGCACCTGGGAAAAATCTGAATCGAACTCTATGATTTCTTATTTTTCTTCTCAACCAAAAACGATCGAACCCATAATTTAAATCTTCTATTGTGAATAAATCGTAAATTCCTTGATCGTATAAAGAAGCATCGAATGTTCTATATCTTCGAATCCGACGTTTCCATCTTTCTCGTCGCCCGTGACGACCACGATTACGTCTAGTGTTACGGTCTGAAGCTTTTGTATTTAAAAAAGCCGTTTCTAGCAAATTTTTTTGATCCACTAATCTATCTTCGTGTACTAATCCTAAAGGATTAGTTAGCGTGTAATCTAATCCAAAATAAGTTACGCTTGAAATCGCGGAAATCATCGTCACATATAAAAATAAAAAATTCACTAATTTATAATATGCACCAGTCGTAACTTTGAAAGAAGATATCATCCAGATATAAAAATTAAATGCTGGATTTTCCCAAAACCAACAAGTTAATTGAAGCAAACTCAAACTTCCAAGACAAATTCCTGATAAATAGCAACCATGAATACTCACAAATTCTAAAAAATTATTTGCTGGAAAGCTTTCTAACGCAGTTGAATCTGAACTGATCGTTAAGTTACTTATAAATGGATAAATAGACGTTTGTTCGGTAAAAGTCAATAAAAAGTTCAGTAAAAAAATTTTCCATTTAGATAGATCTTCTAAAACTCCTCGTCTTTCTGTATAGCTATCCCACATATATTTTACCAATAAAATGAATCCTAATAAATATCTTAAAATATCTAAAGATAACCACGGAATCACCAAAAATCTCAAACCAAAAACTACACTACCAATCCATAAAACATTTCCTGCGATTGTCCCTAATCCAGCTATGTAACCAGCTTCTAAACCTTGCATCACGAATCTTCTCAAGCAAATTAAATGTGCTATAGATGTTGGTAAACAAAGAAAAATACTATTGATCAATCCAATAGTAAATTTTTCTAAACAATATAAAACTACGTTTTGGTCTCCGTATGATACTGGTGTCTCTAAAAAGGTAAAAGCATTATGAAAATAGCCGTCTAATACCGAAATTTCAGAAATCATCGATGAAGCTATATTTGGAACTAGTGTGGGTAAAGACCAGAAATTCTGTAGCCAATTTAAACTAATCACATCTATAAAAAATTGCTTTGCTGTTAATACTATATAAGTTATAATAGCGCCTAAATCGTAATAAGTTTGTAATTGATTTGTTGGATCTGACTCTATTAACTTATGCACAATTTCTACATAATCTTTTACAGATGTTATCACTGATAACATACTAATAAACATAATTATTTCCTTCTTTTAAATTTTTTTAATTTTTCTTTCAATTTAGAAAGATGTTTTTGATATATAAGCCTAATGCCATATGCGAGATATGAAATTTCAATTATGCATGTCTATCACGCCTGTATATTAAATATATGAATATGCATGTCTCAAACGCACAAGTAGTACAAACTTGCATTTAATTATTTTTACAAATCATTATTATGCATTTTTTGTTTATTTTTTAAACTTTGGTTTGAGTTTTCTCTTTGGCCTTTGGTCCAACCAAAGGATTGAGCGTGTAATCAACTCAGATCAAACACCAAAACTATTTTATTATTGTAAAGGTTTAGTTTTTAAAGATGAAAACCAGCGGATTGGGCGTGTGATAAACTCGCACATTTGTTTTGTATAAAATTGATTTCTCATATCAAATATATGAAAATTTCATTCTTGCTAATCGGTTAGATTTAACATTTGTATACATGTAGCATAGCACCTAGAAAATAGTATACAGTCATTTACACAAGTGTTTTAGCTTATACTATGTATGTTTTAATGCGCATATCATTGAATTTTTCAAATACATACCAGATATATACGAAATAATTATATTAAAACAAAACTTATATTGAATTTGAGAAACGAAATTCCATATGAAAACTACATATGCATGGCGTATAGTAAAATCAAAGTTTACTCTTTAAAGTAGTGAAAATTAAGATCAATTTTATGCTTGATAAATATATTTTTTTATGCTGAATAATATCAAAAATACGAACAAAATATAATTTTTAATATTTTTTATTTTAACTTTTTTGTTTTATATTGTCTAATTTAATTATGTGCAATTTTCGAAACCACGAAAAGTGTGCGTGAAAGGAGTTTGAAGAAGCCTAGAAAGAAGCCTAGAAAGAAGCCTGGAAACTCGTTTAGAAACTCGTTTAGAAACTCGTTTAGAAACTCGTTTAGAAACTCGTTTAGAAACTCGTCTGGATAGTGTATAAGAGACACATCTCTGAATCGTGACTGTCTCGTATTAATTCTCGTATTAATTCTGCTATTCAGTCTCGTATTAATTTTCGTATTGATTCTCGTATTCAGTCTCATATTCAGCCTCGCATTTCGTCTCGTGTTTAGTGCCGTATTTCGTCTCGTATTTTGTGTGATGTGTTTGAAAAAAGCAGCGATGGTGTCTATAAAAGCATATGAGCCACAACTAAAAGTAAAACCACTGGTCATAGGTCAGACTCTACCGAAGGGATTCGACCTATGGCTTTTGGTCGAGTTGATTAAACGCCCAATCCTTTGGTCTGCGGAGCAGTCTGCGGAGCAGTCTGCGGAGCAGTCTGCGGAGCAGTCTGCGGAGCAGTCTGCGGAGCAGTCTGCGGAGCAGTCTGCGGAGCAGTCTGCGGAGCAGTCTGCGGAGCAGTCTGCGGAGCAGTCTGCGGAGCAGTCTGCGGAGCAGTCTGCGGAGCAGTCTGCGGAGCAGTCTGCGGAGCAGTCTGCGGAGCAGTCTGCGGAGCAGTCTGCGGAGCAGTTCATTTCATTCCGACCAAAGGCCAAAGGGAAGACTATAACCTTACTACTCATTGGGCGTGTAATACTACTCCGAAGGGATCTCATCTTCGATGAGACCTTACTACTCCTTCGGAGTAGTATTACACGCCCAATGAGTAGTAAGGTTTCATTATTAGCAAGATGGTATCAATCAAAGATTGTCTGCAACTGCTCCGTTTATACCCGAGGTATGAGGGCAGACTGCTTCGCAGACCGCAGTCTGCGGTCTACGAAGTAGTGCAGTCTGCGGAGCAGTAACCTACACAATCTTTAGATTGTGTTAGAGATCCCAAAGGGATCCGAGTCTATTACACGCCCAATCCTTTGGCCTTTGGTCGGAATGAAATGAACTGCTCCGCAGACTGCTCCGCAGACTGCTCCGCAGACTGCTCCGCAGACCAAAGGATTGGGCGTTTAATCAACTCGACCAAAGGCCAACGGTCGGACCTTACTATTCCTTCGGAATAGTCAGAGTGAAATGTCGGAATAGTCAGAGTGAAAATGTATAGTATTACACGCCCAATGCCATTTGTTTTTATTAGGATTGAGCGTGTGATAGACTGTACCAAAGGATTGGGCGTGTGATAGACTCTACAAAAGGGAAAACTCGAATCCCTTTGGAGTAGTATTAAACGCCCAATGAGCGAGAAGGTTCGACCTCAAGGTCGAATCCGAAGGAGCGCTCAGAGTGAAATGTATAGTCAGAGTGAAATGTATAGTTAGAGAAACAAATATGCATGCGCATAAAATAAAAAATCATGTGCCTTATAATATAAAACCAAACAAATGACGCGCAAGAGCATCTATGGTTTTCAGTGATACATAGGAGTGTTTCATACGTCTCTGAAATGAATGTGAAGTAAATTTGAAATGAATGTGAAGTAAATTTGAAATGAATGTAAAGTAAATTTGAAATGAATGTAAAGTGAAAAAGAAAAAAGGAA